CTTTCTGTACTGCTCGATGCTTTTCATAGCCCTAGTTCCAGTTAGTTTATACTACCCGCTCTCGCTTACTTGCCTGCTGGCTAATGGCTTTCCTTATTTATTGTGATTTCTTTCCTATTGCTTGTCTTTCAGGTATCTTTCAATACCAGTTCTTGTCTTCCTGGATCTATTGAACCTTATTAGATTAGAGAAGAGGGCGAACCCAGCATAAGAATTGATTGACGGAAAGGGGAATTATAAGCTGCAGTGCCTACTAGCGGAAGAGGATGCGGTAAGGCCTATAATTAGACTCATTGGCAGCTTGCCGCGGTTACGGTTAAGAGCTTCATTCTTATTTGAATTTAACATAAGAAAAGAATGGCTTGTGCATTCAGTGTGGATCATTCATTTTGTTTTTTTTTTCCTACCGCCTTTCCCGCCTCTCTTCTATACTCTATCTTTTTCTTTTTTCCTTCTGGGCGGCATTCCCCTCCATCTCGCATATAGAAATGGGTGAGAGGCAGACCTATGCATGTTTAAGCAGACATAATTTCTGGGTAAAATGCGCTCTTAGCAATGGAATCCTGATGTTTTGTCGGCATGTTGGCTGGTAGTGAACATCGTTTACCCGGAGAATGTGAAATAAGGACTCTAAAGAGGACCTTAGTGCCCCCTTGCTCCCAGGCCTGTATCACTAGTGTATCACTGGAGGATGTCTTTTTATTTTAGCGAGTGAATCTTGTTAAAGGTGGATCACCTGATTGGCCAGTACTTTTCCTCGTCTAAAGGTCAATGCCCTATGATATGTGAAGGGTCCAAGCCAAAGGAGAGAGGTTGCGAACGGGACCTTCGGGACGTTTAGCCCATTCATCTTCGACTTTAAGACCAAGTCCGACATGAAAGACCGGTATGGTATCTAACACACGCTTAGACTGTGATGTGTGATGTCTTCCAATAGCGATTAAAGGGGCTTCTCTAGTAGGGCTAGGCAATAAATAGTACTAGACTACCACTGAGTAAGAGTTGGACTATGCCGCTACTGGGACTATTTACTAGGGCTATTACTGTACTGACTGCCGGACTGATCCAACAGACTATTCCTCCACTGCTTACTTGGTATTCTTGATGTGGCATTGTCGGGGTGGTCTTCCCGGGGACCATTGAATGAAAGTACAGTTGAGAATAAAAGGAAAAGGTAAAAAGATGGAAAAAGATAAGGGGGAATGAAACCTAGTGAGAAGTCTTACCCTGGGAGTTTATACCTCTATTGGCAATCCCTCTTAAGAAGTGGTGTCCGGTCACCAAGAAATTCTATTGATTCCGTCTTGAGGTTATATATAAAGGAATAGTATTAAAGTAAAACTCTGGTCTTTCTTACCTGTCCGGTAAAGATGTATTAGTTGCTGAGGGAATTTAGCTCGTCTGAAAGGACGGGGGGCGGCTGTGAAACCCGCGACATATGCATTAAAAGGAGTATGTGAACTTAGGGGCGTGAGTCGGTCCCCTTTTGTCTGTGATCCTCGCTGCTTACTGCTTATGCTTATTTGTACCCCACCAGCTCACAATCAGTTGAACCTCTTTGGCCGTAAAAGGCATAGTCTATCTGTCTGGCCAATTCAATAATATAAGAAGAGGGATTTTCACTTTTTTTCTTCCCACCCTCTGAGATCTATCCCAGGAGCTGTTCTAGCTAACCCAAAAGCTCTTCTCTAAGAGGGTATCCAAGGGATGCAGAAGTTCTTGCACCCCTGTACATGAAGCCTTGGAGCACCTTGACCCGCCAGGCACCTTCCTAAGGCCTTTCTAACTAAGCCCTCTCTTTCTAAGGCCCTTGGAGATCCAGTTTGAGTGGAAGTTCCCGTTGGAGTGGAGTCTCTTACCAGGCCGTTTTCTAGCCTTTACAGCTGGTGTAAGAGTAGTGGCATTCTCACCAGCCTTCATAGCAAGATTTCCTCCAGTGGAGGGCTATAGATAAGATTCTAAGGTAGGCTTATAAGGTATAATACTAATTTCTTTATTGCTGAGGATAGAGGATAGTAATAGAATATCATAGCGCTCGTAATAGAGCTAGGTCAAGAGTCAGGGGCAAGTGCCTATAGAAAGCCAATGAAAGAAAGAGACTTCACCTTAAGTGACTGAGCAAAGCAACTGCAATCACTCAAGCAAGAAAGCAAAATCATTACTTAAGCGGGTCTTCAAACAAAAAGCATTGGACCCTTGCTACAACCGAATTGAAAGCGAAAAAGATCGAGGTGGAATCGAAAGCAGGGACACTTAGCCCACTAAGCAAGCGATAGGGAAACCGTTCCTTCCGTTCAGTAAGGGAATACAAGCGTGACGGGGACTTTTTTAATAGGAATAGAAATATGACTCTTCCCAACTCAAGTCAAGCGAAGCGTAGTGAGGAAGGAGGGGAAGAACTACTAGAGAAAGGCTAAGTGAAGTACTTCTCAGGACTTCTCTTTTCTTCTTGCTTATCACCTACTTTCCGAGCAAAGTCTGTAGTAGGGAGGGCCATTCTCGCAGGAGTTGGAGTAGGAACATGACAAACAATTAGAATGTATTCTCGCAGGAAGTAGCATACTCGTGTTGCCTGCTTTCGTTCCTTTCGTCTCGAAGGCCGGTTCAGTAATAGTTCAAATCCTTCTAACTGGCTAGTGCATTAAGGTGGCATGTCTTACTCCGGGCCAGCAGTGAACGAAGTGTTAAAGTAGAGAGAGCTAGCGTTCCGTACTCAAAGGCCAAGCAAAACTCCAGCTAAACTAATAGCTAACATTTTGGAGATATCTAAAAAAGAAGCTCTTGTTTTTCTTTCAGGAGTTGGTTGGTGGCATGGACACCTAGCCTTTTCTTATTTATAGTATTTGTTTGTTTGCTGGCACAGGTAGTAGAGGCATTATCCACTCCAGCAGTAGCAGATGTAGAATCTGAAAGGCGGGATTCCCGGTTGATTGGATGCTTTCGTTAGAGCTTCTTCCCCTCCTGTCATTTAAGGGCACCTAGCTTACAATCACTAGTGAAAGAGTGCCAATTGACCCAACTAGCGAATCTGTTTACAACCATTCAATATTTTTCATTTCCGTGAATACCGCTCGAAAGCAGTCATTGTGAAAAGAGCAGTCATTTGTCGGCTTGATAGCACTAGTCTTGTCTTATCCACGAGCCTTTCATTAGCCGGTATCGAGGAATTTCATTTTGCCCCAGCGAAAAAGTTTGAAATGAATGGTGGCAAACCGGCTTCATTATATACCTAGATCTGTTGATAACGCTCAATCAATATACATTCCTTTCTAATTTACGGCCTGGGTCGAACCTGGATGCCCCCTATGGATGCCTATTCATTTTGATAGTTTCATGTTGGCATCCGAGAAAAGGAATCAAAAAGCACTTCACCCGACGATGGAAAGGCGTGGGAGAACAAAGCGGTTCGGTGGCATCGGATCGAGGAACGGATGGCGAGGAAGCGTTCAATCAGCGGTAGGAGATGACATCCACTCGTCAAGTATGAATCTCTCGAAAACTCCGATTTCGGTATAAGATGACACTGGCTATTCCCGGATAGCAGTCTCAAGACAGCGGTTCCCACTGAAAGCAGAGCATTACCTGAGGTAGATCATTTATCCTTCCTTCCAGACTTCTGATGAAACGCCGGGTGGTATGAACTCCAGAGCCCTATTCTGGTTACAGAGTGCGGGTAGCCGACAAGTAGGTTAGCAAACAGGTGAATCAATAGGCTTTGCTCCTGCCTTCGCTTCCAGGAGAGAAAGAGTACTGGCCTGAAAGCTATTTTTACACAAGATAGGATGGCAGGGAGGGAGTTCTTGAATGCCGAATCCCTGTATTGAACTCATACCCGTCGGTAGGCTTTCTACCCGCTTAAGATAGAGCCGATTCCAGTGTATCGTAGAAAAGAAACTTCGCAGCTGGTTTGGAACCCTGAGCAGACTCCGGTGATATTGAATCAGCCAGATTAAAAACCTCTCCTTTGAAAATGGAGCTTGAGCAGCTAATAAGTAAATACCCTAAGTTCTTATTTCACACAATCCAGGAACTTCCATAAATAAGGGAAGAAGTCTGTAGGAAGCTACCCGAAGATAGGACATTCATTCCTCTCTAGCCGTTGAGAGTTATCCGACATCTATAGGGACATTTGAGTGCTCAGGTAATAGATTTTCCCAGAAATAGATGGTTCCGTTCCCTTCCGTGAGACTGATCTTCCATCCCTGCCAGTAAAAGTAAGAGAACAACGTTGTGGAACAAAAACAAACATCTGATCTTGCGGGACCAGACGGGGGGATATGACTCTTGCTGAGTACAGTTCTTTCCCTATACTGACTTTCCATCTCAGGAGAGAAGAAGAAGAATAACGGGAACAGCGGACTCTCTTGCTGCGAATGTTCGGGTTTATCTGACCTCAATCCGGTAATGCTTGAGAGTAGGGTTGGGCTTATAGCAATTATTCTATGCTATGCCCTCTTCAAGTTTCTCATGAACCATGGCAAGACTTGAGTATGGATTTTTGACTTGGATTGCCAAAGATTGTCGTCGATCGCTTAGATGGCAGATGGCACATTTCATCTCTTGCCAATTAGCTATTGGTGGCTGTCCCAATCTTTTCTTATGTCACCTTCAAGGCCGCCTATGAGCTTCATCTTCGAAAATCGAACCTCGCCTAAAGCTAAAGTCACTTTAAGGCTATTATTATGAGGCAAAAGTAGGTGAACTAGGTAATCATAAGATGTGGTGGGAATGAAAAGGTTTGGAGCGAGCTAGAGCTAGCGGGAGAAAGATTCTTCCTTACTAATCCTAATCGATTGAGTAGTTATAGGAGTCGCAAACAAGCCCCTACGGAGGCTTCTTTTTCTTTTCTTTCTTGATACTGCCCTAAGAGAAGAGTAAGAGTAAAGTAATAGGTTAGCATCCTATTGATCTCTAACTTCCGAATCCGAATGGCCAAAAGACCTACTAGTCGGCCACTGCTGCCTACGATCCAGTATGCAGGGTGCTCGCTGATCGGAAACCTTATCCAAAAAAGACTTTCTTCACTGAAGGGCTCCTCAAGGTAAGCAAAGCTTTACTAACCAAATACCGAATAGAAGCCAATTCCTCCTAGTGAACTCTGGTTCGAAAGGGGACGCTCTCTAACAACCCTTTCTACTTGATAGCTGAATCTGCCCCTAATAGAAATGAAATAGAAGAAAACGTTCGCTAACAAGAAAAACGTGGTCCAAACATTCTTACCTCGCCTCTAACATTCTCTTAGGCTTCTGCCTATACCATAAGCTTATCCCTTCTTCGTTCTTGCTTCGCGACTCGGCTCTAAAACAGGAATCGCTTCAGTGGGTCCTGATCTTTTGTCGAGCCCTGCTCTATAATTGTATTCCGCTCCTAGTGGTCTTGCAGGAGTGGTACGCCTCTTTCTTGCTTTAAACGTACTCCTAGCTAGCTTCTCCATTCCCCCCTTGCACCGGTCTATTCCACTCCCCTGGTTCCCCTACCTTCGCTTCGTCTGTTCAAAGTAATTTAGTAAGAAATTCTATAGCTGTTGATTCGCTAGTCCTCACTCTTGCTGAAGTGGAAAAAGGGTGTTATAAGAATCAGTAGATTCTCCCCCGCCTTTGATAGGTGCTTCTCCTGTTGAAGTTACTTTCCTTTCATTCTCTGTAGTAGTCGTAGGCCCTTTCGATCTTGATTCCCGCGCTTCTTGATGCCATAGCTGTTGATTCGTCGTATGCGCTATTCCACTCCCCCGTTCTTTAAACGAAGGTCTAGGACTCTTCCTCTGTTTCCACCTCCCTTGCGTTTTATTATTATATTGAAATAGGCCTGCCTTCCTTCCGTCTATAGACCACTCAAAAGGGGATTCTTTTGACTCCTCTGTGGCCTCTGGTTATGACTAGCTTAGCGGTACCCTTTCAACCGATGAACCCTTTCCTACGCATAGGCTGAGGGAGCAGTTGATTCTCGCGCTGAAGTTGAAAAAAACCAACTAGTAGCATCCGCTGAGTAGGCCCTTCTCTTCTAACTTGTTATTAGATGAGGGTAGCCTTTCCATAACATCGGATGACATACCAATGACTTCCGAGCGCAGCTTATTCCCCTTCACTAATGCCTCTGACTTCATATAACCCCGTTGAAGCTCTAGCTCTTCTCGTCAGAACACGCGCCTGCCCGAACAGCGTAATCGCGCTTCTTTGTCGGCACATTGACCGGACCACAGTGTGCTACTGAAACGACTTATGCTTTTGCCCGGTCAACACCTAGCTCTGGGTCTGTAGACTCTGGAACTTAAACTGCGACCCGTGTCTCTGTCCCGCCGGTGATTATGCCAATCATTTGCATATGTTGGTATAGTCCAATACATAATCATTGGGTCCACTATAACTATAAGTAAAAGTAAAAGTAAGGTAGGCCTTAACGTGGTAGGTGATCCGCAACAAACTATGAAACTACGCCCGCGGACTCTAGATCCCGATCGCTATCCGCTGGATCTTATAATGGATAAACTTTCACACACACACCCCTATCACATTATAATTATAAAAGAGCATTTACCGAACCTCTTTGGTGGAGTCCAAGATCGGATCTTTCAAGCATCTAGAATCGTAACATTACCAGAGTCCAAAAAGACAAAATACATTTCATAACAGGTAAGGAAGTCATTATCTTCTGTATCAACATACTGGATCTGTCCAACCAGACCAACTTCTTCCAAGAAGGCATATCCACCTTCCTCGTCGAAGTTAACATCATCTGTCTCTCTAGTTGGGATAAAAACTTCATGATACCACCTAATAAATGATATGCCTGGATACCTTTTCTTAAATTCCTCATCGAAGAAGTCCATTAGAACAATGTCAAACAAAACCCGACTTATTTCCCCCAAAGGAGGCATACCATTGGTTATCTGACGCCTACTAATATATCCTGATGAATCATTTATAGGAAGACAAAGATATGAAGCTATGAGATTATAAACTAAACCATCTCCAACTAAAGACTTAACCTTATTTAAAATAAGACAGTTGGGAATTCTATAAAATAAATCTCCTATGTCTATGCTAATCTTGTATAGTCGATCAACCTTACCCATATCATTTATGTCATCTTATGATGCCATGGATGTTATTAGCTTATTCAAGCCTCACTCGACTCTATCTAGCCATTCGTAGTTAACATTTAGGAAGAAAACCTTTAGCGTTGTCGTATGCGACTTCCTTACTAAGCTTTTAGTAAAGTAATCCCTATCTCACAGATGAAAGAAAAGAGAGTTCAGTCACTTGTTTAAGTCAAGCAATCGTAGAGACCGAGGAGAGTTTGCAGTGGAAATTATCCCTCGTAAGGCCTCTTAAAGGCAGAACCAAAGAGAAGGGGGAGGGGAAAGTGGGTTAGAGGGTTCCCCCAGTAGGAAGGTTGCTTCACATCTAGTGAATGAAGGTCGCATATTAGCTTAACTCTTTTACATAACTGATATGCGAAATCGATGAGGCCGTGAAGATGTGTGAGTCGTCTCGTTCAAGGTAAGGTCCCAAAGTGCCTCATAAAAGAAAAGCAGGAATGACAACCCTTTCTCTGATGGCAGTGGAGGAAAGCGGGTTATGGGATGGGCTGTAAGGTCAAGCCTTAGCCTCATGTACGGTTGGATGGGCAAAGGGATGCCCTTTCCTTCTTTTAGCCCTGTGAGATACGTAAAGTCATACCCATGTTAAACATCATGCTCCTTGGGATTGGCCCGAAGTAGGTTAAGCAGGGTCTCCCTTTTTGAAGCTGTTGACTTTGACACAGTTAGCGATGAGTCCTCACCAGCTACCGAAATCGCTTATAAAGTGGATTCCGCTGCTCCCGTTGGGGCGGGATTCGATCGATCCAGCTTTCTGTAGGACTGCTAAGAAGATACGATCGCTACCTGAGAACGATTATCTTGTTTCCATGTACAATTGATATAGCAGGTGCAGAAGAAGAGATTACGACATTACAGTTATTAAATGAGAGATAGATCCACTGTATCTTGTTGGTTCCACCAATGTATCAGATTCTTACTCCTATCTGGAAAGTGAGACAAGAATTATCATAGATAAGATATCTTCGTTCGGCTCTTTGCTTTTCTATTAAACTGAGCTTCTCAAAGAGCAACTTCAGGGCAGCCTAGCGCCTAGCGGAGTCCTATTCCTCTCCCCAGGAGCTTAGCCCGATAGATGCGTTCTCAATCCTCTTAGGAATCTCTATCTCACCCAAGGGAAAGAGATTCGATAAACCACCGATCTTGCCCAAAAGCAATCATTTAGCTCTAGCTCTACTCGTTTATTTCACGTAGACCCTCACTTATGGACTTTCTTTTGAATTGGATTGCGTGGAACACAAGCTTAACCTTCCAACCTTTCCTGAGGGGACTAGACCACAGAAGGATAAGAGGAATGAATCTTAGTGTTGAAGCCCCGGTGTTATAATCGAGTAGTCGGCCTAGAGACTAGGGAAATGGTGTTAAGGTGGCGCCTTTCTTTATTTTATTGAATTTTTTTCTGCAAGTCCGAAGCGAAGTCAGCTCTATATCATCTTTATTTAGATCAACTCCTAAATAAAGATAGGGTTTAAGATGAAAGGAAGCTTTTGAGAATAGGTTCCCACGGAGCGGTAAGTGCTTTATAAACATAATATATTTCTTTAAGTTTAAGCAACTTTAGTAGTAGAGTGATCCCCTATTAATCAGGGAAGGTAGGACATTCTGAACATCAACCTCTATTGGAAACAGCTGCTTCGCTTCTGCCCCATTCATGAAACGAGTGGAGCGTAGGTATATAAGCGAGAGAATGACCGAAGATGCAGTTGATATAATCACTCAGAGTGAAGAGTTAGTAGCTTCCCTGGGCCAGAGGGAATGAATGCTTATTCAGGGGAGAAGGAATTCCCAGCTATTGAATCCGGGTTAGCTATAATACGAGGAAACTTGTTTACTAGCTTGCCAGTTCTGAACAACAAGAAAAACTCGCTAGCTCCAGTTACCACTCTCAAAGGAGATAGTAGAATTTTTTCTTTCAACCCGTACATACTCCTTTAAAAGGTATGCATAGTAGTCACATACTCTCTTCATTCTCTGTTAGATACTGGATCCACTATCTTCAGAATCTGCTTTCAATGGTGCTAAAGCCTTCCCGTCCCGAGCTAACTTGAGAGCTGGGTTAAGAGCAACTAAAGAAAATCCATAGAGTTGGGTAGGGTGGGACTAAAGAGACTATTTGTTTACAGCCAACCATGAACAGAATAAAGAGTCGATTCGGTAATTAAGAGTCGATCTAGTATGGCAAATTCCTCGCTGGCCTTGAGCCTTTTGCCTGCTTCTGCTTCATCTGCAGATCGGATTCTCGACATCAAATCAATCATGAAGTTCTACCCTTGGTACCGAGCGAGGATTGGGGGTTTCATTCGCATCTCTTTCTTCGTTAAAGCCCTTCTCTTATGCGGGGAGGAGGAATTGAATCTGCCTGGAGCGAGCTAGGTCTGGGATCTTTCCCCATAGCCTTCTTTATTCTTTATCGCCTGGTCTTTCTTTCGTATGGGACGTGGAATCTTTCTTTCCAAAATCCATTTACCTTGCTAGCCTAAGGCTTAAGAGTTATCCCTTTTAACCAAAAGTCAACCAAGGAAAGCAGTCAAGCCGAAACCAGTGACATCAAAAAATAACCCAATGGCGTACGAATATCTGCTTCGAAAGGACCAATAGAGTCTTTATTTACGCTATTCTTCGCATCTCGAGAGAAGCAGTCGATTAGTGAGCATCCCATCTCATAAGGAAAGCCTTAAGGCTTGGTTGCGGGGGAGAAGTACTAAGGATCAGTCTAATGGGACCTAGAGGAGATAGAAGCTGTAGTTAGTGAGTAGTCTGCCTTCGGGCTGAACTGCTGACTAACGAAATGACTTATTAAGTTAAAAGTAGCCTAGCAATGCTCAAAGATCTCGCCTAGCGGGAAGGATTGCTGCTTCCGGGGAAGAAGTAAGTGCCAAACCCTCCTATCTTGTCGGCCTTATTCGATCGAAGAGTTCGCTCCTTCTCTTGATCTGATCTTTCTCCTTATTCTTTTTCGGTGGAGGCGTCTTCCCGGGCTTCTGTAAAGTACCCAATTTCCTATTCCTTCCATTTTGGATATGCTATCTCAACAGAATCGGGTCGATCGAGTGCTGACTGTTCTCCGCTTTGCATCTGCTGCTTAATCTTCTGTTTAGTTAGTATCTGGAACTATGACTTCCTTCTTTCTCTTCGAACTTAACTATCCGTTTATTGGTAATCCCTGATCTCTGCTAAAGTGAAAGGTTAAATCTCTTTAGTACCCAAGTACCTATCCCTATTCGGTCTTTCAAAAGCTGGTTACCTCCTCTCTGTCTTATCCGAGCTAGCTTTGTTTTATTCCCTTCGATCTGTCTTTGGCTTAGTCTCGCTAGTTCTTTCCTCTACCAGTCCCGGACTCATCGAACCTTGTTTCAGAATAGCTTCTTTCCTTCTTAGTTAGTTAGGATTATACCTAGATATTCTTACTTAATGAAGAAGAAAGAATGTAACTGTAACCAATCTTATCCGCGCTAGACTTTCTTATCCTATCTGCTACTTCTAGAATATGCAGGAGGCGAAAGCTTTTCTGGCGCGCCATAGACTGATTGCTTGCTGATGGGGGCATTGATCCAAGGAGAGAGTGATGTCCCCTCGGGCGAGGGAAGCGAAGGATAAGGCAATCTCAGCACGTTCAGACACTGCGTTTGGTTCATTAACCGTTGAGAAGGCGTAGCATTCGCAGACCAAAGCCAGCAGGGGATTCTTCATAGCATAGCAAGAAGGAAGGGCGTGCTTAATACATAAGGACTAGTAGAGGTCCTTCACCATGAAGCAATGAAGATTGTATGCTTTCCTTTTCACTCTTAAATGAAAGCTAAACGAAACCGATTCCAATCTCTTTTCCATTCAGAAAGAGAATCGATTATGTAGCTCACAGAAGGGGTGATCAAAGAAGTTGACTAAGTGAATGGGAATCCGATAGTTCTACCAGCCTTTTCTATCAGATTGATTTCCTCAAGCATGAAACGGAGTTGAGCGGTAGGCATTCCTTTCCATTACAGTGGGAAAGCGGTGAAGCGGATGCGAGTCATAGAGTTCTTCCAGTAAGGAAGCGCAGATTAGCAGGTCTCCGCTCGACTAAGAAAAGAAAGAAGATCGTTTATGGACGTATTATGCCATCAAAGGCAGGTCGAAGCAACTTGGTCATCAGAGTTTCCGGCAGGCAATCCTGAATCTCATCCATCCTTTGCAATAGTTCACCCAACTCTTATTCAAAGCCCTAAAGCGGGTTTCGGGGCACTCTTAGGCTAGCGACGTCTTTCCCGGTAAGAAAAAGCGCGGGCAGATACCTCCCTGACCCACTTCATACAACAAAAAGAAAGTCGGAAAAGTCGCTACTACTGAGCTACATAAAGAGAGTTCTTATAAGGGCTTAAGGGTGACACCCAATTTGATAATCTAATAAACAAGGTCGGTTGCAGCTTACATTGCGTAGGAAAGTCGAATCATTCAACTGAAGCAGGAAAGGGTTCTTGGGATTATCTACCTTCTGAAAGTTCAGTAGAAAAATGAAGTCCTTCTTTACTTGAGCACTGGTTAGACCGCTTGCTGGCAAAAAGACATTGTAGATAAGATTCACATCATAATCTCTTAAATCTCCAGCTCTCTATGCAAGGAGAACAGACTTACCACACTAGTAGCAAAGGGGATATCTGGACATAAAATCCAGCTAGAATAGATCGATCCGGGACCAAAGCTCGAAGCTAAGTCTGAAACGAAACCAGTGTAACTAACCAATTCCTAGCTAACCGATGTTGCTAAGTCGAACTTCCCCGATGGAGATGCAAACCAACCAACTAGCGCACTCGTTGGTACTCTTTATTGGTTAATTCTAGCTACCTAGCTTCTACTGATGTGCTCATCTCTCCAGGATGTCTTTGGAGATTCCTCTAGTAGAGGCACCCGTTGTTAGCTGCTGCTATTGGCCAAGAGCCTCATTTCTTGGCTTTGTTGCGCCCAAGGTAAGGTGTCTTATCTTAAGGGCTCGTTAACATTATCTGAGCTTGTATAACTCTAGTTGTTGATCTCCGGCGAATAGCCAGCTCTCCGTTCTTATCCGGTAGTTCTCCGATGCTAGGGATTTTCCTATTCACGCGATCAAGTTCATTTGCCTGGTATGAATCTCTCCTAATAAGGGTAGTTCCAGGGCGCGGGAGAGGGCTCAGTGATCACTTATGCTAATATGAATCCTTGCCAGCTAGAGGTCAGAGCAGTCCCCGAAAGAGCATATCTAAGATATCTTACTCATACCCTTTCCATGCTCCAGCTGTTAAGTTGAGAGCAAGTACCTAGTCGAACCCAAGCCCGGGTCGAACCTCCCCGGAGTCAGTCAATGAGACTAGATACCTCTTCCCTTTGTAGTGGGTGAGGAGCTAGAATCAATGTTTTTATATTATATATGAGAAACCTGATCCCTTTCTAGTAGAGGAAGGAAGCGATGATCGGTCTATCCCATTAAGCGTAATCCCGTTAGCCAATGAAAGGACTACCTTTCTTGGACTCCACCAAAGAGAGCCTGCTGGATATTGAGATCGAGCAGTTTCCCTACCCGTAGAACTTTGTAGAGTGAAGTTAGATGGAAAGATCGAATGCGATGCAAGAGCTGCTTAAGCGACTAAGTCCTATCCTATCGGAATAAGATTAATGAAAAGGATGCATCGAGGTTCGAAGGAGTTGTATGCATAACAAGATCTCTCTAACTATGTCTCATCCATACTTGGTTTAAGTTGTTAACTCTCCAACAATAAAAAAAATAAGCTATAGAGCCATAACATTTGCCTTCATTGCTTCGGTGTACGGTTGACATCGATAAGGAATGCGAATAAGCCTATTGACTTGTCTATTTGTCTATTTTCACTTTTCATGTCTATCTTGTGTTTGTTTAAATATGTATCTTTTTGAAGAGTATTCCTTTCGAAATGTGGAAGGAAGAACTTACCTTGGACATAATTCTTCGCTATAACCCATCTTTCATCACATGAATGCTCTTCTTGCCTATCGCCCGCTATATGGTTTCTAAACAACCCTGCCTCCTTACTTTACTAGACTAGCTCTCTGAGGGGAGATGGGCATTCCATTCCGGTGAGTGAATTCCCCGTCTCATTCATTCTCTAACAACATTCCTCTTCTGGAAAGCGGGAGATTCAATGAACAGGATTACTTTCCCGACAGACAGAAAGAGAAGGAAGCCCTATATAGGTGGCTTCATATAGCACTCTTTAAGAGTAGAATAAAAGGAAGGCAGAGGGCGGGCGAGCACTAATTGAACACTGACCTAATTTGACTTGGCAGGGCATTAGCCTTTTTAAATTCAAGTACGTTTCCGTTTTCACGAGCAGAAAGACGCGTATATAATGAAGGTTTGCTAGCTTCCCGAAGATACCAAGCAGAAGAACAATTGGGCGGTATGTCACCCTCCTGAGCGGTATGAAGTCTGTAGACAATGGCGTTAGGGAGATGCTTTGATTTAAGACAAAACAGCGAACTAGCTGGCTTTATAACAAAAAACCTTTCTTCGAATTAAATTCATTTAATTTAGTAGATAATGATCTCGTACTTTTAAAGCGATTAAGAAGGAGTTGAACCCCCATACCTGGAACGAGAATGGAAGAGGAATCAAAGGAATAGACTAGCTGATGCGTCGTATAGTATAAAGCGGTGTTGTCATTGAACCTCTGCCCGGTAGTCAAAGGCAAAAGAGATGGCTAAAGCACCGACTCGCCGAACCAGAGGAGGATCTTTATCATTCTTACCTCCGCCCTTATACTCGCGGAAGTTATCATAGTAGTTAGATTTACTTTCCCTGAAGAAAGAGAGGCGTAGTGGAATGTAAGAGGGCCGACGTGTCCTTTATTGAACTCCTTTGGAGCGGAACGAGTGAAGTACCTTTTTTAAGGAGTGGAGTTCCGACTAGTACTGCCGAGGAGCGATTCTCTTCCTGATGTCCGTGGGTGTGGGACTAGTCATTCCCGCTACGCACCTTCCCTTACTTTACTAGCTTTACCCTTACTACTGTACTTCAACCTTAGCCTATGCCTTCCGCGCACAGGACAGAGGAATTCACTTTCGCACACACGAGCACGAGCGAACTCCCCTAAAAGGCCTTTCTTTAAAGTCTGTTTGAAGGGATGAATTTATGTTCCCTTATCGAGTACTTTCCTTACTGAATTGTTCACCGGAACGACTTTTCCTTCACTTAGAAATAATCTTTATTGCTTCTAGGCTTTCGGGAAAGAAATAAGGAAGGTACGGTTGGAAAGAGAGTAGGACTAGGACTAATAGTCAGACAAAGCAGCAGACAGGCAGGGAAAGAAGCTCAAAGATGCTCTTAGTACCTGAATAGTAAGTCCAGATTCACTCTTTTCCTTTTATGGGAGCTTTCCCAAAGCCTCCTTCCTCTACATTCATAGCTTTCACCCTTATAACAACTCTTACACCCTTTCCTACTGTAGAAGCAGAAGCGTAGGGAACAATGTCAGCTTATGGCTACCGAAGCCTAGCAAAGGCGAATGATAATATAGAATGCAAAGGCGATATCATAGAACACGAAGGGAGGCGGTCGATAAGGCGATACTACTGCGATAAGGAGAGATCGGAGTGAGCTTAAAGAACCGAAAGCAAGGGAAAAGGTGATCGTGGTTGGCTTTCCCCCTCTTTGCCAATTAGAACTCCGTTTACTATCTAGGTAACCGAAAGCGATACCTTTACGGGAATAGACCAATCAAGAGCGTAGTTCTATTGCTGTTTGCGAATATGGCAGGAGAAGGTAGAGTATTAATCCCGACGGGCCTTTGCTCAGTACGCCAGTTTCTTGAAATTGTATTGCAGTAGCCCTATCGCGTGTCCCTTTACTATGTGAGATTTTATCTTCCACCGGACTCTTGTCCCTTTCCTTTTCCTCTCGCTACCGGAAAGCCATTCAGCCGTCACGTCAGCCGAGAAGACGGACTTGCCATTCTACATTCTAATTTGAATTGTGGCTTGGACGGGGTCGTCCTTTCAATCCTTATTTTAGGGGTGTTTCCTTATTAAGATAGGAAGCCAAGGGCAGCGCCTCTATTTGAGCAACCCGGTAGGAAAGATTTCTTAGAATGGTCCACTATGGGTTAAGGACTGGCTACGGTACTGTCGATGGGACTACTGTACCCTACAGAACCCTGATGTAAACATCAAAGAGTTTTCAATGCACCTATTGTAAATCGGAAATGGAAAATCACTCGGACAGATCCTCATCTTGTTCGATTTGGTCTTCTGTTCTTTACCTGGGGAGGTTTCAAAGTCTATTAGGGAAGCGGTCTAGGAGAAAGTGAAAAAGAAGGGTATTTTTCCCGGGGTGGGCTGAGGAGGCCCTATGTAGTCTTTCTTTTCATGGGTGGTGGGCAGAGAATAAAGCCATTCATGAAACCTTTTGGAACTGGAGACGAAGAGTCGTTTAAAGACCTTTTCAAAGACCACTTTGTAGAGGGCGGGATTCGTTTCAGTTCTGCGCGCAGAAGAAGAAGTTTATGCTTGCCTTGTTGACTCTGCTGATATGGATTAGAAAAGCGAGCACTGGGGGCTTCTAGTCAGGTCAAGACCGAGAGACTCAGTCTCACCTCTTACAAAGGGATTAGGCGGAATAAGTATCGGAAACCCTTTCCAACCTCCTCTAAGGCAGGTTTGCTCAATATCTCATCTCATAGGAAGGCGGGCTACCTTTCTTTTAGTGAAAATGGATCTCTTCTACGATGGTCGACTATCTTTCTTTTTCTTTAGAATTCCTAGTTAAGAAGTGGGCTATCCAGTTAGGCTAGAAACCGTATATTAGAAAAGCCAGTCGACCTTCCAATTCAAGGTTTTGAGCCCTCTCTTTCCCAGCTGCCCAAGGCGCAACTCCAATGCTTTTGTTGGTTTATAGACCAGTAAAGTCACTCTGTAGGAGTACGGATAAGAGATAGTTTGTTCACGAGCCGTAAAGGTAAAGTAAGTAGCTCGGACCAGCGGAACAATGTGAAGGAAGGCAGTTTGCTGCTCTTCTTGCTCCAAGACAAAGGCATAGAGCTGACTGAGTCAAAGATTCAAAGGAGGTCCTCGCTCTGATTAGTTTATCCCGCCTGCACTTCCGAATAAATCGGGATAGCGAGCCTCCCAAGATCGTTTCTAAAGCAAAGAGATAAGTGATTTCATCAGAATGAACGGGCGAGTCACTTTAGGTTAGGGTTCCCCCGCGGGGTTCAAAGGTTATTAAAAGCCCGAGTAGTTGATCCAATAGTTCTAAAATAGCGAAATAACATAACAATCATTCACAAATAGACGAGGTTTAATCGTCGTTGAACAACCATCACGATTGGAACATCTTTCTTCCTGAATCTCATCGGATCAATCGGCCAGGCGGGAACCCAGAAGATGAATTGGGGTTAATTAGCCAGCTAAATAGTTAGCAGGTAAAGTTGGAGTCCCATAGATAAGAACCTTTCACCCCCTTTCCATCGAGTACGTAGTAGGGAATCGTCAACCACCCCTCTCCCAAGGGGAAGAGAAGGAGTTCTCGGTGTGGTCTCTGTCCCTCTTTGTTAGAAGCAACTTCAGGATCAACAGCGTTGAACGGAACAACAAATATGTGGATCTTTCTAGAAAACATAGGACATGCGAGCACAAAAAGCATAAACTGAAACCATTCCACGTGCGGCCTTCGCCGAAGACGAAGGAAATAAAGTAAAGGAAAGGAATAACAATGAATTGCTCAAAGACCGGCTCCGGGGCTAGCGAAGCTGCTTATCCTTTGTGTATCCGTTTGCGTCAGCATTGGCTTCAGACATAGGAAGGAGTTGACTGATTCTCGATGGTTGCACCGCTTAATCGTGCTTTCTATTCCTATTCATAAAAGAAGAAGATAAGGAAGGGCTTTAGCCCAATATTCACTCAACGCCAAAGAAAGCTTCTAAAACAAGGTAAAAACTTCACGGATTTCATCAGGATTAATAGTCATAGGAAAGGTACACTCAAACGAAGAAAAGATCTTTGTTGCAAGGTCACCATAGTTCTATTTTCAATTCGACTTTTTACTACATTACTTCCTGAAAGTGTGCCCTCTGAGGGGAAGGGGTTAGGGAATAGGGGTAGGAAGGACCTTTTATGGATATAATTCATGTTCGGTCCTCCACTCAACAAGCACTGGATTAGCTTCTGGCGGAATCCGCTTGGAAGGCCCTGGCCTTCAATTGAGACAAGAGATGATGCACGCTGAACTAGGATGCTTGGAAATGGCGTACTTCTTTTTGGCACAAATAGCGTAGAGTGCCGCCTGCTACTACAGTGTATTAGAGTTCGAGCAAAAGATCAAGGTTCGAGCTAAAGCAAATTCCGAGTTTTCGCGGGAAGAAGTATGGTTTCGGACAGCTCATGATGAACTATTTAATCCTTCTCCATCCGAATCCGTCTCAGTTCCAGGTATTGAAGCGAAAGATGACTCGACCGGAGGAAGAGGCCACTCGGGGAGATATTATCCACATAAGTCTAAGTGGTGGAGGTATCAGCCCTGGCATGAAGGCCTACGATTAGAATAGAATGCTGACTTCTAGTTCCGGCTCTTGATGAGCCTGTGGTCTACCCAAAAGTAGAAGGGAGAAAGGGATCAGAATGAAAGTACGAACCAATATGTAAACAACCACAACGGGTCATGATTTCAGCGAAGAACTGGGATTTCATCCCCGCGATTTTCCCTGGGAAAAGAAATGCTTTAAATAAGCTTTAACCTCAGGATCAATGCAATTTTATTTTATCCCGACTAGAAAGATTCCCCTTCTGTGCAATTCCCGTGAATAGTGTCCCCCACCCTCAAAGAGAATCAATAACATCTTCTCCTAGTAGGAAGTAGGTTTCGAAGCAGTATGAAAAGAAAGAGTCAAGCGCCTTCCTTCTCTTGTTATCTGATCGCTTAGAGCAGTCAATCTCCCCGAGGCATAATAATAAGAAAGGGCCATATTCAAGCAAGATAGAGGGCGACCGATTGACCAGGCAAGTCCGCAAGAGAGTAGAGTGAAGTGAGGCGAAGAAGGTCCTTTGCTGTCTCGAATGGCTTCTTTTCTTCTTTGATCGCTAGACCATTGGGTGATTCCTCCTATTTCCCCCATCTCTTAACAACAGCCTAAAGCGAGGCCTTAGGGCGGATTTGGCTCAAGATAGAACAAGAGAATGGTTGAGGGAGATGCCTATCAAAACGAATGAATAGATTTCAGCTAAGCTGAGGCACGGGATCGGATCAGAAAAAAGGGATGAGACGACTGGAAAGAGAGGAAAAGGCTTAGTCCCAAAATGGGTTTCGCATAGTTAGATGTGAAAGAAGAAAGGGGAGCGAAAGTGAGGTGGCTTAGGCCTCGAGGAGATGGCCAAAGAGCCTCTATCTTATTTCTTCTTATCTGTCTCCTAGCAAGGAAGACCGGAACTACTTGACTTGTTGGAACCAACTTTCCGAGAACTCACTAAAGATTGAAATAGATTCAAACCTCCTTAAAGAAAGTTCCTTGTGCGTACTATATACAATACGGGTTTCCATCCCTTGCCTCACACCCTGAGATAAGAAAGCAAGGATTCCCTCCTTCTAGCCCCTAGCCCTAGGCGCCTTGATACCTAGGCTTAGCCACAGAAGTCCTTGGATTGCATGAATCGGCATGAACCTTACGATATCGCCCATGGTATAAGATTTCTAATGATTACGACCATCAGGAGACGGATCAGATAAAGAATATCATACTGTAACCGCCAAAGAGAGAGGGGTGGGCAATAGACCGTCCCAGCGGCAGTGCCGGATCCCAGTGGTTCTATTTCAATATACAGTTCCTTATTTTCCTGTGCTTCCGGGGCTGGAGTTGGAGCCTAAGTCTGATATTCCGCGTCTCCACAAGTCCTCAATTCAGGGGTTCCACGTCCAAGACAGGTCTGATCATCCGAAGCCAAGTGAGCAGCTATTGAATCAGCGGAAGAAAGCATCAAAGCAGAGGAATGATAAAGAGGGGCAGGTGCCGCCAACCAATGTGTACATGAGAATTACGTGGTTAAGGAAGGGGGATAAGAACAAAAAGCAGTTAGAAGGGAAGATAAGAAGACCGGGAAAACTTCTCATTGAATAGATAGCGGGAAGCCCTAGCTCGGGAAAAGCAAGAAGACTATTCAGGAAATAAAACTCGTCTTGTCAGAGCCTCAGAAAGAGGAGGAGGTACGACAATAAGGAAAAGCTAAGAAAGAGATAGGTAGGAAAGAGGACAGCAGAAATCAACATGCGAAAAGATTCAGACATAGCTAGTAGCATCAACAGAATTACTCAAGTAGAGGGAAAAAAGTACCCCTCCCTTCTGCCTATTATCCCTACACGCCCTCAGCAGAGTGGTCAGTAAACCCTCTTCCAGAGAAAGTGACTCCCCAGTATTATTCTTGGCCAGAGAGCCAGGTGGACAAGAAAGCAGCAAATCAGATGGAGCAAGCTAGGGCGCCTACGCTAGCTAGAATGCAAGCTAGAGCGAGAAAACTACAAGCGTCGCGCTTTCGAGCTCCCTGAAACCATTGTTTATACTCATCTGTCCTTTGCTGTCTTCCCGTGCTGAAAGACATGCCCGTGTTAAGAGACGCTTGAGATTGGTCAGGTCAGGGCATGTAGCAGAAGGACTGTAGCCCTTTTTTGGCTTCTCGGAACCTACTTTTTCAATGAGAATTTCGACAAATTCAATAGCAGTTGGAAGTTTCTCTGATAGAGGAGAATGCGAAAGATCAATTCCGTTCTTCTCTTCACCCGGGCAAGAAAAGTGGAATCCAGCTAATTCGTTTGATCCGATCATCTCTTTCAATCACTTGACACCAAACCTTAGAAGGATGAGGTTCCAGTTCGCAATTCCTATTATTTATAGGCTTCCAGTCTCCTCAGAAGTCCGCTCTTCTATCTTCGCTGAATTCACCTCGGTCTCTTACTCACCTTCACTTTCTAGGGCATGATGCTTCAATTTAAGATGATGAAATTGGTCAATCGTCTTGTTATTCTCAATCAATTCTTCCAGGCGGATTGGAAAAAGGAGCTTTCACCCAAATTAGTTATAGCTCCTCCGAACCGTGTCATTCTCGAAGTATGGCACAACACTCTGTACTCTGTCGAAAACACGAGGCGGGAGTGGCGTCGAAGCATGAATTGACTTAGCGACGTGAACCCTGGGTGAGCTGACCTTGTTGAGTTCATGTGTATGGCGGTTGTAGAACCATCGTCCATAGATTCTTCCTCGCAAACCTTTCATCTCCGCTGTATAGCTCTCTCGTAGTCCAAAGCGAGTTCAATCGTATCCGCCTTTGAGGTTGAGGAAAAGACCGCATCAGTCTTTGAGCCATCCTAATCAATCCTCGTAGGTAATGCGTAATGCTATTGGTCTGCCTTCAATCAGTTTATCAGCCTAAGGCTTCGCTCTATTCCCTGTGTTGTAAGCTTTCCATCGTTGAAAGCCCCTTCCATTCGGCCCAAGCTTTCAATTACGTCTGCTTACTATTCTCTTATTCCGTTAGCCTTTTAGTTATTCGTTTAGTCAAAGCCGTACGTATGTCCCTTTCGAATCGTTCTATCATTCGAAGTAGGAGCTGGGGTTGCGGGAGATGCCCGATGTGTAGAATAACTTCGCTTGCAGGCAAGACTCCATACTACGCAATTCCCATTGAGTCAAGTATTTCTTTTTTCATGAATCTTAATCGGCAGCGATCCATACTAAATCGAGAATCCAACTCCCTCCACGCATTATAGAAAAAGTAAATATCAGCGGATTCTCTACCTCTATCTAATAGTAGTTCTTCAAAGAAAAGAACTAAAGGCATACTCTGAGGCATATTCTTATTCCGTTATACCTGGAAATGCCATTTTTTTAAGCGCTTAACTCCTAGCACTAAGACTAGGGAAGCAAGGGCGAAGGGAGAACATGAATAGACTGCTTTCTTACTCTATTATTGATGGCAGCTATCTTGCTCAGTGGCGGGGCTTGGGGGTTAGCTAGACAGCAGGAGCTCAGGATGGAACTAAGAATGTCATTCCCTAGAAGAAAGCGCCGGGTTATTCTTGAAAGCTGCAATTTCGCTATCGAACCGAGTGGAATACCTTGCTTTTTCCCTTTGCAAGACCAAAAGCAGTATTCCCCCCAGAAGCTACTCTCTGTATAGTATAGGGGCGAAATCGCCATCACTTGGAATTATGACACCGCACGAATTATTGTCACAGCAAATCAAGTCCATCATCTTCCTCAGGAGGTCACCAACATGACGCGTTCCGGGCGCCTTTATTCGCCACTTGAAGTAACTCAGAAGCTGGAAAGCAAGAAAGAGGATTCTTCTGAAAAAAAAAATAGAAGTGATATCTGTCTTATAAGCGCTCTTTTTTCACCTTTCAGGGTTAATCATCCAAGTTCAGCACACCCGAGAACACTGCGCTCGCTTACACTTGAGCACACTCCTATGCTTGTTCCGTTATCTTTACATGGTCCTGCAGTCGTTTGGTTCAGGTACCTTAGACCGGCCTCTGTAGCCTCTTTTCATCAGCTGACAGAAAATATCTTGAACCATTACGCCTTTCATGTGCAGAAGCCTACCAGACTTAGTGATTTCATCATTTTGATGCACGTCGAGGGCGAGGCCTTCTTGGATGACATGGCCAGGTGGAAGCTTACCTCCAACCTAAGTCTTTCTCATTTCCCAGCCTGAGGCTCCGCAGGAGAATAACTTTCGTTTTTTCTGAGTTCCGGCATAAGCTTTAGCTTTATAGGACTCCTTCAGCTAGGATATACAAAAAGGGTAGGCCTTTACCTGTATCATTGGTAGTCAATCCATCAAAAAATTCCTTAATTTCAATATATCTCCCCGCTTTGTTCCCGGCTTTGAATTCGCGATAAATCTTAGCCTCGTCTGCGGTTGACAATTTGAACCCTTTTGCCCATAATGGCCTTCACTCCAAACGATCAGAGTTGTAAGAATCAGAAAGAGAACAAGGATTGACAAGCTCCGCGATCTACGTCTTAGGCAGTGACCCAAGCTGCGGGAATTCCCAAAAAGCAAGAGCTCGAGAAAGAGGAAGGATAGCAGCCCTATATATATATGTAGTTAAAAGTAGGTTTTAGCTTAAGGAAAAGGGTTTCTAGGTCCCTTTCTAGTCAGAATTATCTATACCTATAGGTTTGCGGCTCTTTCCGATATTTGAAAGAGAGAAAAAGTTCCCTACGCTTCGGATGTATCATTACAAAAGAAAGGGAAAGGTGGGCTACACGATCAGGCTGAGTAGCATCAGGGCGACCTCTTCTTTGCTTCCTCTTTTCCTCTCTGTTCCGGATGTCCATCCAATCTCTGATTCCAGTCCATAACTTCCTTGAATATAGCTCCTGTTGCTCTTCTCTGGCTAGGATGTCACTTATATGGCCATCCTTTCTTAAGCCTCAGGGTGTGTTAAAGTAATTTCATTAAGGGACTAAGGCCTGTAAAAGAAGTCTCGATTATAAGACCTAATCCGTGCGATATCTCCTTGCTCAACTAAAGGCTTATCTCTCATCTTGAGATGAATGGATCATAGAAGGTGCAAGATGCGCTTCCATTCCTTTACCTATTTCTGTGCTTTTAGCAGCTTCTGTGCTTATTTACCAATATGTGCTTGTTTAGCGGGCTTCTGTCATTCTCATTGTAATCTTAAGTATTTGAATTAGAAATTGAATCAAGCGCTATAGGACATGACAAGGATGGAATAGCCTACCGCTCTATATAGGTTTAGTACTGCTACCTTTCCCCCAAGGACAGAAGGAAGGGTTTTGTAGTTATCAAAGGCTAAGGCACCCGAAACTAAGGGATCACGACTAGGGAATACGTCTTTTCCAACTCTTACTCCTTCAAAAAGGCTATTTAGTTGTCTAGGTCAGGGTTACCATGTCCGCAAGCTCAGCAGAAAAAGCTTCTTTCTTTGATTCGTTCCTTCCTGTTCTATTTCATTCCTTCCGCCCTGTAGTCATTTAAATGACTTAAATAAAGTAACTAACTGAAGCTATCCGACCCTGTAGTGTACTTTTCTGTGCTAGCGCCTCTTTCTTTCTTTTCATTGTATTGCTTTGTAGTGAGGAAGACATTGGCTATGCCTTACGAACGGGCGTAGGACGTTTCCTTATCGCCGACGCTGTGACTTTCCTTTCTCGATTCGGCCCTTGCTGTTGTAAATAGATTCGCCTTTCCCTAGCTTGCCGTAGAATTCGACTTGAGATCGATTCCCAGCAGTCAATACGTTTGTTTAAACTCACTCTTCCGGTCTCTTTCTTTCTTTTACTTTTATCCTATTACCGCAGGAGTGGTACGCGGACAACCTTCCTTCTTGCCTTATCGCCTTAGTAGGGCCAAAGCCTCACCTTTTACTACTTGCTTCGTCGCTCCGTTAGTCGATCTAAGCCGGGTTCCCCCTTTCCTAAAACCTGTTATCCCTCAGAATATCGTATGTAATCGTAGAAACTGTGTAAAAGCAACGGAAGCATGCAAGAATACTCGTCCACGATGAGACAGGCACCTTGCAGATGATCTGAAACTCTTTCCCTGGGTGTGACGTCTTCAAGCAATATTAACATATTTACGTTTTTACGTTACCCCTTGACTAAGACTCTTGACTCCTTCGAATCACTACTTTAATAGTTGTAATTGCAAGAGCAAGAAGAATACCTGAAATCCAGATAGCTATTTTAGCAGGATCTCTATCAGAAGGTACTTCAAAGACGGTTTTATTAGAAGATATTTCCTCCCCCGCATCAAGGAGTGCTCGTGCCACCCTATTCGCATCGATCGAGCTGCTCGCTTCGACAATCTGATGCCCTATACTAGACGTAGAATCCATAGTGACCGGCTTTGCTATTACATTTCTAATTTCAATGAAGCCAGATGGCAAATAAGTATACCGCTATACAGCGCTCCTTAGATAAGAACAAATAGTTCTTGCTGTTTTGGCAGTTCAGTTGGTGCGTCTACTCGTTGGCTACTTTATACCAAAATACCAAACGAGCACCTTCTGCATAGCAGAATTTTTCCTTATGTGGCTTGGCGAAAAACAACATCTTTCTATAAAGCTTGCTCTATTGCTTGCTTCTAATTTTGTTGGGCATTCTAAGGAGCAACTTCCCCGTAGGCACGATTCGGTTCCATCTTATACTGATAGAACTGACCACACGACTACAACGAAGGGAACTCGCCACTGCCTATCGAAATCACAAAAGATGCAAAAGCGGGTCTGCGTCAAATGAAAAGTGTCTTGCATTGGCCGATGTAGTTGTCGACAACAGCTTCTTTTGTAACAGCTTATTAAACCTCCCTTCGGGAAGTAAGAGCAATTGGCCTTTTCCTTGGGCCAGTTCCAGTCATGGGAGGACTTTTCCCTTACTCTTTTAATGAAATATCTGTTTTACCTGCCTGGGATACCATGAATCGTAGCGTAGATCTTTCTTCTCCTTAGGTCTCTAGCTTGATCATCTCTTAGCATTCCATGATCGGTCCGTATGTCCTTCTTTAGGAGTTGAGCAGCCCTCTTCGCTCAAATGGGGTATAGGCCCTGGCCCAATTTCACAAGCACAGCAAATAGCCAATTCCGCCCCAATTAAAAAATTCTCCTGGTTTGGAACTCCAATCACTTCCCACTACCAGAAGGGGTAGAAAGTGACTTGTTCACTTACGCAATTATAGCCGTGGATTCGCAGCAATAGCTGACAAGAGAAAAGTCCCTAAACCATATCTATCACACTTTTGAGCTTATCATAGGATAAATCCCCTTATCGTTGGAAATCCTCATATAAATCGTCGGTATAAAGATATATTCCACCAATGGGCACATCATTAGAGGAGACCAAAGGAAAGAGGATTGGAATGGATTGTTTAATGCCTCGACCAGATGAGGCTATGGAATGAATAGGTTTTGTCCGTTTAGTCACTCTTAGCCGGTTCCTTAAGTTTCCACCATTGAACATGTGAATCCTCTTAAGATAAAGTCTCTATCTCTGGGAGGTCTCCCGCATCGCCATATGGTTGGCCTAGACTGGGCTAGGCTAATATGAAAGGGAATATAGCTCGTTTTGTCCTCTGGAACGAAGTCTTCGCGGAAAAAAAGAAATTGAGAATCCCGCCTTTCGCGCAATGAATCGTCTCTCGCAACAAAATATCCTAAATTATAGTAATAGTAGTAGGAAAATAAGACTCGTCATCTCTATGAATAAGAGTCAGAAGTATTGGCAGTTGCCTCCTTGTGTCCGTTGTCTTGCAGACCCTCACGCACTCCCGCCGCAAATACCGTAACCGTCCAGAACCTCCTGCTCTTCTCCCTTCTTTCTATAGCATTATTGAACCCCGGAGGACCCAACCTATGCCCCTTGCTAGAACACAAGCTAGTCGGAGAGCGGGCAAAAGCCCCGGCCCTGGTTTGTGCCAGAGGTTTTGTTTGATCGAGCAACGGCACGAGCAAGCGAAGGAAATGGCTGATTAACCCCAACCACCTCCTCACTAGGAAATCTCTCTTCTTCAAAGATTATTCCATTGGTAGATTTCGTTGAAGAAAGAAATGAATGAATCCTTTTTTGGTAAAATGGTAGAATAATAGATTTCCGCTCACCTCGTGTACCTATCTATTCCTCTTTCTCTGCCTCAACAGGTACCACAGCAACTGAAGCAGGAGGTCTGAAACAAAGCTCATCAAGTCAAGTCGCAAGCAGCAAGTTCAGAAAGGAAGGCCCGCCTACCAATCAAAGAGAGCCTGAAGCCTTCGCTCGTTGCTTTGCATCCGCCGTCTCTTGCTGGGAAGCTGCTCCAAAACCGTAGCTTACACCCTTCGATCCACTTCCTAGTCCAATCCCATGGACAACTCCTTCCTCTTGCTTGATTCTTTATTCCCCTGTCTGATTCTATAAAAGTAGCAAAACACTCCTTTAACAAGTCATTAATGGTCCTTTTCTCTAATCTAATATACGAAAGAGAACTTTTTTTAGTAATATCGTGTAAATAATACATATAATTCTCTTCAGCTTCTGGATATCGTTCATTCTTGGTGTAATAGTTTTTCATTCCCTTGTTGTTCTGTTCTTGGTATATTATTTGATAGTTTCATTCCCTTCTATCTCTAACTATCTATGAGAAGTTTTTCATAGCTCGTACTAACAAGAGAGAGGTTAAGAGAAGAGTACCGACTAGAAGTAATACACCCTTATTTTTATTTGATTCTTCTTCTATTTCCCCTGATACAGTGTTATTTGTAAGAGTTTCGACATCACATTCACAATCGTGGAATCTTTATACTTGAAAAAGCATAAGTGGATCGAAAGATAAACTTAGTAAATTTTGACAATAAGAATAAAGAATTGAATTATGAAATTCTTCTAGAGAAATGTATTGTAAGTAAAGATGATATTTTATAGCAAAGGCATAACAAATAGCAGGAATTATATAATATAATATACCTGAGAATTAAGAGAATCCCTCCGTATTAGTAGTCTGAGCTAAAATGAAATTTTATTAAAGCTTCTATTTCCCCTCTCAGATTGATTGGTTTGAGGATTCAGACGAGAACATTGAACAAATGATTCTAGGGTTTGAGGTTGAACCCTGCCTCTATCCAGGGAGGAAAAGCGCTGCTTGTCACATGACTTCGACTTTTTTCTAGGAACAACAATGCTGCTCCCACCTGCTAACAGCACCATAAAGATGCGGCTGATGTACGTATGTAGCCCTTGCGTCGATCTTACCTCCGCTGCCTGCCCGTACGCGGGTCGACTCACAAGAAATGCAGCTAGCTCGCCAACTAACTGTTCATGTTTGAGTTTGTTGGCTTGCTCTTGCTTCATTGTTATTTAGACACTACCTGAATTTACTTACTTGGTAGCCTACGTGAGTATCCGGATGGATAGAGACCGATCCCTTTCTACATACATAGCCCCACCCCCAGATACATACATACTTTTCTTCCTTTCTCCCATTCTAAGAGAACCTGAATCTTAGCTCTTCTCTTTCTTATGTATTCTTACTACTATTACTTTATAAATCATAAATCGGGCCGGCTTCTTTTAACCGTAACGTATTGGGGTCGTACGCCTGGAACAAGAGGGGTCGTCGTACAATTTCGGCGATTACAAAAGGAGTATATCCCTCTCCCTTAGTGTCTTTCCACTTCCGTCGTTCAGGAACAAACACTTCGCCTAAGTCTTTTGAATCCCGGCCCGGCTTTTCCCCACTAACTAATTAAGTTTACGACCACTGAACAAACTTGGTTGACGAAGATGGTTTATGCGCCGCTAATGTAGCGGCTTGTCGAGCATTTGACAAACTCACACCATCCATTTCAAATAGGAATTGTCCCGTGGACACACGAGCAACCCAACCCGTAGGATTTCCTTTTCCTCTTCCCATTCTTACTTCTGTTGGTTTCCCAGTAATAGGGTAATCCGCGAGAACTCTTACCCATATCTTACCATTTCTTCGGAATTGTCCGCTCATAGCACGATGGAAGTGTCCGATTATAGCCCGACGCGCTGCTTCAATGGCTCGATATGAAAGACGACCAGCTCTACCACTTTTAGTACCATATCTTCCAAAACCAAGTTGTGTACCGTCCGGTTTGCAACGCCTACTACATCTGCCTTTACGATATTTACTATATTTCGTACGTTTCGGATATAGCACGTCCCTTTTTTTTTTACTATATGAAATCCACACTTTGACACCTGAGATTCCGTAACGAGTAGATACTTCCGCAGGAGCATAATCGATTTTCTGGTTAAATACATTACGAGATGTTTTTCCATACTTTCCGCATTCAGTTCTAGCTATTTCTGCACCTTCTAATCGACCTGAACAACATATACGGACCCCCTCCACCCCCTTTGTCATTACTAATGGAATATCCTTCACTATTTTACTAAAAATGGAACGAAATGATCTTGTTTTGTTCCTCGGTTGAAAAGAGATGTCTTGAGCAATCGGAGAAGCACTTTGATAAACAGATTTTATCTTGACCGATTCAATTAAGGTATTAGTGTTTGTTCTATTAGACAACAAAGATCGCATTTTTTTCACTTCGTTCAAATAAGAGTTGTACCCGTACGGAATTCTTCTCTTTCTCAGTATGATCTCTATCATCATCTCTATTCCCTTTATCAATTCTCCTATCCTACCTAGGTCTATGAATTTCTCTATCAATTCCATTACCTTAGCCTTACTCATGAGGTTCCAACATTTTATCCTTGATTTACCCAGGAGTTGTTCCCGGGCATCCTCAAAAAAAAGGTTATTATACACCCCAACCCCATCCCTTGGAAAAAAAAGGTAGCACCGAAGAAAGGAAAGAGCGAGGTGGTGGTTTTTGTTGTTCCCGCGAAGCGAAGATCATTTGCTTGGCGAATGAAGTGGGTCAACCTCTTTTTGGCTTCGGCCAAAGACTTTTTCTCGCTGGTCGAGCTTTCTACAAAAAAAGCGATGCGAGAACGTATTCTCTTATCTAAGCTTCTTTCCTGTGCATTAGCTCTCCCCATCGTAGATGGTTCAGCTACGCCCGGTGCCACGAAATGATTGAGAACTACGACGGGGTCGAAATGAATTTTGTTCTTTGTATTCAATAAGTATTGCATGACCAAATAATTCAAGGAAGGGCGCACTGCAGGGAGGGTCTTTTTAAGTAGATGACTCGTCGGGCCGTTGGAGCGGGACTTCTTTGGGAAAAAGAACTTGAATATTTTAGTTTTTCTGAAGGAGTCATCATTTTCTATCAGGAACGCTATGTCATTTACAACCCCGGCGTATTTCGGATGCTTGAAGGCCCCGCTGACCCGAAGTGATTTAGAAATATTCTTCTTTATCGATGGTGATCGGTCATGGTATGCATAGCGTTGCTTCTTTTTCGGCCAAATCCTGATTTCGTTTTGCTTCTCCCGATCGTCGAGCCTGATCGAATCGACTCTTTTCCCTGCCCCCCGGCCTCTCACTTCCTTTCGTTCTTCTTCTGTACCGTCGTTTGAATGAAGACACCCGATCGGCCCGACTTTGCCAAATGCCCACCACCGGGCCTTCTCCTTTCCGGGTCTGGATTTCTCGCGTCGTTTCAGTCGTCGTGGTCGACGGGGAAGAAAGAAATGAATGAATGTTCTTTTGGGAAAATGTAGAATAATACACCTACCGAGACGAAAGCCAAAGGTGAGTCTCGTAGGTGGACGTATCGAACCGAAATAAGATCTCAGATTGACATCTTGATACACTGATTTACCATAATAATAAATAGAGTCAATGGTGACTCCGCCGTGGGAAGAGACGCTTCCTTCTTGCTTAATAAGGGAGGCTTCCATTCACCAGCGCAGACTAAAAGTGCTCTCCGAACCGTGCTGGATAGTCGCCCATCACACGGCTCTCAAACCCAACCTGTGGTGGATCCCGGGAGACAAAGTCAAAGCGCTTGATCCTTTGCCCCATACTTTGAGATGCTCCTCCTCGCCGATCAAGGCCATTAAGGTCGTTCTAGGCTTTTCTTTAAGCCGCTATCGTTTGGTTCGGATAAGTCAAGTCCCTTCGCTCAGGTGGTCTTCCCTTATCTTCCCTAACGTTCAGAGTTGTTCTGATTTGAAATGAGAAAGGAGCACCGGCCGAGCGCCATGAATGAATAATTAATTTACAGCAGAGGGAATCAATGATTCTTTTTCGACTGAGTTCTAGCTAGTAACATGTCGATTACAGGAGGTTGGTAAGAACTGAGGGACAATGCCCCCCTAACTTAAGTGGGCCCACCAGCGAAGCAACTGGTACTTGCGGGGGGCGGTTTGGTTTCGTGCAACGCCCTCGCAGCAGGAAGAGGCAGTTGTCATTTGAAAGGAAAGGCCTTTTGTATAGGGCGGCGTTAAGCACCTGCCCACCCTGATGAAAAAGCCTATATATCTTATTAGTAATAAAGGAAAGGCCCTGCAATCAAAAAAGAGCGCTAACGCGCATCCCCTTTCTTGCTTTAGTTTGATTGCAGCTAGCGCGCTTGACTAATATAAAGAATAGAAAGGGTAAAGGTTCTTCTCCTGTTTTACGAATCTACAAAACTCTTTACTGAGCGAGACTCCGTCCATATCCCTACTAGTGGTTATTCTTTTTTTTTTCCATTCTATCATTTGTTTGACAGCTTAAACTAGGCTCCACTTTAGATAGGGTTTTGGTCTTAATCCAAATAGGTCAAGGGCGCGTCGGAACGATCGGTAGCTGCTTAGTCTCATCCGAGAGTAGAATCTCCTTTTACTGCTACTGCTTTTTTTTTCAAAGAAAAAAGAAATAAATAAAGAAGGGGGTCGATTTAGGCTCCTTCCCTTCCACTGCATAGCTGCGCTAGCAGGTACTACGAGCCCTCTGTCCCACGCATCTAACCAGCTCGCGTGGTTCACCGGTTCCACCGAAAACTCTCATTTATTGAAGCGGAGCATAGTGCGCTTTAGGCGCCGAGCGAGAAACGTCTCTTCTTTCGTTTCGGTTTATTCACTGATCTGAAACTTAGCACTTCTTTTCTTATTGATTCCAGGGGCGGCGGCATTATTGAATGAAGTCTATCCGAACCGAATTAGCACTTCTCAGATCAGGCTAGGCCTCTCCAGCTGAGCTGGGCGCCGGGCCCCTGAATGCGCTAGCGATTGACACATAGGGGAGTGGTTGCCCGGGTTTCTCCGCCTGGTATCCTGCACCTCGCGTTCATGATATCTACATTCAACTGTGCCCCAGAGACACGGTCGAAGCACGCCCACTCAGTGGGCTTCTTTCACGACATGCTCTAGTCCTGGGTGTCTTCCAGTGGTCTTCTAGCCTTAGAAGAAGTCGTGTCCGCCCCGGACATCTGCAACGTCCTCCCACACCTTTTTTTATATTTAATGGGACAAACTGAAGGAAAAGACTGACCCATTCGGTGACTTTCGCGGTCGCCCTCACTGAACCAACTTGAATCTGAACTACGATTCAGATCAAGTCTTACCGAAATCGGATTTCCTTTTCGCGCCATATGTGCTTAGACTTTACTTTTTCCCCTTTTTTCTTCCCGGTCCAATATTTGTTCTCGAAGGTCTTCGTTTCCGTGTAGAAGCAAACTCTCCAAATTTATGACCAACCTTTCCTTCAATAATCTTACAACGAACAGAAGTTTTTCCATTGTAAATTCGTACGGAGCAATCAACGAATTCCGGCGAAATAGAAGATCTACGTGACCAAATTTTCCTGTTCAAAAGAAGATCTCTCTTCTTCTTCATTCTCAAGAGGAATGCATCAACAAAACTGCCCTTCCATATAGATCGTCGTGGCATGAACTCAGAATTTCTTACCTTCGATTCCGCCCTGAAGGCTAGCTCCTACTCCTACTCCTTCGACTCCTGAATCCTCGTTGGTCCTTTTGACATAACACTCTCGGCTGCCTCCGGTCCGGTAGGTCGGTCGCCCTCTAGCCAGTGACTAGCTCCGCTATGGAGCTACGTGTACACCGCCACGTCGAGACTCTCTTTCGAAAGTGAGATCACCACCGGCTTTAAGAAGAAGGAAAGATCACTCCTAAATGCAGCCGTGATCTTATATACGATACCACCAGACACGCCTTGGTACTTCCATCCACCAATCAAGGCTAGTGGAGCGAAGGGAGCCAAAAAGGTGAGCGCCCCCACGCGAGCCTTATTGAAAATGAAAAGGCCTCTTACTATAGAAAGGGTGTTAGCGCTTTACTAATAAGATAAGATAGAAGGGGGCAAGCCAAAACCTACTCCTAACAAGTTGCTGAGTTCGGCTTTCAGGGCTACCTACTTGAGGGCTTCTTGTAATATTATATAAAGAAGAGCCCCTTAGGGCCTTTTTGTTTAAGGGCTGCTCGCCTTTTGAATAGAAGGAAGTGGAAGAGCGGAGGTGATTTCGGTAAACCGATGCATGAGCCGAGGCTCCCATGTCCCGCCGACCGTCCGAAAAAGTCAGGTCGTAAAACGGCTCATAGGGAGTCAGAAGCAAGCAGAGTCAAAGGCGGGTCAAACTCACATAAGCGGAGGGGGAGGCACATTCATGAAAAGCGAGAAGCCGTGCCGCGGGGGACTGACCCACTATGAATAGATCTTACTTACGGGGAAGAGTAGGAACATCTATTAGTCCGTATCGTGGGTCTACTTGTTACAAAAGACGAACATCCCCATTCCAAAACATTCACATAGGTCCTCGGGCAGACATCGCAAAAGGGGACGAAAAGAGTCTATTTACCTTACAATATTTCGGAATGTATCATGGCTCCGTCTATTCATTAAAAAAAAAAAAGAGTTCTGCATCTCTCCGGGGCTGGGGGGCGTGGGGAAGAGGGGGAGGGGGGCTACGAGCCCTCTCTCGTTGTTGTTCCCGGACCACCCATCCCCTCGCCCGGCCCGGTGAGAGGTGAGATCAGATTTCTCGAACGAGGTGAAGTGATAGGAAGAGAATACTGCTGGCGGGAGATCTCTATTCATTAAAAACCCCCTAGTAAGGGGAAAACAAAAGTGCGCTCCTCACCAGCTGAAGAAAGGCGCTTTGGAAGCTTACTTTATTATTATTTTATTAAAAGGGGAAGGGGTGTTAGCGCTTTACTAATAAGATAAGATAGAAGGGGGCAAGCCAAAACCTACTCCTAACAAGTTGCTGGATCGAAGTAGTAAATTTTCCATCCGCCCGCCAGCAGCAGAGGGGGTTCGATTCCCGTTATACGCGATGTGGCGAAAAAGACTGATTCAACGAGATATGACGTGCCTGCATTAAGATTTAAAACTTGTCGTCTACTTTCAGGAAATGTTTGGAAGAGAGAACTTACAATAATACAACGCCGCATTCTCCAAAGATTGAGAAACAAGAAGAAATCTATTAAGAGAAAGATTTATTCGAGAGAAAATCTTAACAGTTACATCCAATCACAAACTACACGCAAGTTGTCCCTTTTTCATGGAGATTTACCCATCACAGAGATGCACAGAAGAACAGAACGAACTTCATATATCCCTTTTCTACTCAATCCAGAAACAAGATCGGACGTTATTCCGGTTCGTCTCCATTTTCGTGAAACTATTCCTCAAGCAAGGCAGCCGATAAGTCATCGAAGGGTTTGTGTGAATAATGGAATGGTAAGCATTACTCATTTTAAAGTTTCCCACGGCGATATAATATCTTTTCAAGAAAATTATGCGAGAACCCGCAGTGAAGAAATAAGGAGATTTTTCTATATCGAAATATCAATTGAAAAAATCATAGGCAAATTCCTGGATCACCCGATAAGAATGTGGAGAAGAACAAAAACAGAATGGTTCCGCCTACTCAAAACTAAGAGGGGATGCCGCCTACTACTAAAATCCCGGTTTTTGCAACAGTTGCGTTCTTATATGCAAGAAGAAGACTTAGAAAGAACAAAGAAGTTTGGATCCGAAAAAGTATGCTTAGGCAGTTCTTTCGCTGAGCACAACAGAATGAAGAGGAATTTGTATCATTTCAAATCCCTATTCTTATCGAAGAGAAGGAATGAGAAAAACCGAAATATTCCTACTCGAACAAGAAGTCCTATAGTTTACAACTCTTCTTTATATAGTAATTCGACCTATTGCTCCGCATCCCCCCATCAGTTTACTATGAAGAGAAAAATAAAAAGGATCGAACTACCTACTCATTATTCGGAGGTGAATCATAGAACACCAAAAGCTGTGGTATCTTATGGACCTAACATAGGTCACATCCCTCACGACATAAGATTGAAAGATCCAAACCTTCTTCTTCGGAGCGGAAACGGACGTGGCCAAAACATATAAAGATCGGCGTAGTCCCTCATAGGGACATATCTATCCGGATAGAGGATAGTATAGATTGATTCATAGATAGATCTCTCTCCATATAGATAGGTATCTCCGTGGATAGAGATAAAGAGAGGAACCCATCTAGATCTTGATTTACTATTTCCATTTTTTTCTTGATTCTAATTGATTGCCTTTTTTTTGACGACAAGTTTTAAATCTTAATGCAGGCAAGGAAATTTTTATTTCAATTATTACTTGCTGGGTTGGAGCGTAGACGAGCGAGCAGAGCCCAGGAAAGAGGGAAGCCCGTCATAGAGCAGTCGACTAGAAGTAGAAGACTGCGGGCCTGAGAGAAGGCGGCCTCCCTCGGGAAAGATGGCCCAATTTCTCTTCTTTCTTTTTGATTTCAGCTTTTTAAATTTTATCAGGGGCCCAGAACGCTAAAAGAAAAGGTGGGTGGGGGAGAAGGAAGAGAAGAAGGATTAGTACTTGCCCAGCCGAGGATTCGATTTCGGTCCCTACACGCTCGATTCCGAACACACTAGCTGGAAATGGTGCTGTCCCCAACAAGCCGGCCTCCCTGCAGTCACCATGGAGGATGATTCCAGAAATTCCTTTTTCTATTTCATAAGGGTCACGCTGCCTATGCCTATTCTGTGCTGCTCTCTTCTTCACTTCCTCACTCGGAGATAGCCTATCACTTCACTCTCTAAGATACAATAGAAAGTGATTGAGAAGAAGCTGTGAGGCAATGCGCTGATGTCCTTCAGGCAAGTCTGCCGAGGAAGAAGGATCCAATCTACCATCCTTGCAGCTGAATGAATCCCCTTCATTATAAAGAAAGGCAGTGGAAAATTCTCATTAGAGGAAAATAGACTGTAGCAAGGGCAATCCGGCAAGCGCTTAGGCAAGCTAGCAAGTTCGCTCTCCTATCGCTTTTCTCGAGTTATTGTTAATATCTGAATAATTCCTTTTTCAAGCCAGCATTCAAGTAGTACAAGCACGCTAGGGCTATTTTAACAAAGCATACTTAAACAGTGCAAATTAACCTCGATGAAACTTCCTCCTATGCCTTATCGGGCGAACCCGTGGGTTATGTTTTGGTGTCAACTTCAAAAAATGTTTATGATGGCTTGTTTTCCATCAATTGCTCTTTTTCTGGGTGTAGACGGGGATGCGGGGGCCGAGGACATGGAATCGTAAATTGACCCTTAGAGTGCTTGACCCGTGACCTGTCTTCCTGCTCCCTGGGCAAAGAGACACTAGATCTTTTCCCAGAAATCGGTCAATTCAGCCCTGTTAGTGTTAGTGCTCTATTCAACCGGCTTTCTTTAGTCGTCCAGGTCTGATCACTTCACATCAACTCAGCAGAAAGCTAGATTATCAACTTCAGAGTGGCAAGTATCGGAAAGAAGAACCCCATGGCATAATAATCAGGCATTAGAGTCGGCTCTCAGCCGGTCTCTTTGGTTGGTGTCTTGTCCTTCACACGATGAGTCAGTGTCTCCCAACGCAGCGACAGAAGCGTAACGAGTGGTCCTCTGAAAGATATACGATGTCTGCTAACCTTCCAGTTATAGGCATACCTATTGCCTGATCAGGTGCATTTCACGCTTCTACGATTGAGTACGAAACTTATTCACCTGATCGTGTTTCGAATTACGCCCTTCAAGGCACTCATCACTCTTCGAGCACGGCCGTATTTACTTGTTTCGGAAATAGCAGCATCGGCTTGAGAATTCTCTTATTTCTTTCCCGGACCAACCTTAGAAAAGAAAACAAGATCCCTTCATCTGCTTCATCTGTGTCGGCTTCAAAAGACTCAATATCGTCAGCTTAGGCGGACTTTTCTTATCTAGCAGTTCCAGAGTCTCTGCCCTAGTTTGGGCCTATGTTGAAAAGTCAGGACCAGTGACATATACTGTCTTTCTTTCTAAAATCATATCCACTTAGTAGTAGTCGCTTGGAGAGGTAGAGATTCCTGCTTGTTCGTTCCCCCTTTCGTTCTGACAGTACGTACCTTCTCATGTAACAATCAGTCTTTCCTCTTAAGCAAGGGCTTTCCTAGGAATGCCTAGCTTTCTCTCCCTGCTTTTCTTAGTCTATCTTATAGTCTAGCTTAAACTTTCACGGCTTTGCAACAATAAAGACTCCAGCTGGAGTGAATCCTGGGAATGGATTACCTACTCGGGCCGGTCTTATTCAAATAAACCGAGAAGGGCTGCTTCCTACTTATCTTAGGGATCACAGAAATGATTATCTTGTTCGTGGCAATCAATGTCGCTAAAGGTGGACCCACTTCCCTCTTCATCGCTCCCCCCGATACCGATCCCGATCTCCCGTTTGAGAATAGCGTAGGTGAGAGGGACTCCCCAACGAAAGCTCCTCCACATCTCCTCTACTATCCTTCCGTTCCGACTAGCTTTTTTCGTTCTCTCGTTCGTAGTGAACTTTCTTGATCCTACTTGCAACTAAACTTTGGAGCTGATTGGGTTGGTGTTCCGTGTACCCAACGAAAGGTACAGCAGGGTTAGCTGCAATACAGGGTATTTCGTCATTGCAGACTTCTTCCTGAGTTGAGAGTATCCGAACTGAGGAAGACGAAGACGATGTTTCCGAGAATTAGATCTTTGAGGCAGGGACGACAGCAACTCATATTGGTAAGCATATCTTTCTTTCTAGGAGACCTTCACATAGAAAGAAGAAAAGGTCATTCCTCAATTAACCGCCTAATAACGGCCACGGACCTTGAAATAGGAACATTACAGAAGTTTGACAAGCAATCCGAAACACTCTCTTTACTTTACAAGGTTAGGGTGACGGCGTAGCCCCTAAATACGCCGAATAGAATCTCTTTCTCGATATTTATGTGTATGAAAAAATGACGTTTCCAATCTTTTCTTTGGCCTGTCTTCTTTGTCTGACTCCTTATATCTTGTCGAGTCTTCGATGTTCTTATTTCAAACCATTCTTCTGGTTATGCCTTTTCCTCTTTACTCTCAATCTTCTTGTTCGGTTCTGTCCTTTGGATCTTGAGGTCAGAATCTTTTGCTTTTTTCTGACGAAACCGAGGTTGCAACGCTTTCTTTCCATTGTGAAATGGGGGATCTTTCTGTATATGGTCTTTAAGGTTGGCTTGGCTTTGTACCAAAATAGATCGTCCCTTCTTTATCAAAGTCTTTGGGGGTTTCGCCGTCTGAGACCCCTCAAAACTCTTCTTTCATTTCATCCTTGCCTTCGGCCACAGGTGCGGGAACTTCTGGTGGGCCGAGGCCCCTTGAGATCGAGCAAGAGATCGATCAAGATCTCATTTGGGAGAACCTCGCTGCCCAAGAGCAAGAGGCTAGGGCACGAGAGCACGCCCGCATATATGAGGCTGTTGAGGCTATAATTGAAGCCTGTGAAAAAGAAGAAGCGGCCATGATAGACAAGGCCCACATTCTCTTGCAGAAGAAGGGTATCACTCTCGAGGATCCGAAGGATGTAAAGCGTGCACTCGAGACGGTTCTCTATGACGACTGGCAGCACGACATCGATGAGCGTCTGTCGCATTTCCGTGGGCTCAAGCGCGACTTCGGGACGGCTCGCTGTTCCATTTGGAACAAATTCATCGACGAGCTGAGGGAATTGGGGAATCCCCAATCACCGTCCCTGAACAGGCAGACATGACGGACAATCTAAATTACTGCCCTTACCACAGACGTCTGGGTCACACTCTCGAGATCTGCTACACTTTGAAGTCGTGGATCCAGAACAAAATCAATCAGGGAAACATTGTCCTTGCTCCAAATTTCTACAAGGATCCTTCACGAACAGGACCCAGCACATGTAACATAGTAGGCTTCGGGAGCAACTCAGATGAAGAGCTTAACTTCCCACAATAAGAAGAAGAGCCTAAGGTGGTAGACCAGATGCAACTCAGAAAGGGGAAGAAACTACCCGAACGTCAACCCCCAGTAGCCAAGGACAAAGGAAAAGAGAAGCGGATTTTCGCACAGCTTGCTATAAGTCAATGACATACTGGTTCACTACCCAACGCGGGGAATAGCAGCGGGAGAAAGGCGAAGGTGTTATCAGTAGCATCCTGGTGAAAAAAAAAGAACGTTAGCTATATGCTTAAGCAGACTCCGAAGAGACATAGAAAGCTTCCGATTGTTCCGTCCTTCCCTTTGGGGTGCTGCTTTTTCTTTCTAAGAGAAGAGAAGGGGAAGGGGGCTACTTTTTGCTTTATTGAAAATATATTGTAAAAGCGAATTTAGTAGTAATTGCAAGCCGGGACACGGTCGAAGAGCCGACCTGTTCTCCTAACCCTTGCTGGTGTATTAACTCGGGCTTCATTAGCCACATACTTCTTGACGACTGACACCTTCTCTTACCCAGAAACATTGCAAAATGTCAAGCAAAAAACTCTTTTCGAAGCTTTCGCCAAATCCTTTAAACTATCCATAGAAACTTTGAGGCAAGCAATCGGAATCGTAAGAAGGAAATGAAATAGATGTAGAGAAGAAAGCCTCTTTATTTGGTTTCAGCCCATGCGAGAGCAAGGAAGTTCAAAAGCGAGGGAAGGGGCCAAGACGAGTCTCCACTGTTAGCAAGTTCTTTTTTTCCCTGATTCTACTTATTGCAAGAGATAGTTGTTAGGACGAGACAAAGCGTCTTTGGTAGTCTGTCAAGCCACTTCCCCTATACGACAAGCCCCTATTACCAATGTTCCATCGGAAGTCGAGTTTCTTCGCTCCAACTCCAGTAGCAGTGGTAGGGCTTCAGCCACTCAAGTGAATAGGAAGAGGAGATAAGAAAGGCAGGATTGGATTACATTGAACTCGAATCCCTTCTTTCAAAGAGTGTATTCCCTTTACTTAAGAGCTAACGGTGCGGTTCCAATTGGCTGGGAAGCGAAGAAAGAACGTAAGCACGCCATGGGAGCGGTGCCCCTAAAAGAACCGAGTTGAGGTTACGAAGTAACCCTAAAGCTCAATTGCTTCAAACCTGCTTCGTACTTTCCACCCTCAACAGCTTCCCTTCGGTGTTCTAATTAGTCCGTTTCGGGCTTCTGTCAAGGGCCCGAGGGGGATTAAGGGGGGAAAGGTTCCTTTGATAGAAGATCGGTACTTGAAGTCAGAAAGAGGTAGAGATGAGATAGTTATTGCAGCTGAAGGAAGCTAGCCACAAGGAAGGAGAACTCTTAGATCAGGATCCCAGTCCACGACTATATTCTCATCCCTTTCTGGTCTCTTCTATCAATCATGGGAGTTACTTTCATTACGAGCAAAGAAGCAAGGCTTTCCTTGTGCGAAAGCCGGTCCGGCCCCTTCATAAAGTAAAGAGGCAGGCAGGCTCGGGCAACGTAATTTTTCCTTAGCTTATGGGGGGTAGAAATGCATCTTAATATCTTTCTTTCATCCCAAGGTGAACGTACCTTGTTCAATTTCTCCACTTCGCTGACGCCACCACACCACAAGAGAGCATTGTCGGTGAGGAATAAGGTAAGGAGATCTTTATAGCATCGTCCTCCACTTGTCAGCTCTCGTCTCAGCTGCAGTTGTTCTCTGGCAGGGACTAGACCATTTGGCTACCTACGCCCTTGCTTGCCTTTCTTCGTCCGTATACTGCTTTCTCTGGTCTGTCCTCGGATCGCCCTTACTCAACCTCTTCCTTTTCCTTTCATATTGTATAATAAGAGAAAGGCTGATCCAAAGCTATGAAAGAAGACTCCCCTTATTAATAATAAATCTGAGGGAGCGGATGCTCCAAAGCAAAGGTAAAGTGGCGCCATTCGATTAAGGATGTTGTGTGAGTTCCCAAATCGGGATGGGGTGAGCTTCTACCCAAGAGTTGGGCACGGGATTGGCTAGAAGGAAAGCTGGGCAGCCCTGCAGCTATGAGCTTTTAAGCTAGGAGTTATCCTTTCTTTCTTCCGGATCGAATTTACTGATGCCTGAGGTAGGAGTGGCAAGAGTGGACTTCCTAAAACGGTAACAACCAGGGATGTCTAGAGAACTTCTCCTCGATTAGCTACAGAAAGAGCTAGAGAGTAGTTTCGTTCTGTCCGGTCTGAGAACGGGGATGGTGAGCCACCAGGGCAGGAACAGAAATGAAAGCAAAATCAGCACTTGATGCGGGCGACGAGGTAATAGCCGGAGAGACCTACGATTTCAATTCAGTTTCTTATTTTAATAAAGAATAGGCGGCTGGTCTTAGACCTCGCTTACACTGAGTCTGAGTACCTTTCGGAGATTATCACATCCCTTTCTACGAGTCGCCGATATTACGATTAATGAGGGAAAGCTGTTACAACCGCACTTCCATTCACTCACGGAACACTTTCTAGATAGATATGTCCTTTCCTTCCCTTTCACTTCATTTCGCGATAGGGATTAGACGGGCTGGACGGAGTGGAAAGCACAGACAAAGAGCACTTGATATAAGCCACGCTATCCAAAATATCTACCTACTAAAAAAAAATCCCGACAGCAGCCGCCAAGCTGCGGAAGTAGTTAAATCGGCTTCCCATTGCCAACTTCAACATGATTAAAGACGCCAATTTATCGACAAAAGATAGAGGCGATAGTAGATCACCCCCTTCTATACGGTTTGAACAAGTAAGAAAAAATGAATTCTTTGTCTTACTAATTGAACGAGTGAATCGGTTCGTAGCACCACGACCTAACTAGTATTCATCTACGCTAGCATCTCTATCTTTCTATATGATAAGATATACCTGCTCCTTTTTCGAGGGAGAGAAAAAACTGTTTAAGCAAGTTAGGAGTCAATGCCAAAAAAAAGATAATAATTTTCATTTTGTTGACCTAGGTTTAGGGTTCTAAAAAAAGAGTAGCCTAGTACTGGTTCGCTAGCTGCTAGCTGTGACGAGAGGAGTTTAGGGATTAGCTCTTCTTTACTTTCTGCTGTTAGCAAGATGCAGCTATTGAAAATGCTATCTCACACCTTCTCCTCGGAGAGTGAGGGTTTAGAGACTGAAGACCACATATCGACGAGTTCTCGTGCTTCGTAACGAAAAAAATCCTCTTTTTTGTTCATTCCCGCCTCTTAGGATATAAAGTATGTAAATGCCCGACCTCCCTAGTAGGGCAGTCCTATGGTTAGGAACATGACACATCAATCCTCTGTACCGATGGGACTGGTGGGACCTCCTATCTCGACCTCTTTGTTCTCAGCAGAACACGAACAAAAGCTGGCTTTGGGGAGCAATCCTGTTCTTGAACGTTGTGCTAGATTGGGGGTCTCGTGAGTGAGCTTAATGCTCTGGCTCTTTACGAAGCCTTGTTGGTATGTATCTATCAAAGGACTGTAAAGGAAGTCGCGGGAGCTCCTCCTTCTAAACTTGGCTGGCAGTAGTAGATCGTTCCCAGGGCTCGATTGCTGTATGTCTCGTTCGCGCCAATTCGGCTATCTTCGATCAAGGTTCTTATTATCCACGAGATTTGATTATTCCAGCTCTAGTGGACTCTTTTGAATGGCGAGTAGTATTGGTTAATTTAGGAAATCCGACCGACCTCTTCCTACAGTAAGGTGTGGGCTAAATTGGATCTTATGGAGCAAAAATGGAAATGGACTGCTGATGCTGAGCTCTATAGATAAGCCAGCAAGCTTTCCCCAAACGAGCGATTTAGCGAACGAGATGGGGAATAGATAAGCTAATGAGATCGGCAGGTTCGCTAGGGCTAAGTCAACAATTGATGTCTGGACAGAGGTTTGGAAACATAATGTAAAAGGGGTCTATGGATAAGAGAATATAGGCCGTGACATAGAAGGAGCCGTAGGCCTTTTTCTAAAGAATTCTTCGCTCACTCTCTATCGCCTTCTTTTTATTAGGACTTTGCCGGGTCTTCCTTCATAGCATTAGATCCGCGCACTAAGCTAACTAACCGCAAGTAAAGATTTGGCATTATTTTACTTCTCTGAAAACAACCATTGAGGGGTGGTACGGATTTGAGTACTACCGGTGACGGACTGATATTAGACTGACTTCAATCAAAGCTTAAAGACAGGCTTTCGCCCGCCAATGAGGCCAAAGCTTCCTTCGCTCCGGGCTAAAGAAGTAGTCACATCTTGTTCTATCTCAATACACACTTTTGGCTTTCAGTTCGTATGTAATCACAGAAACTATGCCACCATAATGTGGGACACCGCCGAGGGACTATAGGTTAAGTTGGGCTTTCCTGGCCTGAAAAAGAGAACTTCCCCCTTTCCTAAAACCTGTTATCCCTACTTGAAAGAGTACTTCACTTCCTAACTTAGTCTTTATGGTCACAGTTCTGTTTGGACAGCTGTCCTCGGCTAGAATAACTAATAGGCTAGCTTCCTTATTTCGATCTCTTTCTCTCTTCTTTCGGTTCGGTTTGCTTTACGCGCTGAACTGACCTTTCCTTACTGGTGTCCGGAAGTGCCAGCACTCATATCATATTCTTGCCCACAAGCAAGAGGTATAATAGTAGATGAGGATAGGATCGAATTATGTTGGAGGAAGGGAAAATGCCCTGTTAGCTGGAAGAATTGGAAAAAGAAATACTGCGAGGAATCCACTGTTTTCGCACCTTAATCAATAGGTAAGATACCCACTAGCCGGCAAACCCTCCGAGATGCAAGAAGGGGAAGGGAGTCAAAGACTGATTGCCCTAAGGTTCGAAGAGCTGAGTTGCAAGACTAAGGAACTACTGGGCCAACAGGGACAACTATGACGGGAAAGCAGTTCCACCACTCGATCTGAGAGAAAAGGAGATGAGAGCCAGAAAGATAGGCTTAACACATTCAATTAAATGACCGATTCCGGAGTTGAAAAAGCCTTTCAACTAGTAGGTCTAACCTTCTTGGCACACATATGACATCAAGCCATCAACCAAGTCAGCCAACTACCAGCATTAGGTCCCCCTGTCGATGAGGGTAAGGAGGAAGCGATAGCCAGCTCTCATTGATGATTTCGAACCTTCTTACCCTCTCTTGGATGAAGCAACCATATAACTGACGATATGGATTGAGTAGCGAGATCTGTTACACTAGCCCGGGCATGCCTTAGGCTTCCTCTGCCCCCTCTTTTGAGTCGAGTCTTCAATCACTTTGGTATAGGAGTTATCCAAGTGAATCCGAACTTTGCTTCCGGTTAGCGAATCTCTCCTTTGCTTGCCCTTGCGAGCAGACCCAGTTTCACCTTGAGTAGCCACCAGAATAGGGAAATCTTCCCCTAATGCTGCGTATCCGAACTTCCCTGATCGGCGGATGATCCAAAGACGGTCAGTCTTCTTCATTCGTACGGTCCAATTTCCCGCGGAGTAGTAATGACATGATCCTAGGCTTTCCTACCCGTTTGCTGGGTATCTGCTCTTTGCTTGCTTGTAAGCCAAGCCTTCACATCTAACTGTAAGCGCTCTTCCATTATAGCTATCCCCGCTTTTCCTATTCCTTGGGCTATGCGCAATCAACTGTTGAGACGGAAAAGTCTTATTACCGCTCCCCTCTGTTAAAAGGCTACGCACCTCGTCTTTTTCATATATGCTCTTTTTTAAGCCCGAGAAGCAGGCAAGCGTAGTGGACAAAAGTAGACTTGTGATGACGATAGGCATATCACAGGGGCCTCCATAATACCTTCTTTTCCGACCTCATTTTTAGGATCAAGGAATAGATTCCGATCCTACCGGATCAAGGGCTTTACCCGAGCCTAACCGAATCGCCGGTCGAGTCGATTTCATATTCGCTTAGATCTATAAAGCGCCTTTCTTTCCTAAGCTTGAACGTGTCGACTGCTCTCTCTTTACCTTCTGACTTTCTCTTTTCGGCATAAGCTTTTGCCACTGAAGAAGCTGTTCTTGCTTAAGTTCCGTTTCTTCTTGGTCAGCTGTAAGGTGAGGAAGTTGAAGAAGGTGCTATCGTCTAGTTGAGAAAGGCACTCGCTCGTTCTCTCTACTCGCACTCTTTCCGCCTCTCTCACTTAAAGGGGTTACGAGAGCGGGTAGCTTGCTTAGTCTAGTCCATAATATGAGTGTCGGTTCGGTTGCAGTTACGGTTGCTGTGGCAGGGTAGGTAGAGGAAGTCTCTCGGTAACCTCGGTGTCATCGAGTAAGGTAGTTACATCACCATTGGTATGTGCCTAAATTCTGGAACGTAGTAAAGATAGTGGCAGGTAAGCGGTGTGGCTCTGGCTACCTCGTAACCCTAGAGCATCTGATCGTCTTCCACCAATGGCTACGAAAACTGGGAAGAAACTCCAGTGAAACAAGCTTTGACTCAAGCGTCAGGCCAGCCACCTGTATTTGACCCCATCCGGAGCTTTAGGAATGGTAAGGACGCTATCCGCCCTGAATAACCTCACCCAAGGCTTCCTTCACTACAACTGGAAGAGATCGATTTTATTAGGGAGAAACGGTTCACGGACCGGACTGAGCTAGGAAATAGGTTTAGGTTGGAAACGGGCGACTTGCCTATGACAACAGGAAAGCTAACGTAGAGCCACAGGTCGCCACCACTCCTATCTCTTTAGTACGATCCACTTCGTAGTCCATCCCATGGACTACTCCTTCCTCTTGTTTGTAGACTACGGAGGATTTCGTTCATTTTTTCTAAGAAAAGAAAGGAGTCAGCCCCAAGCGCGTAACTTTTCTCAGAACTACAGGAAGTTTCCACGGGATCTGAATCAAAAGACTCGGAGAAAGGTTCAGCTCTCAATTTTTTTAGGGTCTGTGGAATAAGAAATTCCATAATAAGTCTATGATTCGACTCACTGCTTCCCTTGCCAAAAGTGCTCGTTAGCAAGTCTTCGATCAATAGTTAACCGCTCACGTCTCAGTCTCGTAGCTTGGGTTGGGGGCAAGCAATAGCCATCAAGGGTTCAGAAGTAGCCGCCCTCTTCTCTGGAAACCCAGACTTCGACCAGCAGAGGAATCAGCGAGTCCTCGGGAACTAGATCGGTTGGTCTAAAGGTCAGACTTCGGAAACAAAGCCCGGTTGTCGGGTAAGTTCCCAAGCATCCCTCTCTTAACGACGAAACTTGTATCACTCCTTTGGGTGAAATCCTATATTGATAGTATAAAGCCTGTAAGGCGGGGATCTTACCTGTCCAAAGCCACTCAAACTCTCTCTTTCCCAATCTCTCATTGAGGTTGGCAAATACAAAAGTACATTCACTTTTTGAAACCCCTTTCCTATTGGCCAATGAGTTGAGGATGCTCTTTCTCCCTAATGCAGGGATAGAGTACGGATCAGATGCTATATGGTTGCCGTCCTACGCTCAATCGAGAGGTGATGTAAACCCGCCCTCGTCTCACTATGGTTAGTCAGGGTTGGGAGTTAAATAGATCTCGTACAAGCAAAATAATAGGCATGAATGACCCATAGTACGCCCATAAGCCCCAATAGCCATAAGGGGAGAGAGATGGGCAACCATGATAGTACACGTGTCATCTCCCAATGGAAGAAGCTGCCTTTATCTATTCATTTCCCCCGGGTGTGACCGATAGAACAGCATTCGTTCCCGAAAGTAGTTCGTGTGAAAGCCTTTTCGCCTAACTAATATGATTTTGGGATGGAAAACCTGGAGTCACAAGCATTTGCAGATGAAAGAAAGTCGTATAAGTTCCCGCTCCTCGCTCCATGCCTGCCCGCCCTCTCTTCTTTTTTTTTATTTTATTCCTGCGGAAACTCAATCAGGACTGAGATCCAAGCTTGGGCCGGGACTTGGGTTCATGGAATAGATTTCCATTGACTGGCAGGTCGTATCGAAGCTATTCTCTTCTCTTGTCTATCCCCTATCGACGGTTCTAATGCCGCTTAGCAGCATACTCGCTTCCTTTGCTCCGCTCGTCCGTACCGGAGGCGGTAGAAAGAAATAGAGATGGAGCTGGGGATTCGGATGATAGAGATGAAACTGTACCTGGCAATGGGGATTCAAATGATACTTCTGCTCTGAGGAAAGAAAAGATAAATGTTACTTCTCACCCTATTAACTATTAATCGCTTTGTGTCCTATCACTACGTGCCTTTAAAGCTTTCGTTTCAGCGATTTCTTCCTTGATTGAGGATTGGATAGAGAAGAGACTAGAGGTACCTGAGACCTAGCTAAGAGACTAACCGATTTCAGACTACGAGACGTACTCCTTGGACCAGCATAACCTCACTTGAGGAGTTAGACATTGATTGAAATAAGGCTATTTTCCCTTAGCGGAAGGAAGGGTTTGGCACAATGTTGTGACTTATCTCGGCTAGTCGCAATCTTGGTTTCAAGTACGGACCTCTTTTGATAGAATTCTAACTCCTGTTCTGGCCTCGGGGCAGTGCCCGGTGAGAGCTAAACCCTTTAGACTCCTATCGCTTCGGAATTCGTAGTTTTAGAAATATGCCCTAGCTTTCCACGAGTTCTATTTTCTCTTTTGATAGGGGACCTTGACGTGGTAAATGAACCTTTGGGGTTTACTTTCCAGAGATAGGAATACTATTAGATTCATTCCCCGATACCGACCTTTTTTCTATAGTGATAATCGCCTCTTCCCTGAAGACTGCTGGTTCTCATAGAGAGGAAAGCACGAGTTAGGGGTAAGCGGGAAGTCAAGCTTCGTGCGGTGATCTTTCTCTTTATTTGTCATTAGAAATGCCGATTCTTCCAGCAACCAATCATAGGAATCTAGTTCTGACTGAGGTCTTAGGAATCGATTGAATCATCCCTCTACGTAAGGGAGAGGAAGGAAGGAGACCTAGAGGGAGAGGAGGCCATTCATATGGCTGTAGAAGCAGTAGGAGGGGAAGGAGATACCTGTAGGGAGAAGTCAAAAGGAGATATCCTTAAAGTATCCCATCTTTCAATCTTAAAGGAGAGACTAAGCTTAGAACTCGTATTGGCCTATCGGGCTGCCTTCTACTATTCAAGATTCTAACTGCCACGTCAGAAAAAAGACAATAATCTTGAAAGCGGTCTTCATCCATACCTAGACCAGGCCTCTTGAGAGGGAAGGAAGATTCCAATAAGGACTTCTGACGCTTTGGCGTTGACTGCCCCGTCCCCGTACTCTCTTTAGAAAAGAAATCTTTCTTCGACTCCTTGAAAGGGAAAAAGTGGTACTGACCTCATGTCCGATTCCCACGACCTGGCACCTCATCTATCAACATCTACAAAAAGCACTACTATAGTTGCCTATCGGTCTCTTTTATGAGTTCTATTTTAGGCGTCTACAAGAAGGCAATCGAAGTGGTGAAACTCCCCTCTTGGTTAAAGCAGAGGGTGTGCCCTTGAAAAGGAAAGAAGGAGTGTAAGCAAAAAGGTACCTGTGTCGGTTTCGGGTACAGGTGAACAAGTAGAGTATACCTAGGGGCGCGAGACAACTCTCTCTAGGGAACTCGGCAAAATAGTCCCGATACCTCCCATGCACTTCACACCAAGCGAATCCCGATTCAGATCCCGGAAAGAAAGAGGTAAACTTGTTTTGAACCCGGATAGAAGGAAACTAAATACTTCGGCTTTGCTTAACCTTAACACAAGTAGATCGAAAGAGTTAGAAAGAAAAAAAGAAAATATCTTATCTTTCTAGCTTAGATTAGTCTCGTGCAAACTTCTTGATGAAGGGCATATTAACTCGATCTCTATTTTTCTTAGGGAGTGTCCGAAATTGCTGATGTCTGGTCCATGCCAAGTAGCTAACGGACTCGGAACCAATGCTAGGGGAAGTTCGATCTAAGAAAGGACAGGCAGGCTGAAGTGCTGAGTCGGGCATGGACACTTTCCCATCCGGTTCTAGCCAGCGAAGTGAGCCGGTCTTCCTTATGAGCTCAATTACATCGACCCTTTACCACTACTATCACCAACATAAATGCTAATATCACATTTGCTGATAAACTTCTTCATCAAGAGCAGCTCCCCGAGGGTCACTGTTTACTACGCTATTCTTCCCATTTCGAAAGAGGAGTTCCCAGATACCGCACCACTATTAGTAGCCCTTCCCGCCAAGCCAAGGAAAGAAGCCAATTAGAATCTTACTCCCTCCCGCTTTGGGAATTAGTCCCTCCTGCTTACCCGCTTTAAAATGTTCACTTCCTGGATGCTGGATAGCTTGTACTAGCCTAAAGGACTGCTAGATTGGAACTCCGGAAGAAAACTAGGCTAGTGAAACATACTTCTAGCGTTGTCGCTGGGAAGCGGATAGTTAGACCGAGTTCATAACTTGGCTTTAGGGATGCCGCTAGAACTATATTCGTAGATGTAAATCTCTCATGGTCTTGAGTCACTATATACTTTCTCTTGCCTAGAAAAGTTCTCCTCGCAGAGGAAAATCATAGCCTGGATAATCATAATAGGAATCCGAAGAGGAAAGGAAGCGGGCACAGGCCTTCCTTCTAAGTGAAAGCTCTACCGAGAACTATAAGATGAGGGAGAGAAGAAACCTACACCGCACCCTTTGGGAAGTCCCATGAGTTCACTTGAAAGCTAGTATTTGAATAGGCAAAACCTACTCTGAATCAGCCGCGGATTCCTTCTATAGTTATATAAATTTCTTTTATAATCACATTTCTTCGTCAACGCTTTCCCAGGAGCTACTTGTGAACGGAACCGAGCTCACTGCCCTAGCCTAACGGGAAGAGAGGAATGCGAAGCGCACCCCTAACCCTACCCTAGTTTGGTTCACTAGTTTCGTTATCCGAGGGTGAAAGCGTAATCTGATCTTTCCTCTGCTCCAACCATTACCACTTCCCTCGGGATTTTTGAGGAAGATTTTGACTCCAATCCCTGTATCAGTTCAGAACTGATTACAGCACCTTCGGAATGTATGGAGGAAGATTGTTCACAGACGGGTCTTGCCTCAAAAGAACCTTCCCTTCAAACCAGAAGAGGGATTGAAGACAAAAGAAAACCATCTGGAGAAGGCAAAGCATCTGGATCACGCAAGTCCGAGGGAGAAGCTTTCTCACCTCCTTCCAGGGGATTCGATAACTATGAGTTCAGTCTTTGGGACACTACCTAGCCTTAGAGTGAAATTAAGTATACTCTCGGAGCTAAGAAGCAGAAGCATCGGCCCCCGCTAGCCACATTCGGGTTGTGTTCAGTGTACTGCTCCGTGACTGCAACCATGCTTGCCAGAGTTCTTGCTTTCCCTTGTCTTTAGAAGTGATATCTCAATCGGAATCGGTAGTCGGACTTGCACTTGACCTATCACTCAATGAATCGGGTAGTTTCCCTGCTCATGTCTAACTGGTTGGAAATAAAGAAGGTAGTCTCACCTGCGCGTATAAGAAGGTAGTTTCCCCCTATTCTAGTCGGATTGGTCAATAGAGAAGGTAGAGAGCGGGTCAGCTGACTTCACTTCAGAACAGATTTCCTTTTAGAACTTCGCCCCCTAACAACTACATGGACATTAGTGAACTCCGATTCTTCTTCTTAGTTGCATCCACGCTTTCGCTTGGAGATGGAATACCTACTCCGGCGTAGAAAGAAATATCGTACCCTCCATCAGACCGAGGAAGCTAATGAAAGCCGGTTTCCAGCTCATGCTACCGATTCCCTTCCGACCAGTTAGAATAGGGAAAGTCCCATCCTTGGTCGCTACGTGGAATAGATGATAGGTAGGCTTACTACGCTATGGCATGGTCAGCTCATGATATCTATAGCACCATTACTAAATAGACTAGGGAAACTTCTTCATTGACCGCTTTGAGTGAGTGCAACTGAGACTACTTTCCCTGGTCTCTATTGCAGGAGGTCCGATCTATCAGTAAAAGGAGGTTCGCTTTGGGAATCTTCCTTATGAACGAAGAAATACTTGCTTCGTTGACAATGACTAGGATTTACGGAACACTCACTAGAACTTCCAATTAGTACAACCATTTCACAGGAATACTCCAGATCCGACCGAAAGCGTATCGATAAGCACTTGGTGACTACTACCTCGTGATCTCCAGGCATCTTGCGGGTAGACTACCTGCGATGGCTGCTTCTGATGGGAAAGTAGGCTCTGAGTAGGCAAGTGAAAGGGGCTCTATTTCCGATGCTAGAGCTGATGAGGTCTTTTTTGATCCCCTAGCCTAAACATGAGTTTGAAGGCTTGACATTGGCATGTTTCGGTCATCCATTCGTAGGTACCATCGCTTCGGAGGTTTTTCCCTGCCCTTAATAACTGGACTTTCGCCCGCCATGAGGCTAGGTTGTCGTGCTATATCCAATAGAAAGGAGGGAAAGCCTAGGTCACCAATCCCAAAGTCTGCCTTAGATTGATCCACATTGGCCGAAGAGCCCGAAACCAAGCCGGAAAGGCATAGGACGATCTCAGAATCCGTGTTATGCCGCCTTCGATGTTCGATCGTTAGCTGCTTAGACCACTCACCTAAGCTTACTTAGGAGTTGTATGCAGATCTTTCAGGTACACTTATTTAATACAAAATTACAAAATCCAAAATCTCCAATGCTTTAGCAACATCGGTAACAAAATCCGTAACAAAAGAACTCTTGCAAAAGAACAAGGCCGAAACAACAGGAGCAGCAAGAACGAACGCTTCTCCGTATTCGACCATGAAATCAGCCTTAGCTCTATACATGACACGTAAGGAACCCTTCCTTTCATTAGCAACAGGAGGACAAAGATACATCCTTTAAATGGCCAGAAAAGGTGGCTCTAAAAGTCATATCTCTTCTGGTCATATTCATATCGGCCATCCTTCTCTCTTCCGCTGATCGGTTGATTCGGGCGGTCATCTCTTGCCAATGCCTCTGGCCGACTTGGTCGTGGCTTCGAACTCTGGTCAGGCGTCATAAGAACGCTGAGAATTCCGTCATCAGGAGACGCAGGCCGTGTCATCGGGCATTAGAGCTACATTCGGAGATCTGGGTGAGGAGGCGTCGTAGCATAACGGAACTGAGTTCCTTATTGCTTGCCCTGCCTTCTAACTGTAAGGGTCAGAGGCAGATCTATGCTATTGATCTATATCCCTGGCAAAGGCCAATTCTATGATCCATCAAGGGCTTCAGCTGAATATACTAAGCTCAAGCTTTCATTATGCCACCTAGCAGCAAGCTCCAAAAACGCCTTAGCAGGAAGAACTGCCCTGCCACTCGCTCACTTGCCTAAGCTCGCTTCGTTCCTATATAGTTTATATGCAGGTCCCTTGGTTCTCTTATCCATGAATCTCCCCGGGCAGAGTCTCAATCAGATACTGAAATCCGAGCCGCTTCACACATTGAATTCGAAGTTCTTTCCTACGTACGCGGCTATGTCATGCCTTCACATGCGCTTAAGTTAGGCTTTCAGAAGGAGCAACTCCAGTCTGACTCAATCCATTCCGCGCGGACACCTGTTCCTCTAGGACTGGCTGGTTCCTAACGAGCGAGGGACTTACTTCCTCCTATTTACGTCATTCTTTCGATCCGGTACGTGTGGTTAAACCAAACCTTTCCAGTCACTCGATTCACGAGAATCGGATCAACCACTTCCTATCATGGAAATGGACTTCTTAACTTGACTTCTTCCTTCACCGGTGGATTTGGCAAAGCCTTCCTCCCCATAAGAGGGGTTTCCTATTCCGTTCCGCTGGTTTTCGGATTGGGACAGCCTGCGTCTTTGCATTAGGAATCTTCGTATATATCTGTATATTCGGCTTCAGATCCAGATCATCAGCGTGATTGAGACCTAGACGACTTCCCCTTCATCTAGCCTTCTTCTTTCTGTTGATCTTTTTGGGTAGGATCTCCTGAGTGGGCTTGGTTGGTCTTTATCCTTTTTCTTGCCTTCCCCTTGTCGCCTTTCCTGCTAATAGATACCTGCTTGCTTACTGGCAATCTATCCTAGAATTTGTCTGTTAAACAAAGCCCTAATCTCATACCTTCCCTGAGCGCCTTCCTACCCCGAATGGAACTGCATTACTAGCTTCACGTAGTAAACTATCCGAGGGATAGGGAGAAGAGATAACTGAACCATCAGATCTTATTCTCTTTTCTTCCAAGAGGGTGACTTCATCATCATCTACGTTTCAACGACCTGGGATTAGCCATCACTCTCACCCGGATCCCTCCGTTTAGAGTTAGAGGGTTTCAGACTCACTTCTCGCGTGCGTGCTACAGTAGCGCTTAGTAATCCAATAAGCCCAAGCCCTACCAGAAAGGAAATGAAAGGAATGAATAGAACTTTGATGTATAAACTTTATACGTAGTGGCTTTAGAACGTAATCGCCGAGAAATACCATCTCTTGAATAGGAAATAACCGTTCGCTGGGTACCTGGATTAGCAAATTATCATTCATATCTCTATACACAGACTCAATATCAGCGGATAGTTGCATAATAGAACTTTCATAAGTACAATAATATCGAATTACAAAACCATAACTAGAAGAATCTCGAATACCATACAAATGAACATTATATATCATTGCCATTGTCTTTAACCTCATCTATCTTTTAGAAAACTTGAAACGTTAGGAACTATTCCCACAGCAAGAAAGAATCCAATCATAACTCCTAAACTTACTGCCTTAAGAACTGGTCCGCTAGCTGGGATCGATATCTGAGCAAAAGGTGGTGTATTCGCAAATGCGGAATCTACAACAGAAGAAGGGTCGCAGGTTTCAAGAAAAGTAAGTTTACGAAAGGGATAAAATGAAGGGACAAAATCCATATCATAAAATGCCTCGTAATCCCCAATACGAGCGAAGAGCCCCTCCCCCAGCGTACGGTTCCAAACCTTGTCGTACCAGACAGTACAACCTACTCCCAAGCAGACCAGAATAAAGAACCGCCCATACAAACCATCTACGTTAGTAATAACTTCAACTAAAACCTTATTCAATTCTGAATTCTCGCCGAGCAGACCAGCAGCATGCCGGCTGTAAGATAGCAGCGAATTTGCACTCATAGTGGAATAAAATAAACCAAGTGAATTACAAACAAAGGACAAACTATCTAAGCATTCCGGTAATTGGATTTCATTGAGTAAGAAGGTGGCCTGGCCGGGAGGAAACCTAAAGCCTAGCGCCATACTAACTGAACTAACACCCTTCGCGATAGATGGCAGAGGTTCAATTTGTGCAAATGCCGCCTCAATATAATCTTGGCTAACCCCGACAAATGGAGCCCGTAGCGGTTCGATAACTGAACGAAGGGGTGGCGCTATGGTATTATGTAGATGTTGTAAGTAAGATGAGCTAATACCTCTATTTAAATTAATATTAGAAGTTAGTTCACTTAGATTAATCGAAGTTGAAGTTGAAGTTGAAGCCGACGATTCTGTATCATCCAACGAAAGATCATCAAAGTCCTTGCATAGAGCAAATATTTGAAGTTCTTTGAATTCCCGTAAGAAAGAGTTAAAGAAGTCTCTCATATCCATGTAAGTTTTTAATTTCAAGATTCAGAGAAAAAACCTTTAGGATTTTACCTTCCTGGATGTTCCGTACCCTTCCTTCCTTATTCAAGTGATAAAAACCTTTCTCGTTAGAGTAAGTGATAATGTAAGTATATATACTATCTATTAATATCTTAATGAAACCTTCTGGAAGTTCCGTATTATCCTGAATGGAAGTACCGGATTATCCTTCATTAGAGTTCCTGATTATAGATAGTATATATATCTTTTTTATATTTTCCTTAATTTTGAATGGAAGTTCCGGATTATCCATTTTATGAAGTAGTCTGTACCCATTGGTTACTTTCAGTGATCTTTATACATTATACATTATACAACCTACAGAGATATTAGCATAAGAAACCTGTCCCAATGACTGAGCTGTTAGGGCAAAAACCCCAGCAGGTAACATAATCTGTAGAACGGCCGACCTATTTCAGTCGTAGGATTTTCCTGGTTTCCGACCAATCATTCTATACAGTCGTGGGAGTGTATATTCCAGATGTTTTTACCAGTGCCACTACCCTTGTATAAAGTATAAAGTCCATCAGTAACCGCACTAGCCAAGATGCTAGAGATCGACTAGGTTTATCTCGAATTGTGATCTAAGGTGGTATAACCTCGTGAACCAGGCGTACTACTTGACTTGCTTTTCTTCTCTTACGTCTATTCAAGTTATGGTTGAGATACTTTTTTCCCAATTCCCTTTCATCTTCTTTAGGGACTTTTCATTTTCTTTATCCCTAAAGTGTGAGAGTTATGGTTTGGTACTTTTTTTTTCTGTTGATGTTCCTTTAAAAAAAATAGGATCCCGCTTTCTTTAAGCACTGGGTAGATCGGAACCATTAAGCGAGGTGCCCAGAAACACGAATAGGCCTGTCCTTCCCCCGGGTGAAAGAGGAAGCCTATCGAAAGGTGGATTATGGCAATTGCTTTCTGTATATTCATCGCCTTGAGGCCTGGTCTTTATTTCCCTGAGCTACTCTTAAAGAAAAGAAGAAAGGATCGAAGACTAGAGGCCCGCGGGAAGGCTTGACCTGATAGAAGGAAGTAATGGAAGGACAGATGGAGAGAGTAAGAAAACAACTAAAGGAAAAGCGGATGGCCACTCATCCGAATAAGACGATAGGAAAAGACGAAGAGACCCCTCACTTTCACTTCCCGACTAAAAAGGGGATGGAAATAGACCTGAAAGACTGGCTTCGAAAGCTAATCGAAAGCATCCAATCCGCTACTAAGAGCAGAAAATAAAACTCACAGTCTATAGACTGTGCCTGCCCGATCATCTTATTGTCTCAGAAAGCCGTAACCCGGCAAAGTAAGCAAGGAGAAGAATTCCTTCCGTAAGGCGGGCGTGAAAGCTTACTCCGCTGTTGGTGGTTGACTAAGTCCGTTGGAAGCAGTGTAAGAGTCGGTAGCTGCGATTGCTCAAGTGGAATCCGTTGAGTTTGCTTTGGAGGTATAATCAACTAGTTGGAGAAAGGCTGCTTTTAGCTCTTTTCACGACTCTGCAGCTATTGACTCATCCTGGAATGCTTGACTTGCTTTCAAAGCCTAGAAAGGCTAACTAGGCTAGCGAAGGAACAGAATGTTGGCAACAACTCCTGACTCGAGGGTGAGAATAGGTATTTGGCTTGGCTTTTGGTGACATCTGAGGCTACTTCGGGGAATGGGAAATGTATGTTCTTCGGTCTTCCTTCTCTCTTCCCCCTTTCGAAGACGGCTATAGTGCAATCCCCGGGGAGTGATTCCCCATCATGTAGTCTGTACGAATTATGGTGTTTAGTAGCCAACTTCGGAACTCGTCTAAAGACTTAGGCTAACCACCGGATTTTTCGTAAGTCCACTCTACCACTTTGGAATAATTACTAGGTCATACCGGGTCACACCTAATTCCAACAATGCTTACTCTCTATGCGGTGTTGAACGATCAGTACATGCGGCAAAAATCACTTTTTTCCGTAGGTCGAAGGAGGAAGAGGATCTAAATATCCCTTCCCTGAAGGGCTCTAGTAGCTCACCCAATACCTTTCTCTCTTCTGAGCCCGAGAGCAAACCTACCGGAGTGATGGCAGTTGCCCCTCCTCTTCATCGCGGAATGATGGATTCGAATAGAAAGCCCTCCTAGAGCTTTGGGGATATGTGCCTACCTTTCCCTCGGGAGTAAGTAAACCGTCCACTCACTGGCAGGGATAAGCGAATCCCCACAAACATCTGTACCGAAGCCTTCTTCCTTAGTATCAGTACGCCCTGTATAACCGACCCTGGTACTCAGTTTCACAAGGTACCTTTGGTTCCACATTAAGGAATGTGATCTTAAAGGTGGTAGTTGTCAGACGAGCCTGCACATAGGCTAATTACTTTTCTATTCGATACGGGTAGTAAAAGAGGACTAGGTCCCCCTCGCTTCAGTGAATTAAAAGAGGGCGGGTGGTGATTCGGATCGATCGTACTAGCGATTGGACAAGAAGAATTGGATTAGGCTTCTCTTCTGAGTGAGCTGGTCGCTGAATAGAAAGATAGAAAATGGGTTGGATAATGAGAGAGTGCCCTATCTAAGATGTCATCCACAAAACGACTCGAATGGTACGATACCTCCGTCACCCCTTTCCATTGAAGTAGGAAGGCCCTACCTATTTACTTTACATTCCCCGTTCCCGTCTCGATCTCGGTAGCAATTGAAAGTCCCAGTGGAGAGTCACTAAGGCGTCCTTTCCCATTATCAAAGTACGAGTCGACTCTACCTTTTCTTATAGAATTTCTAGTGTCTTTGGAAAGCTTAGCTTACCCCCTTGTTGGCATATCCGTTTCCCTGGAAAGGGCTTGATAGGAGGAATCCAGTCTATTGGTCCTAAGGTCGGGAGACATTCGACTTGGATTCTGTTCAACATACCTATTTATATGGTACGAAGCCTATCATACCCACCGGTCCCGTAATGCGAATTAGATAATCTGAATTTTCCCTGACCAGTCACAGGCTTTGTCTGCTTTGTTATAGACTTGCCTTCTTTATACTCCGTAGTTCACTAAAGAGATAGAACAACCTCACCCGGTACGAGACCAATCAAAGAAGTGGGGTAGCTTAGGACAAATCCGAGTCTTGGCCTTATTCCTCTCTTGATAGCAATAAGTGCCTTCTATATACGATATTATTTATTAGTCCTAAGCCAAAGCTTCAACCATTGATTCAAGCCCAGTCCTATACACTAAGAGGGCGAGGGGAAGCAAAAAACATATATAAGAATAGGAAGTCACACCCATAGGTGAGCTTCTCCTACGAAGGAACTCTTCCCATCGATGCGAATGGTAGCCTTAATTAGGGCTTTCGTTTACGTGTCTTTTCCAAAACCATAACTATAAGCCTTTCAAGGGCTTTCCATAAGGGTGCCAGGGCCGAAAGAGAGACACAAGAAAAGGAATAAGAGTTCCCCTCCTAGCTCTGGCTTTACCTCTAAAAAGCAAAGGCTTCTAAGTCAGGTGCCCCAAGGCCTGCCAACATTCTAACTCCCGATTACGCCGTTTCCGATTCCAATTCCTTTCCTATAGTAGCCGTTGCGGAGAAGCTCTGTCCGTCATTTAGCATCAGTCTGAAGCGGCTGCAGCATCTGTTGTCACTTTCACCACCTATACCACTGAGATTCCTTTCCCTCTCCCCTCATCTATCTCTAAAAAGGAAGCTAAAAACCGGCGTTAAAACGACTTAGCTTAAAAGAATTTTCCGGACTTTATTTATCCCGTTGGAATGAATTCCTTCCTAACCCGGGCTTGCTCTATCCCGTGGTTAGCTGGTTAGCTAGTTGCCTTCTACAGCGCTTACAGGGTACAGGCTGACTATCTCCTATGGTTAGCAATCTCCTATTCTCCTCGCTCTATTACTTTGTTGGTATTGAACAGTCACACAAGCAATAGGAAAGAGGCAAGTCACCGCTTCCGGTACACAAGTAAGTAAGTAAGCAGGTTTGGTAATAGAAAGGAAGCCGGCTAGCCCACCGTTCAGTTATAAAGAATAGGAAACCACTTTCCGGGCACTAGCCCCTATGGTGACCAAGCAAGTATGAATAGGAAAGCCATCATCTTAGGAAATCTGAATAAGAATAACCGGAACGGAACAGGGAATAGGTTTTTGTTTTTTCCAAGCAATCGCTACAAGCAATAGGTCTTTTGTAAAGAACAGAAGTAGAGAACGGTCTAAGTTTTTATAAGTGAAACGAAGTTCTTCCCAAGAGCTCCGCTGCAAAAGGGGTTTTGACTGCGGGGGTAGAGTCGAGTGATCTTAGGAAGCAGTTCTACTTATTAGCTACCGAGTTTGGGACAAAGAGCAAGTAGTCTTACAGTTGCCTGCCCTCATTCCCGAGTCGCATTAGCACAAGCCACGAGCGAGCAGCAGGTTCGCGATTTCCTTTTTATCCTTATTAGAAGTCACTTACCGAGTGCAGCTAGAGAGAGGTTTCCGAATATGCGTTTGTGCCGGGTGCCAAGATCAGATTCTCAATGAGTTGACTTGGGGAGAATCCTTTCCCAGCCCCTTACTCGATCGGAAGCCGGATTTACTTAGCCCGTGGATTGGTGAGCTAAGACCGGATGCAGTATCTAATTGACTTTACTTCAAAACGAGCTACCGGCGGAAGACCCGTTGCAGCTAGATGTGGATTCCAAGACCTTCTTCTTACCAGTTCGACTTGCATCCGGAAAGCTCGTACTAGCGCGGAATGTAGTTGGATCGGGGCTTCCATGACCGTGGTTCCTTTCTTCATGCTGGGTGGACGGATCAAAGGAATGCCAAGATCAGTGTTCTCTCACAATGTCTTCTCGTTCACAGTCATGGCAGCAAGAAGTGGAGAAAGGACTGAAACTATCTCCAAAGATAGATGAGAGTGGACCTATCTTTGCTTCCTGTATCAGAGTGGAAGAACAGATCGTCTTGGCATGTAGCATTGAGTTCTCTTTCACCGTACAGAAAGAGGAAAGGTGACCTATCTTCCTATATCCATGCCCGTGGGAAACATCCATCAATGACCTGCCTTTCACTCGATAGAAATTAAAAAAGTGTCACGCACCACAAGGCGATAAGAAGAGAACTATTCAATATAAAATATATCTTAATACGGGTGGGATTCTAGAAAGACTTTAGAAATGACTTCTCTGTCGGTTACGACGAAAAAGGGCCTAAATACTGAGGGATAAAAAAAGCGTAATATTCAAACTGTTTGCGTGCCTCGTCTGCCTTAGACGAGTCGTATGCTTTGTTCATTTCGTAGGCATCGAGTGCGTATACCTAAGAGTACTCATATGCTTATGCCCAGAACAGCAGGCCCCGCGTCAGTAGAGTGAGGATGAGCGCTTCCCCTGATTGGAGTCTTCCCGACAAGACTAATATACAAGTAGGTCAAGAACACGAAGTCAGAACTTGCAGGCCTTTTATCCTATACATATATAGACATATATAGGCAAACTCGCCAAACAGATCAATGACTCCAGCTCCAAGCCGAAGGGACTTGTGAAGCTGCTACACTCATCAAAGATTTCGAAACTCGCCTCAAAACCTGTGTGGTAGCATTACCGGTGCAAGTTTATCCTCTTTGGTTGCGAAAAGCCAGCGCCCAAAGGTGCTCTATGGAGCCGGTCACCGTCTGGTAGAGTAGGAGCCACCAAAGGAAGTCAGGGACTGATCGCTTGGAGCATTCAATTGCATGAGAAAGGTCGATCTCAATTGCTTAACACCATGTAATCGATCAATGTGAGGAAGCAGGGACCAGACCCGCAATAGGCATCTTCCATTCATCTCGATTTGGCTTTTTCTGTACCATATCTTGATCTCCCTCTTCGCTTTTTTCGAGTGTCTATTCTTCACTTCTCTGTCAAGTTCTACTCTTTTGGCTAATGCCTGGGGCTTTGATTCCTATCTTTTATGAGTTTAATCGGTAATGGAATTGCTTCCATTAGCGTATATAAAGAAGGAAAGGCTGACTGGCGCTTACTTGCGGTCGCATGTTCATTAACTTCCCTAAAAGTAAGCCATGCTTTTCTTAGGTCTGTAATGCCCTCATAACTATAATATATATGGAGGCGCATCTTATCAGCTACAGACACTATGATCACATGCATAGCCCTACCAGACCAGAACAAGATGAAAATGGCTTTTTACTCGCCACATCCTCCGGTTTACCTTCTGCACCACTTAAAATTATCCAACATTCCTGTCCTGCTTGACCTGACCCCTGGACAGTTCGAAACCAAAGCTTTGCACGATTTATAACAAAAGAGTAACATACTTATTAATAAATAAATTTAAATCAGTTAAATCTGGTATTATGTCAAGGGTCAAACTGAGATCATAAGGGCGTACGTACCTCTCTGCCTGAAAAGGAGGTACCCCTCTTTTTATTAGTTTTCACCGGATCTCATCTGAACGCCCTGGCTTGCCGGATATAGAGCGTGTCGGCTCTCGTATAAAATGGTTTCGCCTACGGGAGGCTCTTCTATATTCCTATTTTAGGGATTTACGAAAAAGAATTCGTGCCTTGATTGCGGGTGGGGATTCTCTCCAATTTCTTCTATGTCTTTCTTCTTTCTTTGAGCAAGTGCCCCTAGAAGCCCTCAGATGGTCGAGGGATTCTCAGGCTAGCTTCACACGGCAAGGACTGATCGTAGTTGTGGTTTCGCGGGAAAGTTCCCGCTTTCACCCCCTTCTACATCGATTCTCACGACCTAGAACATTTATAACTCCGAGATGCCGCCTCGGTACCTTCGGTATAAGACCCATCACACCCTACCAACAAGGAAAGAAGGCCTCTTCAAGTGGGAGTGATGGCGGGTAGATTCAAAAAGCCATAAGTTTGCTTTCTTGCTTGCTTTCATGTACACGTCTTACCTCTCCTCTTTGCTGTAGGGATCACCAGTAGAAAAGGGAGGTCTCATGGTGACGGGTAGTTTTGTGTCGTTCAGCGATTCTTTCTACTTCGTTACGCTCTTAGTCAACCGTCAATGCTCGTCTGAGTTGACTCTTGTTCCGGGTTAGGTGACCCCTTTATTTTATTTACATTTCCTCGGGTCGCCTTTTGGGTTTCTAAATGATAGGTACTCTCCTGCGTGGGGTACCACTGTAAAGATGTAATGGACCAGTTTGCTATCCTCCAATAGCACGGTTTCGGTAGACAGTAGGATCCCACTATTCGGACTAGCCCTGTTGTAATTGTGCTTTCCCTGGGTGATGAATCTAACTCAACTCTCTCCCGCTTTCCTTCTTTTTGAGACTTAACGAGGGCCTTGCCCTTAGTCCCTGCTCCTTCTTACGCAAGTAAGAGGTCCCCAGTCCAACATCTTAAATGGTCAGGTGAAAAGGTGACCTGGCTTTAATGCTAAATCGTCCTTTCATCAAATATAGGGATACCCGTGTAAAGTTTTCCCTTTTCAAGATATCTATATCTCTCCTACGAATAGGCGGGGGCTCCCTCAAATGGTTGGCTACAATACAAGGACCTGAGATGGAAGCACTTTCTGCATAGGTGAAGACCTCCTGACAGCGGCCTGAACTCTATCTTTTTTCTCGCTCAAGGTTAAACCTTACTAGACTAGCCAGAGCTTTACTTCCTTTCTTTCCATTGATTCTTTTTAGCTTTACTGAACTTGATATACTATATCAGAGTTGCACCAGCGACGTCCTTCTCTTCTTCAGTTTGCTCTTAGTCTCCAGCGATTGAATCTCTTTGTTCAGTTCTGCCTTCTCCTTTTTCTTATCTTCTAAGTTCACCAGCTATTCATGAGTTCGATCTAAACAAAAGCAGAATGCCGGAAAGAAAGCCAATCCAATTCAATCTCGACTTCCTTCTGACTTCTAAGCCCTAGTTGCAGAAAGAAAAAATAGAAATGCGCACCTTCTTAAGACTTTCATTTATCATGCGTACTTCCCTCCAATGCCTCAGTGAAGGCTATGACTGATTGATGTCTCCTTCGGTAAAGCAAGTCTGACTGAATCAAGGGACGAACCACTTATAGGCTTTTTTCTGCCTTCTAGCTCATTCTATTCCCTATCTAGGTCTAGGCTGGGCTAACTTGACTTGCTCTGCTCCCATCCACTGAGATCCATCAAACCTTTCTTTGTGGCATTCCTACTTCTACAGAAAGATGGGCGTACCATCAACTCTCAGGCTAAGTAAGGGGCGAAGCTGAATCCAACCCCTCGCTCCTCCATCCATACATTAAGCTTACCCATGAATGTCATAATTTGTCTTAAGATAGACCTTGCCTCAACCCCCTGCTTGCTGTGAAAAACTAAGATTTCTCCCCATTCCAGAGTACTGAAAGTGAAGCATTGGTGATGCAATTCATCATAAGGGACACCCAGTTCTGAGGAAATCCAAACTCATGTAGCACCTGCCTTAGGAAATTCCAATCAACCTTGTCGTACGCTTTCTCCAGATCAACTTGCAAATGGAATCTGACCTTTCTTCTCCTGAATCCTTTTCATAGTGTGGAGAACTGGAAGGGTAATATTTTTTATATTCTCACTCGCTCTTCTTCCTGGAAATAAACTCTCCACTCTTGATTACATAGAGCCCTATCAAGCCTTTCCAAAACATTCGTCCTTCCATGCCTCAGATTATTCCATGTAAATGCCGGGCCAGTCTGGCCCAGCTTACATTCATTGATGCAATCAACAAAGTTTCTGCATTTTGATTGTCTTACCGGGGTTCCTCCTCTTTTCTCCTCTCCTGAAATCACTTCATTCATGTCTCCCGAAAGCAGCCAAGGAATGTTGATCGCTCAAGAGCTTGGGTTTCTATATTCCCTTTGTTCTTCAGAATTAGGATTAGCATATATAGCTGTGAATAACCAATAAATTTCTTACTTTCTGTTAACAGGGGGGATACCTCCTATGCAAACATGGCTTAGCCGTGCCAATACGATCACAACACAAAGAAGAAAATATGGAAGTTCCGTTCTTTCACTACAACCTAAGTCTGGTTTTAAGAATCATATAGATCTGTCTTCGAAAAGGAAGAATAGAAAAGCAAATCTATAATTATTTATAGAAATATAGGTTGAAGCCTATTATTCGTAATATAACCTAACTAACGAGCATGAACTCCTTCTTTAATAACCTTAATTAAAAGGCAAAAAAAGAGATTATTACGACCGAAAGAAAAAAACGATTCTCGATAGAAGGGCGCTTTCTCTTCATAGCGGGAAGAAGCGTACCTGATTTGTCCGTCCTAAAGCTTCTCAACTGGTTGTTCGGTTGATAAAAGTCCTCCGTATCCGGGATTCATCGTATTTTTTATCTCTGGCTGCGCGGATTTCTTTTTTGTTCTTCCGTAAACCCTTGTCCGAATTGGGATTCGAACTACGGTCGGTCCCATAGACTCTTGAATAGAGTAATTCCTCATTCTGTAATCTTTATTCCCGGGCTGAAGAGAAGCGTGTGTCTTTGGAGAGCTATAAGGATGGGACAAGTAGAAAGGATGAAAAAAAGCCACCCACTAAAGAGCGGAGGAGCATGTCTTCCTGTGAACAGACGTACTATTTGAGAATTTGAATTAATCAACGGATTCCTTTTCTGTGCTTGCTTACTTCTTTTATAGAGTTCTTGACCATCAATTCTCCCTATGATGAATCGATGATGTATTTCTTTATCTTTTTATATAATATCATAGGAAGTTTCTACCAAATCCAAGGTTTTCTGTCCAATCTTGATTCGATCAAAGAGTTGGGAGGAGTCTTTCCTTCCCCGAAGTTCTATTTAGTCAGTTTTGCGCTAAAGGAATGCATTCACACCGAATTGGGACCTATAACCGGCGGATCACCTATTTGATTACTTTCTTGAACATCCGATCTTGTCAATTCTAGCGCAACCACCGATGTCCTTCCCACATCTCCTTTTCCTTTTTGATTTTCCTTCCTTATTCAAGTGATAAAAACCTGTAAGTTCTGTCTTATCAATTAATATCTTAATGAAACTTCCATTAAGGATAATCTAAAACCTATCAATAATCCGGAACTTCCATTCAAGGTTAAAAAAATATTAAGGAATCTTGAAACCTTCTAGACTAAGCTTTTAGAGCAATTCCCTGGTGAGAATAGTGATGGTACGCTAACCCTGTTCGAGTAACTAATTCCCAGGGGATATGATATAGAGGTTTCTTTATCCTATCGTATACGTATAGAAGAAGAGATCGCCTTCAAGAGATAGTTTCATTCCCTCGGGATTAAGGTAGGCCAGGGGATTCAGGAGACCCTTCGAATCAACTACTTATGTAACTTCGTCTTCTCCGCGATATCAACCTCAAAACAAGATAAGAATCCCCATCTAGTTGAGTTGAACCTAGCCTTTCCGGGTAGAATCCACACCACTGATTGGTTAAATTCCCTCAAGAGGCTCAAGCAGCTAGCTGAGAACTCCCCACCCTTGCTTCTAAAAGCTGAAAGACAGCCCTAAGAAAGGAAGGTAACATCTTCCTCTTATCTGAATCTGAAAGTAGAATCTCTTCGCCTCACTCTCACGACTCAGTCGGGCCGGTTGCTATCCTGCCTTTCTTCTCTATGAGAACTAGTAGATTGGGACTCTGACAGCTCAGCTCACTTGATCTATCTAACTCGGTGTACGCTCCCTTCGGCCCTTCTTCAAAGCAGGCAAAAGGCGGAGAAACCCTGCTCAAAAGTTCAGAAGCGGTGATTGTGTTTTCAGCTCACTTCGCTAGGCCTTACGATGCTATGGACTGATGCCAAAGATTGAAAGCGAAGTGAGTGCAAAAAAAGAAATAGAACAATTACTATAGGAAAAATTCTTGAATAAACGAGTTGACAACTATGAACGAATGCTTACTGGGAACATAGTAGATTCAAAGCAGTTCATTTCCACATTGCTTTGTCTTGTCTCATTTTTTTTTTATCAAAGGCGCGATATCAAGTCTCAGTTGCAGTTTATGCGCTGAAAAAGGCGTAAGCTGTTCCATATATGTACCTCTTCATCACCGTAGCACCGATCTTATAGCAGTTTCTCGTTGAACGTTGACCCAAGGCAGACAGAAAAGACTGGAACATCCTCTTAACCTACGTCCGCTGTTCGATACGCTAGCGTTTTGGTCTTAGAGCGGGCTGTTATATATATTTATAATATAAGACTCATGCCCTCTTCGAGTTTGATTGAGACGAGATTCGTGATGTTTATTAGGGAAAGAGAAGGAGGGAGGATCTTGCACTAACGGCATGAATGACCTTGTTATACGCACCGATTCTATATATATAGATAGTCTAGAACAGACTCAACCAATACAGTGGGTCTTCTTCAGTCTGCTTGGAAAGCTATATTCTATCTTAAACCAAAGTACCCGGCGCTTTAATTGGAACTCTCCCACCTGCCAGGGCGATGGAATACTGATAAAGAGTCCAAGGGCTCAAGAGACTCATCCGCGATAAAAGGCATAGAAATAGTTTACTCGAGGGGATAATATAATAGAAAGAGAATGGCTTTCTTGGAATTTATTCGGCCGGTTGGTTGGTAAATAACTAAATCCCTATCTCCCGGTGCCCCGACGCTTTCTTTGATTGAACTGCTATCCGCTTAAACTTGAGAGGCTTGAAAAAGCGGATTGGTATCATTCAAACTCTCTTTTAGTCTGTATAGGAGTCCATTCCTACCCTCTGTCTCTTAGAGTGAGAGCATGGGGACAGGGAATGCTTTGCCGGTACTACAACGCATGGAATGACTTACTCACTCTCAAGACTCATAGGCTTACTATCCTCTTCCCAACACTAGCACCAGAGAGTAATAACCCTCCTAGCTCTAATTCCTCCCTAACCCTTTCTTCCGGGCTTGCTATATCCTATCAGTATTCTATCGCGTGGTTAGCTAGTTGCCTCCTACAGCGCTTACAGGGTACAGGCTGACTATCCCCTTACTCTATCCCGGAGGATCTTCTTTTGATGCTGACTTAGAATTCCTTGCCGGCTTACTAATTACTACTAGGCGGTGGTAGACTCCTTTTCTTACTCATACAGGGTAGGCTTATCCTTATTCTAGCACGAGTGGACTGAAAAGAAGGAATGACTGACGGCTTGGGGAGGAATAAAAAGATTACTTGCTGGCTTTCTCATTGGCTTATTACCTACTAACCATAGGAGAGTTGCGGAGATTGACTTACTGGCTGGCGGGTCTAGCCTTACTCTATACTGATTGGGAGTCAGAAACGGACTCATACAGTACAAAAATGTATGGATGATTTTTCCTTCCTTTAAAGAATGTCACTTCCATATAGGATAATACGGAACTCTAATGAAGGATAATCCGATTCTTCCATAGTTTAACGGCATGCAAGAGAAAAAGGCCATGCCTAAAGAAGTACTCTGCGATCTGCCACGTAAGACCCGTTTGTGTGTCTAGAACGTCACGTCCAAAGTCAATTTGAAGTACATGTAGGTGCGGGCCTGACCTGTGTCCATCCCGACATGGGATGTTGGGCTTCAACTTCCCTTTGGCCTTTAGTAGAGAAAAAAGCTCTTGGAATCTTCCGAGAAAGACCAGGCTTCAGGTAAAGTAAATGAGTTAGGAAACCGAGTGCCATCCGAGAGTCAGATTAGTCTTCGTGGTAGCGGGCCTTGCTTCTTTTCTTTGCTATTGAATTTGCTATTGAAGGAGTAAGCAGCGCCCTTAGCATGCTTTTGCCCAGGAGTGGGTGCTAAGTATCCACCCTTTAGCCTTTTCCGCTCTTGGTGCTTTAGTTAGGGCAGTAGATTACTTAGAGGTTTCCTTTTTCTTGACTGCTTTCCGGCTATAAAAGTGGGAGGGAAAACCGAAAGGCTAGAGAAAAGAAAGGCTATTACGGATCTGATCCCGGGAGCTGGAACCGGATCAAGTCAAAGCGTACCTGGGCGAAAAAGAATAAATAAGTTGGGCGATCGATCTCACACCCGAACAGTCCGATTTTTCCTACACGGAGATAAGGGGCTAAAAGGGCTAATTCGCAGCATTACTTTCTACTTTCTCGGCATGTAAAAGGTCTACTACTAGAATTCCTTTTTTAAAAAGAGATAATTTTATATCTAACTGTATAAAGCAAAAGCTTGGCTAGGAGAGCGAGCAAAGGTCAGAAGATATCCTTGTCCTAGAGGAAAGGCTCCAGCAGATCATTACTCTACTTGACGTCGAGCCTCTTACTAACCTCTTACGGTAGTCGAGAGATCTCAATCTACTACATCTAGCAAGGCAAAGAGTTCACGCCTTCTTTTAGAGGATCGAAGGCATGCTCTTAGTTAGCTTAGGAGCGGCTACTTTCGAATATGAGTTGTATAGGGAACACGGCCCTTCTCTGATTCAAATTCTAATATAGGCAAGTCGCCCTTCTTTTTCTATAAATAAAATATGGGGAAAATCCCTTCTTTTCTTAATTCTAACTCCTAGCTCGGGAAAAAGCTCTGCTTTGGTTCACCACCGTATGGATATAATCATACACAACACGACGAAGATGCCAATACCCCCGGATTTCAAACAACTATTCCTTGGAAAGTGAGGGCCTAAGGCTATTCGTTCAATCGGTCGGACCTTATTCTCTTTTATCTGGAAAGTGGAAAGCTCAGGTCAATCGTAGTAAAGGATAGGTCCGCAAGCGAAGGCCAACCGTAGTGCTCCTCCCCTTTAGATAATATAGATTCAAGTACGGGCCCTTCTCTAATAGATGAAAGCACGGCATTCTTTTCTAATACTAATAGCCAGTCCTATAGTAAGCAGTCGACGTTCTCTCGCTCTAATGCTGAGTCCGAGTATCGCTCAGTTGCCTTTGCGGTTGTGATTTGGAATCCGAAGCTATAGGACCCTTTAGTGTGTAGGTAGATTTTTGCTGGTGAACGGCATTGAATGAAGATTAGCGGGAAAAGCTCTATGAGAGGTCTCCTGTGCATAGACGCGAAGACATACAGCTGGTGTAAGTCTAAATACAACACAGATACAAGGGTAGCGACACCAGATACACTGGGAAATCCCATGTCTTACTCTAAGACTTTTATCAGGAGTAGGAGCTAGAGCAAGAGTTAGTAAGCCAGCAAGGATAGAGCAAGTAGTAGAAGTCTTGAGTCCGCCAAGCAACTAGCCAGCTAATCCCTCAAATCCATAAGCTAATGAGTAAGGAAGGAGAAAGAAAGCTAAGCCAAAACCCCTACCATCAATAGGTTCTTACTCCCAGATGCTATCTAAAGTAAGTTAACTTCTCACCTGCATTGATTGTCTTCTCTTGACTAGACAAATCCAGTCCCGGGGATGAAACCCACCCAGAAAGAAAGGAGAATCATCGCTCTTTCCTTTGCATGATGCCAGCCGACTCTGACCTGGGAGCCGAAACCGCGGAATTGAGAAGGGGGCATGCACGAACGACCTAACAATGAATGTAAAGTAGCAGGATCTGTCCAAACCACAGAGTTATGAGCCGAACCCAAGACCACTGCCGCCGGCAGAGCGGGGAAGAGATAGGGTCAGTGAATTAATGACCAACGGTGAGAGCCCAATTCGAGATTTTGAGCATCCCTGGTTTCCAAACAAGAAAGTACTCTTCGAAAGGTTATACCTAGCCCATTTGAGCGGGAAGAGTGATGTTGGACCAAGTTTGTTGACTGTCCTCTTCTATTCTTTAGGTTTAGACATCTTATTTAGGTGGGCTACTTGTGCCCCACCGAGTGGTGGAATCTTCTTGCACCAATCCCTTTTCTTAGGATAAAATGGAAAATGAAACCAGCGATGTGTGAAATTCTTTGGTATCCATTCTCCTAGAGGTCTCCTGCTGGGATAGGTATAGTTTCTGGCTCAGCCGCTGGTAGAGAAGCTGATTGAAAGAGAAGCCTGCTACATATTCAAGCACATGAGCGTTGGGTAACGGGCCTGGAAGGTCTTGAAAACGGTCTTAAAGGGCATTATTTGCAGTGATCGGGAGTAGTTCATAGGCGGCTCAAAGTCGAATCTTGCAGATCCTAGTTCGCTTACTAATCGCTTTCGTGATCGCTAAAAAGCCTATTTAAAGACTTCGCATGATTATATTAGTTAGAATAGGTCAACCTATCTCCCGTGCGTACTGGAGTCATAGCGGCGGCCATAATTCTTCACTTCATTGGTTCATATTGTGCTTCCCTTTTCCTATGCACTGAAAGAAGTTTTTTCAAAGAAATGAAAGTTTATGCCGCCTTCTTTCCTAGCTCTTTTTCAGGTAATAGAGCCTACTTCCTGTATTTATTCCCTCTCTTTTACTTACTTCTAGTAGGAAAACACTTCCACTAGCTTACTAGGTCTGGTAGTCTTGCTTTAGTAGAAGCATTCTTTTTAGGGCGGGGCACCACCCATTCCAGAGAAATTTTATTGTTATTCCTTCTCCTCCTTCATCCTCCTTGGTCCTTCGGTCATTGTATAGTGATAAAGCTCACCCCCACCTTTTTTTAGACGAAAAAGCCCTCTTTTACATCCAGTGGGATCTCTTGGCTTGGGTATTCCTATCTATTGAGCAAAATCTTTACAAGCTATCCCCTTCAGCTTCAAATGGACAAAATTCTCGGTCTTTCTCATTCAAGTGTGTCAAAGCTAGATCGACTAGTTGAACTTCCCTCCTTCCCTTAGTCTCTTTCCTGTTGAAGCGCTTAATTCAATAGTAATAGAATAGGCATACGCCAGAACAGCTTTCACGAATGAATCCGACACAGGTACTTCTTTAAGGCCCAAATGCCATATCATTGATTGAATTAGAAAATGCCCCCAAAGAGAAGCCTTATCGAGCCCTGCTCTATAATTGGGTTCCGCTCCTAGGCCTGTACGTGGCTTGTTAATGAATCTCCTAGTTCGGGTGTTCCAAGCTGGGACTTCTTCTTCCTTATCTAAATCTAAAGAGAAGAGTCTTCCATCGACTTGACTGAGGCCGGGACGGAGTGGCTAGCTACCTTATTCCTTAATTGAAGCTACATCCGGAACCTATTTCATCCTTTATTGGAATTGGACTCTCTTAACTAATCAAGCATGGCATTCTTAAGCTTATAGCTAATTAATAAAAGCTTTCTATCTTAAGCAGTATGCTTCTTCCCGGATCGGTCAAGCTCTTCTTCCGCGAGATGTCCCTGAGACTGACAATCATCGGCAAGCGATTTGGAGCATCACTTTCCTCGAATCCCGAAAGACAGACTTCCTGCAAAGAAACCCTTCTAGCCGCCAATCGGTCCTTTAGTGTTTAGTTCAAGCGGCATCCCATTACTAGTTCCTTTACGGGGCCATCTTCTAATTCTAAGGCCAAGAACTTTCTTCTATAGCATTTAATGCCGTATGCTAACATGCAAAAAGCGGATTCAATTCATCTGCACCTTCAAACATCGGAGGTATTTGACTTAAAGCCTCAAAGGATACCTAATTCCGAAAGAAAGTGCCACAGCTGAGTCTAGAACAGTGACAGCCTATTCATCTGAGGAGGAAGGAGCTAAGTGCTGCTAAGACCGGTAATTCTGCATCCACTTTCCAGGCGGTTGACGATGTGGCATTTCTTCCTACACCTTCAGTCTTGCCCAAAGCGAAAGGAATTAGGTTAGGAATCGGATTCTTGCACAAGCCATTCTAAGAGCTTATTCTAGCGCAACAACCTATTCGATGTCAAAAGAGACAACAGCTGAGTCAATAGCTGCAGAGTCAAGGGATGCAGATGAAATTGATCTTCTTTGCTCTGATTCTATTCTTGATAACCTGAAACCAGGAAAGAGCCAAGGACCGGGTGAGGATGGAACTCTATTGACTAATTCAATTTGGATTAGCCTAATGGCACAATAAAAATAAAATTTGCCTCAACAAGTCGTGTAGGAAGGATTGAAAACCTAAAATGCGGTTTGTCTCTCCACTACTTGATGTAGGGTTATCAGAGTTTATCAGCATAATAGAAAGAATCAGCTATTGGGTAGGCACTCCTAGCAGTAAGATAGGTTGTCTTTGCCTCTGTCCCTGAGTCATGTCCTAAGAGAAGGATATACTGACCTATTCATAGCCTTAGCGGTAGCTTCATCGACTACCAAAAGGCCGGAGCAGGATCCGAAGCGGTGGGTCGCCAAACTACGACGAGAGTTTCGCCTTTTGAAGCGCCAGTAGAGGTAAGCCTTAAGCCTACAACGAGAAAGAGGGGTTAGCGTGGGTAACCCTACCTGTCGATGGAAAGAGGAAAGGAGCCTATTAGTAGTAAAAACACTTTTTTTTCCTCTTCATCCAGATGCCAGTCACTCTTAAGGGAGTGTAAAGGGTACAACTGGAAGAGAAAATGAAAGGGAAAAGATCGCTGTAGAACAGAAGCTATACAGCGGAGAAGAATCCACTCCGGGTCGAAGGAGCGGCTTTTCAAAAGGGTGGTTGTTAGCCACGGGTCCTCTTGCAGGACTTTCTGGGATGGGAGATTCCGCCAGGAGATAGGATAGAACGAAATAAGGCATGCCTATCGTAACCAAGAATATAAGGTAAAAAATTATTGCTTTGGGCCAGCCAAGTAGTAGAATACTTTCTGAACTGCGATCCCTAAAGTTAAGGGAATTGAGGACGACACCTTTCTTATTTGTCTGTCAGCTCGGTGCGGGACTACGTCCTTAAGTGCCTAAGTCAAATAAAACGAGTGATTGGGTAAGCATGAGGAGCGGTACCAAACCCACTTTATAGCAATGTGGGATGTGAGCTTGAATGTGCGTTGGGAGCTCCGATCTTAAGACTCAGTTCACCCGCGATTGAGGAGTTTCCACAGTCCCAAGCATCAAAGAAGAAGGAAATTGCCCCTTCTAGGGCTGTTGTGCCCGGACCAGAACAAAGAGAGAAAGTCAACCTGAGACCTCTGGAGAGTCCCCTTTTAGGTCAATAGGAATCTTATCACGAATGAAGACAGACCAGCCTGAACAGACAATCTTGGTACTTAAGATGAAATATTTGACTCAGCGGACCCCTTCTTTTAGCAGTTGGGAATCTCGGTTAGTGAGCCTGCCTCCTTTCATTCTTTAGTTCTTCCAGCAGAGACTAGCCAATAGGCCTATTCCCACCCAAGCGGTTGGAAAAAGCCCTTTCCGTACTAATGCCTGTCTCGACGCATCATATACGATAATAGCATTTTACAATTCCGCTAGACCAAGCACTTCTCCTCTCTCTGGACGTTTAAGATATTAACCCTCCTAAATTGGGACATTAAGTTGTCTGCCCGGTAGGGTACGAGACTTACTTTTCTCACTACATATTCTCTTCGGAGTTCTTTTACGATCAATTTAGAGTCCCCGTATATTGTCAGTTCTTCAATCGGGATCTGTAGGGCTAACTCAAGTTCTGCGATCACGGACTCGTATTCGGCCTCGTTATTGGAGCATTCCTCTGTCAAAGCAAAGGTGTAGGTAGGCCGGTACCCCTTCTTTGGTTCTTACAAGGTAGGCTCGGGTTCCTGGTATAGGTATAAGAAAGCCAGTAGAGCTAAATAGAGGTAGACTTTACTTCTATGCGTACTGAGCTGAGGTGCTAATGCTTCCCGCAGGGATAAACTTTCTTACTCATACTTCCTTGATAGGTGAGACTTCCACGAAAGCACGGATAAGAATAATCTTAGTATGCAAGGCCATCGATCTAAAGGGAGCTTCGGTGTGTTATTTGCTTTTATAGAATATCCTCCGCTGCTGCTAAAGGAAATGGTTCTTAGGTCGGTGAAACTGTCCCTGTAACTAAAGTAAAGTAAACCCAGTTCATTCATTCATGGCAATCGGTCTAGTAAGGAAGAAGTGAGCTGTAGCCTTAGTCTTAGTACGCGCACTAGAAGGGGCTACCTAATGCGCCAGTGAAAAAAAGAAAATATTATTTGTGTGCCGCGAAGGGCCTACCCCTTGAAAATGGAAGGGCTAATCAAGAGAAATTACTAGATGCTTTAGGTCCCTAAGGTCAGCAAAGAGAATGAAACCGATCCCGGATTCCTTCCCTCAAGGTTTACCTATCACTAGACTCAACTCAACAAAGGAATCCTAAAGAAGAAGGAGAAACGTCAGCCCTGCGCTTATGGCGGAAGAGGAGGGCAAATAGTCACAGAAGTAAAAGCTGGAAAGCCAGGTATGAGTGACGCTTAACTTATTTAGGAGTGAAAAAGGGCGTAGCGAGCAGTCTACTCATGTACGAAAGAGGGATATTCCGACTCGATGCAAGAAGGCGAAGGTGACGGAAGGAACTTCTTGCCCTAACCCTAATCATGCGCAACACATGGAATTGGACCTTTCCTGCTTTCAGGATTTAATGCTCTTAACAGCTAAAAGAGCGCATTCGATTCCGATCCGAAGCAAGGTATTCGTGTTACTCCTTCCTTGTCCTCTTCTCTGCCTATTGGATTAACTATAGCAGGGGATTCAATGGCAATAGCAGCGGAGTCTGTAGAAAATGTCAAACTTGAAAACAGCTTCCTTGCAGCAACAGGAAATCCAGTAATGCACGAAGACTAATGCAATAAAAAAAAATATGACTAAAGCTTATTTATTGGCTAGAGCACCAGCTATTCGTCGAAGAAGGCATTCTCCCATCCCTTTCGAGCTAACTGAACTGCCAGAAAGAGTGGAAGTGAATGTAAGGACTTGTGCATAAGTTCCAATTACCTATTGGACCGTTCGTTTTCTATTTCAAACACGGGATCTTACCGGCAAAGTAAGGAGTTGAAAAGAAGAAGTCACGCAATATGCGTACTTGAACGAAACTCTGTGATCATATGATCCACTTTGGCTTCGCTGCTTGTCAACAGAAGAAACCCAACAAGCAATTGAAGAGGTAAAAATGGGATATGTAGAGGACATCAATCCGGTCCCAAGATGTCTGCTATAGAGTAAAAAAGAAAGAAGCTCCTACGATTACTAAGAGAAGTTCCGATCCTTGGATCGTAGAGAGTTGTTTTGAGGTTATACTGTAACAACGGGAGATCGACTAATAACCAAAGAAGCGAAGACTGACCTAAGTTTCGGATTGACGGTAGCTCGACCTACCTGTTCTTTTCTCCTCTCGCTTTGCTCGAGCTACTACTCTCTCCTTTCTGTCTGTCTCTCTCTTTATTCGATGATTTGCTTTCAGTTGGTTTATTGTATAGTTGATAACGTCTGTATTTAGGAGCGATCTGTTCATCCAACTCGAAATATCGTAAGAGAAGCACTTTTACGCCCAAAAAGTCCCATGTCTTTCCGGACCAACCACCGGCGATTTCCGACAAGTCTTTTCCCGTTTTTTGGGGGGAGCAGAGCATTCAAAGAACAAAGAAAAAATGAAAGATTGGTTTTCCGAATTATGGAAACTAATTTTAAACGTGATTTTTCGGCGGAAAGAGAGTGAACGATCGCCGTATGTGAATGAACAAGTAGTTAATGTTCCGAAAGATGAAATGGCGAGACGTATCGCCGAGGTTCTTAAAAAAGGAAGCGGCAGCGATGATGGATAAAAGCCAGAGTTACGAATGAGAAAGAAAAAAGTGCTTAGTTTCGTTGGAAAAACCAACGCAAATATCATATTGACTTTCTCTCGCCCTACTTCTAAAGATAGATAGAAAAGGTTGGAGAGGGTGACTTTCTGAAATTCTCTCCTTTCCAAAGCTGCGCAAGGCGGCACCCCCAGAACAAAGCCCCACCCCTCTTTTCCCCCTTTAATAAAGACCCTCGCCTCGCTTCCTATTCATTTGTGTTGTGGGTCTGGACTCGAGGCCTTTTTTTTCAAGAGGTGATTTCGAGAATCAACCAACCGACAAATCCGTAGCCCAGGTGAGTCACAGCCTCCCTCTCGCCCAAATGAAATGGGATGAATCAAATCAAAAAGCTTATTGGGCGCAGCGAAGCCAAATTCAATCAAGGCAAGGGGGGCTTTACTTTTCCTGACGCTGAGTCATCCTATTCCAATTTAGCTATGCTAATGGAACAGGAAAAGTTTTCAGATGATATGGACCCCCAAGAGATGAGCGAGAACCCCCAATTGCTTAGGGGTCGCACTCTGTCCCGCTCGGTGGACGAAATCTTCTCTCCTTTAAGAATGATTTCTCCCACACACCTTTGCCCTCTTTCACCGAGGAGGAAAGAATAATCTTCCAAGCGGGCAGAGACCTAAAATTCCATTAGATTCATTCCTAAACTTGCTTTGTTGCAGCAAGATGATCAGTCCGAGAGTGCTGGAGAGAAGAGAAAGCGGTAAAAACCTCTCTGATTCGGTCACCGAGCAGTCGGACGACTCTTCAGTAACCCAGGGTGACCCGACCCCTTCGACGCTTCTTTCGCTGTATACCCCCTCCATCCTTCGTAGGTGGAAGAAGGGGTACTATAATAATAAATAATATATATATATTATTATATATTAGGGCCCCAGAACGCTAAAAGGTGGGGGAACAAGAGTTGTAACAATATAATAATAGGGAAATAAAAAAATGACTATAAGAAACCAACGATTTTCTCTTCTTAAACAACCTATATCCTCTACACTTAATCAACATTTGATAGATTATCCAACCCCGAGCAATCTTAGTTATTGGTGGGGGTTCGGTTCGTTAGCTGGTATTTGTTTAGTCATTCAGATAGTGACTGGCGTTTTTTTAGCTATGCATTACACACCTCATGTGGATCTAGCTTTCAACAGCGTAGAACACATTATGAGAGATGTTGAAGGGGGCTGGTTGCTCCGTTATATGCATGCTAATGGGGCAAGTATGTTTCTCATTGTGGTTCACCTTCATATTTTTCGTGGTCTATATCATGCGAGTTATAGCAGTCCTAGGGAATTTGTTCGGTGTCTCGGAGTTGTAATCTTCCTATTAATGATTGTGACAGCTTTTATAGGATATGTACTACCTTGGGGTCAGATGAGCTTTTGGGGAGCTACAGTAATTACAAGCTTAGCTAGCGCCATACCTGTAGTAGGAGATACCATAGTGACTTGGCTTTGGGGTGGTTTCTCCGTGGACAATGCTACCTTAAATCGTTTTTTTAGTCTTCATCATTTACTCCCCTTTTTTTTAGTAGGCGCCAGTATTCTTCATCTGGCCGCATTGCATCAATATGGATCAAATAATCCATTGGGTGTACATTCAGAGATGGATAAAATTGCTTCTTACCCTTATTTTTATGTAAAGGATCTAGTAGGTTGGGTAGCTTTTGCTATCTTTTTTTCCATTTGGATTTTTTATGCTCCTAATGTTTTGGGGCATCCCGACAATTATATACCTGCTAATCCGATGTCCACCCCGCCTCATATTGTGCCGGAATGGTATTTCCTACCGATCCATGCCATTCTTCGCAGTATACCTGACAAATCGGGAGGTGTAGCTGCAATAGCACCAGTTTTTATATGTCTGTTGGCTTTACCTTTTTTTAAAAGTATGTATGTACGTAGTTCAAGTTTTCGCCCGATTCACCAAGGAATATTTTGGTTGCTTTTGGCGGATTGCTTACTACTAGGTTGGATCGGATGTCAACCTGTGGAGGCACCATTTGTTACTATTGGACAAATTTCTCCTTTTGTTTTCTTCTTGTTCTTTGCCATAACGCCCATTCTGGGACGAGTTGGAAGAGGAATTCCTAATTCTTACACGGATGAGACTGATAACACCTGATCAGTGAAAAATTCTGACACCAAGCATTTACGAGTGAGTATTACACCCAACATGGACAAGCGGAAAGATCACTGAAAAGCCTAAAGGATCCCCTCTCTCTTTTTCTAATAATTAAAGATGACGACTCTTAAGCGTAGGCCTATAGATAATATAGGAAAAGGGCCCCTCTCGTACAGGCATGCACTTAAGACAAAGCGAATCGAGAATCTTATACTGAAAGAGAATCCGATGAACTGAGCCTGAGCGATTGGGGAATCGGAATAGGAGGAAGCTATTGGGCGGGTGGCGTGAGCGATGAGGCCATTGGATGCTAAATCATTTCCCACGAGCTAGCCCCAGTCAAAAGAGTTGGCGAATGGCCACTCGACTGTAAGGAGAGGAGATAGAACGATGTGTGTGAAGCATACGAAAAGTCCTATAACCATATCACTTTTCGTAGAGGGAGTGGATTAAGTTGACCTTCTTCCCTATTCTATAAGTAAGTTCCTTCAGCGGTCTAAGCCTTGAAGCCTGCTTTGCATTACGTATATCAGTAGATTCGGTAATCATTCCGTTAGCTCTGAATCCCGTAAGGATTCGAAGTAGTGGCTCAGTGTAACCGACCCCGCAGGGCATAAGGGCCCGCATTCGTGGGCTTGATTCTCTCATGATACGGAGTTGACGAATACCTGAAAGCTAGTGAGAGAGAGACTAGTCGTCTAGCTCTCACGTATGTCAAAGGATGTGCGAGCAGGTTCATAGTTCCCAGTCTACTCGACATGCCGATGACTTCTTACATTACAATACGCAATTTCTTGATCTGACTCTTGAGTTGAACCGTTGAACAGTAAGTATAGCGATGTGAAGGCTATTACCCTACTTGAATTGAAGAGGAGATGTATAGTCTTTCACCAGGTTCTTCCTAGAGAGGGATGCCCGAGTGGGTAGCCCGATCGATTAGAAGAGTAAGGGTTCGACTTAAGGGTTTCACCATCTATTTAACCATCTAATTGTAGAGCATACGAGGTAATGATTGAAGAGGAGATGTATAGCCTTGGTCTTGGCCTTGAACCAGGTTTCCCAAGTTTTCTTACTGAGTGAAGGGATGCGGGGTATCCTGGGCTCTTTGAGGAAGGCTAAAGTAGACCTGTTGATAAGTCCACAGCTATGGATAAGTGGGTAAGTCCACTACTCGTGGAGGAACCTTGAACGAGGGGATTGGAAAGTCAGTTCACAGCTGCTCCCAAGGCAGGGAAGTTGAAGCAGAGAAGGATCTTGGTAGCGGGCAAGTCCCAAAAACAAGATCTTAGATTGCGAGTAAAACAAAGAATAGTAGACATTCACTCCCAACTCCTTTGAGTAAGTGAGCGATTCAAAGTCTAAGACTTTAGAACAACCAGAAGGGATGAGTGAGGGCAGCGATTAGTCATTACTTGATCACCTTCACCCCCTACACGGCTTTCTGGTACTAAGAGTATGGGTAGAGGCCCATTTCAGTAGCACCAGTGCTAGCTTGCTCTGAGGTAACTCGCCCCTGCCTTATTAGTTACAGGACTCTCATCCTTATCCGTCGGTCGGAACGAACCTTATCAATCCAGTTTTTCTTCTTTTTATTCAATAATAGGAAGAAAGGTTTACATACCCCCATTTTGCTTGACTTTTGGGTTGGGCTGTACTATAATTCAAATTAAGTAGCCCGTATAATTGAACGAAACAATGGGAATTCGTATCGCTAGCCCCTTACTCCTTTCCTTGACATGAAAGGCGGAGTCTCTGGTCAGCTTCATAATTAGGATTTTTTGTACTTAGTACGTACGAATGAAGAAGACCCGGAAAAAGGCCTCTAAAAGCATACTCTTTGACTACGTTAAAGAGAAAAGTCCCCTTACTATAGTTCAGTGACCCGAGGGGGAAAGTAAATAACTTCATTCTATAGCTCCTCTAGAGCCAAAGATTTCAAAGATGGATAAAGTCGTGCGGCAGGCTGTAACGTATCGCTTCGACTTCGCTTTCCGGGCTGTGAGAAAAGACCCTTCTGCTTCGGTCTTCTCGACTCGATGGTTCATTCATTTTTATGTACTGATTTGCTTTAGCCCTACGTACTGTAAGGAAGGATTGGATGACTGAAGTGGGTAAGGTAACGTTGCAATCTTCCTCTCCCGACAAGTCCTTAATTTCAAGCTTCTCGTACAGGACTCCACCCACAGGACATAATTCGCCACCTCTCTCTAAAGGCGGCCCAGTCCTTAAAAGAAAAGTAAAGCCTATAAATAGAAAGGGTGTGCTTTAAGTAAAGCTTATGTTATGAGTGGAATTGCTATTTTAGAAAGGGAATTCTTTCGAACAGAACTATAAGACTGTTGAATACCAAGTAGATTGTAGAACACTTGAAGACACTTTGACTAGGAGAGTTTCCGGTGTGATTGAATCAGCAGCAATAGCATTTTTACTTGAACTTACCGGTATGAAAGAAGTAACTATTCACTGACCTAGGCTTCTATAACGGGCATCCCTTACTCCTTTCCTTGGTTTACTGTCTTTTCTGATGGTGAATAGCCGCTCTTTGATTTGATAGAGGAAGAAACATCTAAGGGGAAATAAGAGATGGCATCGAAAGAGGGTAGCCCTATGTCACCACTAGATCGATAATCTTCTGCGCTGCTTGCGTGCTTACCTCTGTTAAGGAAAATGGCAATAGAATGAATCGATAACTACCGGCCACACCTCCATTGAAAGAGGGCAAATTCCCCCATATTCCAGATTGGAATTGGTGTCCAACCTTCTATCTTTCTTTTTCTTCTTTTGAGAGGGAGCCATTACCACTCTTTGATTTACCGGAGCCCGTCTCCTTTCGACCCGTTTCCAGCGTCCTTTGCAGATAGATAAACTTCTTTCCCGGGTGCACCCTGTCTGCACAATACCACACCACAAAGTGATGCGAAAGTGAAAAGGCCAAGATGAGAGGTAACCCCGCGTCTGGTTCGTTTTGCACAGGCTCAGCTCCGGACAACCTCGCTGCTTGTTGCGCACGGGATGGCCCAGCAGATCTGCTAACGGCCAAACGAAACTCGAGTGACAAGTTGATCGCTTGAGTTGGTGTTCACAAAGAGGATCCAGCCTGAAGAACTAGGGCTCGACGAGCCTCTTCCTCACTAAAGTTTCGCATCTTGTCCCGCAGCTCATAGGCTAACCTTGTACCCTCCTGGTGTGATCGACGTCACTCAGATCTTTGATCGGTCCGTTCGTGCGGAGCGAACAAAAGCTGACTTGAGGTACGTAGTCGCTATAGCGAAACTATTGGGCGGCTCGGCTCTGAAGTGTGCTATTTCATTTTTTATTATAGGTGTCAGTTTTTTTGGCGCTTTCTATGCGATCGCCGCGTACTGCCTACCAAAGAATGCGAAGTCAAGCATCCTGCTGAGGTTTGATTTCTGAATCCGGAAAAAGAGTTCATCTTACTCAACAAGCTGAGATCTTGGAGTAAGGGCTGCTTTTGTTGGGGTCGGTTAAAGGTAGGCTTGAAAGGCTTTTCAAAATCCATAGGATGAAGAATCAGTTCTTCCACCGCCGTTCCTAGATCTTTTAAGGGAAATAGCCCTATATCTTTAGCTTCCATTTCCCCATCAGATGCTGTTCTAGTTTCTCGGAAGGGGTATGGATCCTGGTGCCTACTAAGCTCATAATTCCTGGTTTCGTGTATGAATGCTTCTAGATTAGTGTTTTGATTTAGTGGTAAGTGAGCCTGAAGTGACTCTACTATTCCGGTCTCCGAGGAGAAGTTTGCTTACTGGGGTGCTTGGGCATGCTTTGTCTGCTCTGAGACGTGCTCCTCCGAGTGACTGACCATCACTTTAAGCTTAAGCTCGTAGGTCCCGCAGAGCTCATAGAATGGGATCACAGATCCTAATTCCTTTCCATCTTTCATTGACGAGTTGGAAAAATGCTTTCGACGCAAGTCAGGAGGCGGTGAGAGGTAATCGGCAAAAGAACCCTCCCCTCTCATTGGTTGAAGACCAAGGTCAGTCTGCTGTCCCAGTTGTCCCCGACTGCAATCATCTTCGACGCCTCCTCCGTGCCGAGGTTCAGTCGCACCATCTCTGGTTCTTGGTAATGCCATCTGTCCTTTTGCGCCTCATACGCCGGCTCCCATAATTGCTTTTCTAAAGACTAGATGCTGGTAATGCTGGGGCACGCCTTAAAGTCAAGTGCTCCTCCCCAGGTCCACCGTCGTCAACTATCGATGACCTGCCTGAAGTGGTGTTTTTCCAGCGCTTCATAGTATTTATATAGTCTTTCTCGTACACCTGTAGAGCTGCTCATCAAAAAACGTTTCCCAAGTCGTGTTGCAACCAGACGACTCCATCTCTCTCTTGTATTGTGTCCTGAATCCTCAGAATCGGTGTCTGAGGGTCTTCATCTCCGCTGGAATCTTAACTTGACGTCTCGGCTTCCTCCTTCGATCCGTCTTGCAAGTGCAGGGTAACCCTGGGCCGGATCTACTTCATCGACTGTGTGCTTGCCGTCCAATCCTTCCCAACTCTGGCCGCCTGTAGCTAATGTTGTTTTCCTTTCCGAGTAGCGTTTCGTAAGCACCTTCGTGCTGAGCCGTCAGAGCACAAAAGTGGATGCTAAACTAAAGGTGCATCAATGGAGACCTTCTGCCTCAAACACTTCTCCATTACTGGTCGCTGGTCTGCCATTCTCAGTGTTTAGAACTAGAAACTATAGTCAGAACATCGGCTTACCAATCGCCTACCATGTTTCCTCTGTAAAGTCAAGTGTTTCGCCTATCTTCATCCTTACTTGCTTGCTTGCACCTCCTTGTCAGGCCTAGCTAGGCAAAGCGGTGCGCCTTCTAAGTAAGGGCGAGAGAAACTACGAGCAGAAATCAGTAGTCACTCTGCTACTTAAAGATATTGCGTATAAATAAAGAGAGAGAGGTCAGCTCCAGTGCAAGCATCACATATTATAGCCTCATTCAGAGAAGTGAGCATACAATGTCCTAAGAGAGAGAGAAAAGCACTCTATCACACAATATTGATTCATGTCGAGCCCCTACTAGAACTAGACGAGATCTTTACCTGTTGGATATCAGCCTACCTCCCCATATCAAAATCGTACACCCCGAGTACTAGGAGTAGGCCGACCCAGCCGCTCATGCGGGGCGACAATCAAACAAATCACAGGTAGCATCCTTTGGCTCCATTCAGCGAGGCCCTTCCCCATACCATCTATGCTGCACCAAAAAAGGGTCAAGTTCGTTATCGACGACCAGCTAGTCACTATCTTAGCTGATGACGAAGAAGTGGGTTATCTCAGATATTGATAGTCCAGGAATGGGCAATCAAGATAGGGACTATTTGCCTCCTATGGTTTAAAGTCAAGTAGGTAGTTCGATCTTATGGTAGATGTCTTCCGAACAAGAGCTGATATGGAATGGAAGATTCCTCTCAAAAGCAGATCGAGCAAAGAGAAGGCTTTGGCTCTTGCTATCGAGACATGAAGCTTTCAGCCGATGGATGATTGAACAAAACTCAAATTTTTTATTTATGTACAGAATTATGGGCTATAAGGCGGGAAGACCTACCTCTATCATAATAACTACGCCGACCCTACGCTTTGTTCTTCTATCAGCTTAGAGGACGGACTTCATCCATTCCCATTTATTTCCCTATGTTTAGTCTAATCTTTGTTGGCAGGCTGCCCTATTAAGATTAAGGAAATCTAATTCTCTGGGGGGTTTCAATCCAAAAGTGGTACATAAGGTCTTTTTCTATACGAAATTTGTTCGCCCCTTTATTTCAGCGAGACATAGCCCAGAAGAGAAGCTCATGCACAGATTGACGAGGAGATTGTCAGAATGAAGATTGCAAAAAAAGGATATAAGGAGAGGCGCAAGGCACCCTATTAAAGACACTGTACCCACAACACAACAACAACAACATCACAACACAAGGAAATACAGAATGTGTTAACAAAAATGAAATTACATTAAAAGTTAAACGCTGACCAAAGGGAAGGAAAGAAAGCCCCCCTTTCGGTTGTAGCAAGTGAGAGAGCAAGCTCAACAAGCAAGCAATCCAGGCCAGGTTTCAGGTTCCATCTGGATGGAATCATTGGTTCGAAAGCAATGCTTACTCTATTAATTAGTAATGTATCTTTAGCTTCTCCCTTGGCGTATTAAGGCACCTTTAGTAGCTTAGTTGGCTCTTTTATTAGAGTGACACAGAGGATAAAGATGACTAAGCTCAATCAAGAATTATGAGAATAGCTAGCTGAGGTAGTCCCTTTATCCGTATCGCATGAGTATCCCAATAGAAAGGAAAAGGGATCACTAATGAAAACTCCTCCTTCTGTTTCTTTCAGTCAATAAATAGAATATACGGCCCCATTCCTATCAGCGTGAAATGACATTCAATCAGAAAGAGAGAGCGGAGTTTACGAAGCGAAAGCCAGAGCTAAGAGTGATTCCCGCTTGAAAGGTTTTGAAAGAAAGGAGCACTTACCCTTGGGTGAATAGAAGACGGGAATAATTCGGAAGATAGTTAAGTTCATCTGGATTGAGATTCAAGAATTGCTTTCGGGTTGGAAAGATCCCTTCTCGATAGCTTTAGTCAGAGCTCATCCCTCGAAAAAAGGGAGTAGTAAGAAAAGGGAGACTCGATAGCTAGATTAATAGCCTTTGCTAAATTCTTTGATTCAGAAAGTTGGCAAGCTGACTTAGAGGCTGAATGCCTACTTCTGCTTCATCTGCAGATCGGATTCTCGGCATCAAATCAATAAGTCAGAGCTGGGACTTTCGGCTCGGTATTCACTCACAAAGAAGTGAATCCGGAAGTCTAGCCTTTTGGCTGAATTGAATTAAGAGGACTGCTAGATTGGAATTCCGGAAGAAAACTCGACTGGAAACATTTATGTATACAAAAAGGAGAGCCAACTAGTAGTAAGAAAAAGTTAATCTCTTAGGTGCTTACTAGGCAAGAGGGACATAAGAGCATTGCCCCTTTCTCTTTCCCCCTTTACCAAGAGGATCCGCCTGAAACCATCCATACGTCCTAAAAAAGTTCCGGGGACACATGAAAGGAAAGCGTTCTTACTTCGGCGCACCCCTACTCTTTTTAGTAAGGAGTAGCTAAGCCAGCGGATAAGCTAGTTAAATTTAAGGTGGTCTTGGGGAACTCCACTCCCTACTTTGACTTTTCTCTGCAATAATCTTGATGAAAGAGTACCGGCTCAGCCTTTAAAGAAAGTAATTGGTTCAGTTCCTGGTCTTGTAGGGTCACTTCACCATCTACAAGCTCCGTCTTTCGGACTAATGGTTGAAGAGCGAGTGAATCTTCTTTCAAGGTGTCTTCCCATTCCCAACTCATCTTAGTCAGCTAAAATGTTTTCCATTCCATCCTAGCTGCTAAGTCTGATAGTGGAAAAATAGTCCATTCCGTGTGTCGGAAAATCCGCTTGAAGGCTAATAAAAAGGGTAATCGGAAAATGGTATGGTGCACTTCTCATAAGAGAATAATACGATTATCCATCAACCTTAGCTAGGCCCATTTCGCTATCTTCTTTTCCTCTTCCTTGGCCCAAGCCTTCCAGTCTTCGCTCGAGTCCAATCCCCTTCCATTAGGAGGTGGGGCGGAAACCTTAACCTTTCCTTACAGCCATAGTTGGAGTAGTTGATAAGGCAAAAGCAAAGTTTAAGAGAATTGTTCTCGCCATCGATCAGGATCATTTCATTATATACGATCTTTTTTTATTACCTTTAGCTTTAGTGGACTATTTCCATTTGAATGGGCGGAGAGAAAGACCCGGCGCATCTCTTCCTTGCCCGATCCTAGCCTTTTCCTATGGCTTCTGAGAATCATTCATTCCCCGAATCCATCTGCACCCAGCCAAAAGATGAGAGAGAGGGATCGGTTAAAGCACCTTGCCAAACCTCCGATATACGAATATATAAAGTATTATCCCACGGGGCATTGAATGAGAACATGACCGCTTCAAAAGAGTCTTCTGTCTCAGAACCGCTTTCTTTCGCTCCGGAGGTAGGCGAAGGCTTTTCTTCTCCTATCCTAGGCTACCAGGATGTGAGTCGTGCGAAAGAGACTTGTAGGGAAATTAGGTGTAGTCGATTAATGAGTCGAAGAGCAAAGATTCGCTAAGGCTAATGAACAAGCACTGAGCTAAGGAATAGCTAAGCTATGGACATTTTCCGAAGCAGGCAGGGCTAGAATGAGGGAATTCAAGTACATATATGATTCAAAAGGGGTGAAAGCGGGAAGGGATTCCTCTGCTATTGCTATGCTTCCGCTTCCTTCCTCCTTTGCTTTTGCTAAAGATGGCACTGAGTCAGTTCAGAGCTTATTCGAAACAGTAACAAGGCATTCGATAGCACTTGCCCAAGAGACCTGCTATGCGCAAAGACCTGGACTTGTACTGCTTACTTGCTTGCTCTCTTCTTGCGAAGAATGCTTTCAGTCCAAATCCCTGTGTACTGAAAATGGCTTATTCTTGCAAAACCTAGTCCGTCCATTTCGGGATAAAAAAGTTAGCAAGTAATCCCTCTCACTAGTTCTCTTTCCTTGGCCAACATCATATTCCTTTCTCTCTTTATTAATTAAATATCTGTCTCGAATCCTGCTAACTCTTAACAATACAGTAATGCCTTATCTACTATTATATGTAAATTCCTTTTCTTATTCTTGGCATCGATCATATCTGTGCCTTAGTGCAAGAAGTGCCTTACGGGCCTTCAGCAGGTCTTATTCTATCACCCTGGGTTCACTCCCTCTTTCCTGTCACCTTCGAAACGATTAGAAGACACTCCTAGTAGTGCAGTGCACTCGCTCCCTTTGGGCTTAAAGAAGAGTTCCCTCCTTCTACGCCCCTACGTATCCTTTCGCCTGAAGCTAGGGTCAAAGAAAGATTGTTTTCACAGGCACAGGAAGGGAATGATATTCGGCAAAAGGAATAGGTAAACGAAGGAGTGAGACTAGCTCGGGACCCCGGGAAGAGAAGCCAATCATAGAATCCCGTGTTTCTGACTTTGATTAAGAGTTAGCCTCCTCGTTTATCAACGCCTCATCCGCATCAGTCGAGTACTACAAACAAAACGCCTCTACCTATCGGTCTACTCCCAACTCCTTCTACACCTCTTCCCCAAGGTCTTGCGTAAAACCTCCTATAAAGTCAGGAAGGTAGAAGAATAAGGCTGAAAAGACTACGAATTCCAATACCGTTGGTCGAGATCCAAAGGAACCTCCAGCTACTCATTCTATTTCATTGCCTCCGTTTCCCGGGTTTGCCGAAAAGCCTACTTAAGAGAAAGCTCCCGGGCAAGGAATGTTCACAGGAAGAAGTCTGTACCTCGGTATAAAATAAAAGACAAAAGAGACTTTGGAGCCTTATTCCATTACCTTCTTGAAGCCTCTTTTTACCGGGCAAAAAGCCTACCGCCTTTCTTCACTAGTTTCCCTGGGCTCACTGAACTTCTTTCGTTACCTGGTATGGTAAGAATCCGATCTTTTTGCCCCGCTAAGCCGCCAGCTCTTGCTTATGCTTCTTTCCCTATCTATTGCCCGGGCTTCTATGGCGTCGAGTCTTTTAGCTTTTAGAGTTGTTGGAGAGCTTCCTTGCTTAGTCTATGTTTCAAGGCTAGTTTAAAGCACAAGGAACGAACGATTGATTCTTGTAAAAGTCCCTAATATACCCCCTTCCCCTGAAACTAGAGCAACTTACACTCGATCTCAAAGGGAAAGCATTAGCAATCGAAGCGCTTTCAAGAAAGAGCTATTAGACGCGCTTTTTGGCTCGTTTTGTTCATCTCTTTCTGGCTTTAGTCTGATTGGCTTTCTGACTGTATTAGCAGTATGCTAGAAGAATAGGTTCAGATGCGGGATTACCGCTCTTTGGAAGCATGACTTTTCTCTCGCAACTAGTATAGGCCACTCTCACCATTGCTGATGAAACTCCTGAATGTCATCAGGCTGTTAGGATTCTCTTTCTATGGGACATTCCCGCTGTGGAAATGACTCTAAAAAGTGCTTTCCCTTGTGACTATGGTAGCATGGTTAAGTTAATGTAGCCTATGGCTTCGGTGGTAGCTAGGCTAAGTCTTGGCTTGGTGCTTTAGTTGTAGTAGGTGTGGAGGAAGCCTATCGAAGGAACTGACGGGGGAAGCGTTGTACTCCATCCCTTGAATGAGTGTGCTTGCTTTGATACAATATAATTGAATATCGTACAAGCCAATAAGAGCGAATCGTTGCTGTAGTCGATTGCTCCGGAATTGGACACCTTCGCCTGCACCACAATAGTAATATTAGAGAGTCAAGACGAGAAAGAACTCTATAAAATTTTCAATCCTGGATTGCTATTTCGAAGCAAAGCGCCACGGAATCGATCAAAGAACTAAAACTAGGCTCACAGCAGAGTTAGCACTACGGTACAAAACTACGCTATGAAAAGCTGTCTATCGAGAAAAAAAGAATATGAGGTGAGGAATCCAGCACCTTTGAAGCGCTCGGGCAGAGAAGAAAAAGGCTCTTCCTTCTTATTGATAGCACAGGGCTGTTACACAGCGCCTAGCTTTAAGACTCAAATTCATCTGATTAGTGACTTAACAGTCTAATCCGCAAGAGGTATTATTTATTCAAAAGGCCTTATGAAACTATCTCAAATAGGGTACCCTTAGCCACCCCGGCAGCAGATTACACTTTGAAAAACTATATCAAGTATATTAAGAGGTAAAAAACTTAACAGGCAGGGCTCCCACCTTGGGATTTTCCTTACTTTCCTGAAAGCCAGGAGCACTAGGATAAGACATGCAAGGAACTAATTGCTATTGAATCAGCTGTTGATGCAATATCCCTTGCTTGAGTTTCCGGTGTTCTTGTTGAGTTCATAGCCGCTGTTAGAGTTTTCGTAACAGCTGTGATAGAATCCGTTTTCGCGGGATCGGTTGTTCACATTCAAGCATGAGTTAGTTCAGAGTCGGCAAGGGGAATCAGGGAAAGGGCTGTTTAGTCAACAATCATGATCATGGGAACATTTGTTCGCTTTATAAAGGGAACGGGCTTGAGCACCTGGTCTTTTATCTTCTTTTATCTTATATATAATATATATATGGTAGTCCTAAATCTTTCCAGGAATGACTGGCTATTTGCTAGCTATGCTGTTGTCGAAGAGATTGGGACTGGAAGTTCTTAGCTTCTTCTTTGTCTTTATAAGTCAGACTTGAACCTAGCTGCCCACTCACCCATAAGAAGAACTGTGGGGCACTGACCTTCTTCTATCGAGTAAATGATACCATTAGTTATGAGGAAGGGGCGAGCTAATCCTTGTTCCGTTAGTTTACTTTTCAGTCTTGTAAGTTAGTTATGTCTTTCAAGGGGTGTCACCATCCCCCGCACCTCTTATTGGTGGAAGTGCGATTGGCTTTCTTATTCGTCTAAGTAAGGTGCATTGGTTTCCTGCTTGACCTGAACCGAAGCAAGTCCTTCTTTTATTTAATGATTGGCTTTCATAGCGCTTAGTGTAGTAAGGGCCATCCGCTTTTGCTATCATTCTAAGCCTTCTCCTTCATCCCTTGCTTCTTTGGTCATCGGTCTGCTCTGTCAATCCTTCTTTTGGCTAAGGGTCATCGGTATCGGCCCAACCATTCCTGTCAGACTTTGCGCTTTGCGTTGAAGAGCTGGTATATTAGGCATAGAATCGGACGACGGAAGGAGTGAAAGCCACTCCGACTGCAAGGATAGGGGCGACAAACGGGAGCCACTCGAACGAATGTGAGAGGTTTAAATAAGTGAGATTTCTATCTTATCAATCCCACTTCGTTCTTATCTTAATTAAGAAGATGCACTTCCCTTTTACAACATAGGATCTCCTATTTTAAAACAAAGACTTACGCGACTTCAGCATAAGCTATTCCACTTTCCATGCGAGGATAGATGAAGAGAAGGCCAAGTCGTCCTACCTATACCCAAAAGCTTCGCAACCAATGCTCAAAAGTGACCAGAAAAAGGAAAGTTTTGATGCATTTGGTGTCTGTAATGGTTGTTCTTTCCGTTGATTGAGGAATCAGAAGATGGTATGGGCTTAGTTAGCGCAAAGAGAGCTATTTTGAACCATGAATCGAGGAAAGAAGATAGAAGGGAAAAGGAAAATGCAGCCGTTCGCGCTTTGCTGACTGAGATCATACTTTGGCAAAGATTTCCCGTTACGAGGAAAATCACACTTTTAGGCTTTTCACCAGTCAGTGGTAGGTTTCGGGTATCGATCGGGTACTGGTAGCCTTTGCAGGTCGTTCGAGCAACGATATTGTTGTCCTCTCATTGGCGAGGCCTAACTCAGCCTTCTGTACTAACTCTCTTTCAAGACTTAAGGGGTTAGAGCGAGTATGAAGTAAGGTCTGTTGGTCTTGGGCCTTTTTTCTTTCATTGAAGGGGAAGAAACCGAATTAAACTAAAGGAATCAGGGCCTTAAGCCCCCACCCAAGGGAGCGTCCCCTGTATTCCCGACTAAGAAGGGGTAATGGAAACTAAAACAAAACAGTAAGCTATGCCCAAGAGGGAGAGAGAGATCTCTCGTTAGGTCTTGGGAATGTTGCTAATAAAGTGAAGGCTAATATATCGCCGAAAGGTGGGAGGGGTGCCGAGATCCTGGGCAGCGGGATCTTCCCATCATGATCGACTAAAGGGAAAGTCGCACAGAGCGTAGGACCACTTAATAAACAATAGAAAAGGTAGCCTTGGTCGATCGATTCCTGCATAAAGGTAGGGCTGGGCAGCAGCTTTACCCGTTGTCAGAATCGAATGTAGCCCTTTTCCAAGGCGAGGCCCCTAGCAATAGGGGGAAGGAGAAGTGGGCATGTGGGTCTCCTTCGCTTGAGCTAATTGGATTCCTTCTAGAAAGCGGAAAAGAAGTTCAACTTACTCGATCATAATCATAATGGGTGCGCGTCGCACTAAGCTAATAGCTGACCTAGTTCGGAATGCTCAAACTAAACAAGCAAGGAGGTCGAGTCCCTTACTTTGACTTCCTCGCCCTAGAGGGAGAGGAGGACATTCATGAATATAAAGAACAAAAGGTTGTTGGTCTTGGGTAGGGGCCTTACCCCATATAGTTCTCAACGGGTGCGAGAGATAACTAGTCTTAGTTCGGGCTTTGACTCTAAAAGGGGAATGCTGGCTAAGAAAGGGGGTGGAGACCAAGCACTAAGGGGCTTTCCCTAAACTCACTAAGAAAGTAGGCCGGGCGGACCTTAGTCTTTCTATAGCTCCTCAGGTGGAGACGCGGGCTTGTGAAAAGAGCTTATCAAAGGATCGTTCTTCGCGTATTTCCTTTCCGTGCCGGTCAGTGTAAGGGACCTAGCGTCTGAAAGAACATTGATTTCAAGATGTTAAGAGATTTATCTACGGTCGGAAGTGAAACTCCCCTTTCCGAAGACGTTCTAAGTACCTCTTATGCCTCAACCTCATCCTTTTCCTTCTTTCAAGTGGAAAGCTCGGTCAAAGTACCCAGCTCCAGAAAGTAAACAAGAAGTCGGTGCTCTTAGGGTATCCCTTTTCCACCGCTCTCTTCGCCTTCTTCAGTCTAAATGACATTGGCCTATTCTGCCATCCTTAACGGCCTTCTTACGCGAATACTGAAAGAACTGGCGATTTCCTGCTGCTGCTTGTGCTTATTTACCGTACTATGAGTAAGCTTGCTCCTATTTATTGATTGCATACTGTCTTGCTGCTCGCATACCACCGTACTAAAAGTGTACCGATTTCCGCCTATTTGCCTCTCTCGATTGCAAGAGGAAGACCCCTCGCTCTACCCATCATGTGAAGTGCCCAAACATGGATATGCTCACCTACACCTTTCTTTTCCACCTTTAGCCCTTCTTCATGGCCTGAACCCCTCTTTCTCCCAAGTGCTTTCGCATTTGCCAGCTTATTCGGGTAAGCCCTTTCTTTATATTTATAGAGGAATATGCATCGAATGCAAGCGCGGAAGAAGATCTGGTGGCTTTTATATGCCTGCTTTTCCAAGAAAGAAGGAGCGAAGCTACGAAAGGAGTTGAGCAAGAGCTATAAGAAGAACGTTTACCTCGTCCTTCTGTAAAGGGAAACAGAAGACTCACAGGTAATCTCATACGTGAAGGGTTCAAAACGTCGTTTTCTATAAGCAGACTTTGAGACTATACGAACAAGAACTAGATCACACCCGCCCCAAGGCCAGAAGGAAAGGAATTAGAGTTATCAAAGGCTAAGGCCATCCTACCATTATTGGAGGTTGCACCCCCTACCTATTTTTCTATTAGAATATAGGAATTCTTCCCTAGGCTGAGGCCGATGCCAAATAGAAATAGATAGAATCGCGGTGGCTCAGTATGATACTTTATCGGCCCTTGCTTGACACTTGATAGAAGAAATAGTAGTTTCAAATCCAGCTAACGGTCCTCTCTCCCCAAGGGTATAGACAGAAGAGAATAGGAAATCTTGGTTCAAGTCCAAGGAAGAGACCGATAGAGGACAGAGATTTAGGCTTAGCACCCGCATCTGAAGAGTGAGACTGAAGGTAAAGCACCGGCCCTTCCCCCTTAGCTGCTATAGGAAAGCCCTCTTTTGCTCGAGGAAAGTATTCCGCTCGTTTGCTGTCAGGAATTCAGTAGAGTGGCCTTGAAAGAAGCAAGCCTATAGCCTTAGAAGGTGCGAAGTAAATCCCAGAAAAGTCTCAATGCTATCTACAGGCCAAGGGGAAAGAAAGATGCGCCATTCTTAGTTAGGGAGAGGGTATGTTCACATTGAGTATCCTCGTATGCTCAGTTGAGTGACAAACGTACCTATCCCCGACGCGGGTAACGCATCTACAAAACCATGGTGTTAACAAGGCCCTTCCTTCTCCTAAATCCCATTTATTATTTACTTAAAATATTAAAATAACCGCTTGATACTTGTTCACTGGAATTTATTCCAAGAAAGTTTGGATCCCTCAGCTCCTTGCCCCTTCGTTTCACTTACTTCCGCTCCTCTCATCGAGAAAGAAATTACACATCCTGACTAAGGAGCACAGGCAATAGGTTCGTAGGAAGAGCCAAGCGTTCACACATCCGTCTCTATCATATGTGTTGGGTGAAGAGCTAAGACTATGCCTGGGCCGGGGTCAGGAAGATAGGCAGAAGGAGTAAGCAGCTTAAGCAAGAGATCTTATATAGGCAATTTTTCTTATCCAGTAAAGGAAGCCCGTTCGGGCGGGCCGCCTTTTGCACTCATTTCACCACGGCAGTCCTGCGGGACAGTTGACCCAAGGCCTCATCCGAATTCACCACGATTGATCACCCCTACTTACTTAAAACTTTGCCTCCAACAAGTATACCCAGCAACAGAGCCTACTGAGATAAGGCGATCCGCCATCCCACCCAATGAATCATTAGGATTCGTTTTCAATAGAATCTGATGCAGTCACGGATTACATTGTTCCCATAGCTTCTTCGTTAATGGCTAGGCCTGAATTCAGCAAAGGAGTCCCCCAGAATGGTACAAACAAATCAAAGTCATTTGGTAGTTCTCCATTGACTTCTCTCTTTACCCATTTGCATATCTTCCTAAGTGGGTATGCACCTAAAGAGGGACAAGAATAGGGGTGTACTTTTATCCGATGGGATAGGTGGTGCCGGGTGTCCCTCTCGTTCAGTGATCCCCGGATCGGGGCAAAGACGACACATTAGAAGAAGTGCGTGCCGATACACATCGCTAGTGGCATTGGAAGCATCATCTCTGAGTGCTTCCCTTCGGTCGTCGAACAAGAGAGCTAGCAAGTCTCCCAAATCTGGTACTTCTTACTGCCACTAGTGAAAAGGAGGTCCGCGAGGAGCATGCAGCCGATGGTCAAGATGGGTTCGGCAGCCAGTCCCCCGCACGGGAAGGAATCTAAGGTCAATGACCCGAGCTAAAGGACGTATAACTTTGTCAGCTAACACAGTTTCTGTTATTATATACTATATTTCTTTTACCGTACTTTAATTGTCTTAATTGACTATTTTTCTTTTTCTTCTTTCTTCTTTCTGTTTCTGGTTACCTGAGCAAATTCTTTTCTTTATTGTAGCTGAATCTCCAACAAAAAGAGAAAACCTACTCGCGGCACACAGGCTATATGGAACAGAGGTTGGTAAGAGCTTATTTCACTGCTTCACAAGACTGAATTGAATTAGCCTCAGGGAACTGAACTACCGCTACGCCCTGGAACTCACACACAGAATACCATGTTTCATGGATCAAGGTACATAAAAAGGTAAAAAGGGTGCCTATCTCAATCAAAGATGGATAAAATGCTCCTTGCCAAGCAAGAGCGGTAAGCAAGAACCTCGGGGTATCAAGCCAGACGAAGTGAGATGAAGACTTTTATACTATCTATTTCAAATTCTGATCTCTATAGCCCTATGGTGCATGCCACTATGGTTACTTATTCTTCTCGCTTTCTCGAATCCTTATCATCAGTATGGCCCGTTACTATTAATCTTAGAAGACTGTGAGCTACAGGATGAAAAACCAGACGTTGAAGCAACCCGGCTCGTTGGGAAATTCATGTTAGCTGATACAGCTTCTTAGTCTGAGTCGTGGTTAGAGCGGCATAAGCAGCCTTTACTTTACGACCGGACTTCTTTGTCTGCTTAGATGACCCTACATATACAAATGGAAGTGGTTTGGTTGTGTCCATGACCGATCGGGACCGGTTTCTTAAGCAAGATGGTACCTATTTCTAATGTAAACGGAATGGCATCCTTCCTCTTTTGACCGAGTATATAGGCATCTTTCTCCCGACCCTTCAATTCACACTTGAAGATATAAGGTAAGGATTGATAGTTCTGATTGGGGAATCGGTATCCTTTGTGGATCGAGGGCCCACAGCCCCTTGATAGCAGTGGTTGAGTGACTCAATTAGTAGCTTCTTGGTTCTGGTATCCGATCAAAGGCCCACTGTCTTAGCCATAGCGATCTGGCTGGCCATATTCAGTAGCGTTCGCTGATCTTTTTGAATTGGTTAGAAATCAAATAATGGAAGCAGGTGTCGACTCACGTGAAGAGACATGGTTCAAGTCCGTTGAGTGAAGAATGGGGTTCCTACATAGGAAGACCAGAGCGATGGGGAATCTAGGACACTGGGAGGAGAAGAAAGGCTCAGATAGGCGAAAGGCTGAACGAACAACTCGCAGTGACCCATTTCTAAGAAAATAGCTTCTGACTGGACTGATGAATTCAGAGTTGGAAGAATGGAACTCTTGGCCGGTAAGACAGGGCTTGGTGCAGCTGGGCTAACTGTGCTTAGTGAAGGGGAAGCGGAAGTTTCATATGCAAGTTCTATATTGATGTAATTACAGCATACTTGTTCTCTTTTATAAACCTCTATGTATATACTTCTATTGGACATAGGACCGGTGCTCCCTGATAGACGAACAACTAGACTAGTCAGCTCTCGTCCCATTGGTGGAGCATTAGCCTAACAAAAAAGGCAAAAGAGGGCCCTTCGGCGCGTGCAGTTGGCCCCGGAGATTGATAGTCATGCACTTAAGAGACTAACAAGAAGGCGGTTCTTGAGAGGATCGAATGAAAGAAGTCCTTTTTTTTTAGGCGCCGGAATGGTCTTTCTTTCAAGCGAAGGCAGCGTTTTCAAAGCGATCAGAAAGACCTCCCGTAATTCTCCACAGGAAAAATGTTATTCACAAGTGAAGCGTGTTGTGCCTAGTGTTCTTTGGATCGAGCGGGTGAAATACAAAAAGAAGGACCTCGTGACTTCAACACAGAAATAGGGAACCACTCGATATCGGGACTCCAATCATGATCAAGGGCTTTCATTTCAAAGAAGACCAGTACCTTGTATCCCATGAATCACTTGAGAAAGCTGCCCTTTTAGCAACAAAAACCTGCCATGGAATAACTAATAGAATATACGCCTAGATCTATGATTTTAATTTCTGTAGATTGACACCCCTGCTCCATGGTAAGCAAGGAGCACTACCTCGATCATCAAGCTTTGGAAGCCGCTTCTCTAAACAGAAGAGGTTAGACCCATTTCATACTCCCCGTCTTCGAAGGATTCGTTTATGAATCTTTGCTCAATAGCCACTTTTGAGGTGAAATTGAAGTCTTTATATGTGGAGTCCAGGAAGCAATTCCCTTAAATTGTAGTGAATGATTAATGCGTGTCAATCTTGATCCAAATTAGTTGTTAAAAAGCAACGCGTCAAACTTTCGATTGGAGCGTACTTGAAATGATGGGTAAAGCTCCAGGTGCCACTTCTACTTCTAGATAAGAATGGAGATAAGTAAGCTAAGTTGTCACAGAAGTATAAATCAGGCGCACCTGTCAGACTCACGCGAGTGGGTCGGTGGCTCAGATGCCCCATAATACCGGCGAATCAGCCGATTGGTAGGTTGAGTACGGGTACGGGGGAAGGAAGGTCAAGATCAATCAAGAGAAAGGGTGCGTGACGGCCTGGTGAATGAAGAGGAAATCAGGGATGCATTCAATCCCCCCTCTTCTGTTCCCTCAAGACAAGACCTATGAAGAGAAAATAATGGATCTACGCAATACATGTGGTTGAAATCTAATCTACCTTTATTATAGTAATGTTATAGATATTCTGTATATTTTCTGTATATTTAAGGTCAATAAAGAAGCTATAAGGTCTGCATTCAACCCAAAGCCCCGGCCGGCCCTGGCACTATGGTAGGTCAAATCTGATCATGGAATCTTTGGTTGTCACTGTCATTGGTGGTGATAGTACAGCCAATAATAGACTCGGTAGTTGTAACTGCCATCGGTGGTTAGAGTCCAGCTGATACTATAATCTTAAACTCTATTAGCGAGATGCATGTCTTAAGCATCCGAATCTTCTTATTTTATTCTTTTTGCTGAGCTACAGCTAAGGATTCAACCGGGAACAGAGACCTCAGAGCAACAGATCTTCTCCAAATCCTTACTTAGTTGCATATTGACCCTTACTCGCTTATCATGAAAGAAGGTGCTCGCTTTCCCAACAAACCTTCTCTCTTAGACGAATTAGCTCCTCCTTTCGCTCGAGATGAGCCCTCAACTACCGTAGAACTTGCCCTATCACACTATCCATTCTCCTTTCGTTCAAGAGCGTATTTGACTCTTTCTTAGACCGACCCTTGAACATTGAATCCTATACTATAGAAATGGCATTTGACCTACTTCCTTCAGCTTGCCTATACCTTCGAGCTTGTCATGTGTGTACGTACCGCTTGTTGCTCTTTTTCTTTGTAGCTACTTTTATGCGCGACTCTTTAGTTGTGTGAGTTCTGTATTTATGTCTTGCTTGAGTTGCATACCCCATCTATGCCTGTGTGACCTTCTGTTTTCATTCAGTCGTGGTCGGGGCTTAGCCCTCAATCCCTACCCTTTTCTTCACCCAAGAACAAGCAATTTCTTTCACTAAATAGGGTCACATTTGTCAAGGGATCGTTCACTGAGGTAAATAGGACTAGAAGTCCGATCAGCCTATCTGAATCCACAAAGTCCGCCCATGGGATTGAGTTTGTTGAAGTTACTAAGCAGGATCTAGTGGTCTTCCAGCTTCCCAAGTTATTTAGCTTTCGCGTCCGTACTACCCGATTTTTTCTATTGAGAGATCCCCCTCCGGCCTCTTTCTATCTAAAGTAGGAAGTTAGTTTGCTTTCCCTGAGGGAGCTAGTTTGTTCCAGGCACCCATGGCTAAGGTCTCGTGCTCCTAGCCCCCGAGGAAGAGAATAATAGGGTCTTCCCTAGTCATAGAAGGGGGAGCTATGCTAGTCCTGAGAGTCCGTATTTGGTCCACTAATTGATCTATCTCCGAGTGACTTATAAAGAAGAGGGACCTATCCGAGTCCACCAATTCTTGTGTACCATACTAGTCTCGTATCATAGGATTATTCGGATTCTGCTTTTCACATGCATTCTACGTTCAAAATCATCTACTCTCATTGAGTTGAGGTAGCCCCTTCTATCTCGACATTGAGGTAACCCCGCTAACTTAACTCCGACGACAGGCAACCGCGGCTATCCCGATTGGGATGAGAAAGGGGGACTTGAAGGACAATGGGCGAAAGCCCGATCCAGCAATATCAACAATATCGCGTGAATAAGAGTGAAGGTCTATGGACTCTCTCTTTCCGAGGTCACTCTCACTAGAAGTAGGAGCAGTAGGACATCTTAGTGAACAACCGATTCTGTGAAACAATCAGCTGTTAACCGAGTAGGAACCTACTCTCTTCCCTCTTATTCACCTATTCCCTCGCCTTCTTCCCTGTGCTCTCATATACTCCTTACTTCGAACTCGAATAAGGTTTTTCAAGAATGGCTTTTGTTCAAATCATCCGCAGCTAGTGCTTGAGAATGAGTTGCCGCTTTTAATGGTGTTGGAGGAAGAGAAGGGCTAGAGCTTGCGTATAGTTAGTAAGAGGCTCCGCAAGACCTGTATTCGTCCGCAAAGAAAGGAAGTAAGTTTACATATATATGAATGTTACGCCCAAAAGGCGGTCCCATTAGGTTAGGAATCATCGGAATCAGCTTCAAGCTCAAGCCCCAGTTTCGTCAAAGGGGAAGAATCGAGCTACCTAGCAGGTTAGGAAAGAAAAAACCTAAAACCTTGCTACCACAGAGTAAGGCACAGAGGTATAAGCAACTAAGTAAGATTCCCTTGTTGTTCTTGTTACAGAAGAGCCTGATCCAGATATAGAAAGTCTTCTATTAGCAGCTGAAAGTCCTAGTGCTGATAGCAATGGAAGAATCTAAAGTACGTGTTGGGATAGAATCTTATTATTAAGTCAGTATCCGATTCCGGGGAAGAAGTAAGTGCCAGAATATCCAAATGAAAGGAAAGACTCTCTTATTACTTTTCTTAATTTGCTAATTCCTAGGGGCGTATTAAAGTTACGGAAGACCTGTGTAAGCTCTTTCGGCTTAGGGAGTGGACCCCAATCCCTGGTATAGCAATAAAGGTCTGAACCAGAAGAATCAGTTGTGGAATAAAATGTGTGTTGAAATCTATTCTTTTTTCGAACCTTACTGTACCTGTAAGGAATGAATTGGTACTTCTTTGCCAATGGATTTGTCAACGGATTTCCTCTCCTGTAGCCCTCTAGCTCGGAGTTATCCTTATGAATGGAATGTTAAGTCGTTCCCCCTAATCCCACTAATAGTAAGAAGGTGTTTTGACTTTGCTGTCTTGTGCTAGAGGATAGGTCCCCCCTATTCCTACGTTCTTTTAGCACCTCGATTCTCAAATATGCCACCAGCTGAGGGGCTGCTAAGCAGGCTGTAATCCTGAGAAGGAAGTGGGCGAAGCCATGTAGCGAAGTAAGTATAGAAAGGCTTCACACAGGCGCAAGTCAATAAGGCTCAGAAGAAACTCCCATTCTATCTTTCCTAGGCATCTCACCGCCTTCTTCTTATTATTGAGAACTGGTTGGCATTCAGCCCTTACCCGGACAAATGTACCACTTCCTCCATTGCAGCTTCAAACTTAAAAACTCATTCAACAGGAGCAATTGCAGCTTCTTCTATTCACTGCTTTTTTACCCGGTATAAGCTCCTAACTCGTTGACTTGAGGATGTCCCACTCCCATCTTGAGGGTGCTATCTTATAAGCCTCCGATCAGAGTAAGGAGGTCAAATCTCAGTATACAAATAAGCTTTACTTAAGTTGCTATTGTTTACTTTACTATTTAATCGTTTTGAAGTAGGGTTTTTATAACATTTTGAAAGTGCAAGAGATAGAGATGCCCGAAATAACTGATACGGGGGCTCCCTAGTAGCGTAGGTATCCAGGGCGTAGGATGAATCATTAAAAAGGTCTATGATCCACTAGTTAGCTCGTTCTTGTCCGGTAAGCTGCCGAGGTCTACGGCGAGGCCTAACCTAACATGCCCTTTATTCTGAGTAGCTAGTCATAGGCTAAACTCTTTCACCTCGTCGTCAACTCGGTCAAGCAAACACAAAGCTTCTTCCCTTGTTGCCTATTGAAAGAAGGAATTTTCTTCTCACCCGAAAATCATTTCTTTGTCAAAACCTTTCCTTCTTTTTTGACTGCTAAGCCCGGTAGCTAGGTCAAGCCGATTCGAATTCTTTGTTTGATTGGGCTGTTGTGCCTGACTCCATACTCTAGCAAGAGAGAAAACTCACACGGGGATACTTAAACTTCTGTCAAAGCGGATTCTCTTCCTGAGCCTTCAAGCTCCTCTCACGATGGCAGAGTGCCTTGACTTCACCCTTAGACCATATGACAGAGAAAGGGGTCTTTCTTTTCCTGGCCTGAACCCAACCTTCAAAGGAAAATAAGGAACCGCTGGCCCCTGAGTCACTCTGATCCCGAATCAATCAATAGCTTACGAGCGAAACTCTGAATCTATAAATAGAACGTCCTCCCTCCTCAAAACTGTTTTGTAGGATCCTACGTTGATTCCTGACCGTGCCTGTGGGACTGCTTAATCAAGGAGATCTAGTTCTCGAACCGGGTGAAGAGAAGACTCAGATGAGTATGCCTCGTATGTCTTGAACGCCACGCTTGGATAACTTGGCTTGTTAGCTAGTAGCCCGAACGCTTAGTCAGTCAGCATTCAACTTTGGTCAATCTTATAGATAGTTGAAGAGTTAGGATAACAAGAAAATGTCCTTTAGTAGCTACTATAAGGTAAGGAGGAAGGAGATAGAGCTTGAGCTTGAGCGTGGAGCTTGTCTTCTTGACAGGCCTACTTTTATTTGTTCAACTGGGCTTGTTCGCTTGACGGGTCCTGGTAGGCGCAGGAGAGCAAGCAAAGCATGCATGTCTTAAGCTTCAGTCTAGCATTCCTGTAGTTCAAGAGTGAATAAGGAAGTTCCTTCTTGGTTTCGCATGCCAATTTGCAACAGCTTTATTTCGCTACACCCACCCTCCGACCTGATCCTTAATCTATTTTATATTAGCTTTACATTACGAAATACCTTCGCGGAGTTCGAGGGAAGAACCCAGAACCCGATCTAGGGCTGAATAGCAACTCGTACGTAAGCATACACAATCATCGCAGAACTCAAAGCGATCATAGCGCGGATCCCCTTACCTACATAGCCATTATTGCAGATCCGGGCCTTCCGTGGTTGTTTTGCAAGATCTCGCTTTCATTTCGTAGAGTGGATCAAAGATGTGTTCAGCTTTCACCTGGTTCAAGGGTGCAGTCACTTCATCATCTTATGATTTGAAACTCGATTCCGCTTACACAAACAACGTAGTTCTTGCTTGGTGAGTCCCTTCTGCTTTGTGTGCTCCTTCGGTTTTCTAGTAGAGAGATCTATTTGCATCTGAAAAGCGGTACATTACTGGACAAGAGCGAGTTGGATAGACACAGAGCGTCCTCCACACTGCTTACTCCGTTAGGCTCTTTCTCTTCTACGCTACGATGTTGTACGCTGGCACGGCATACTTCGGTCCGGGGGTACCACGCAGCAATCCTTTCAAGCGGTAAACAACACGCCGAACCCTTCTATACCCTTCTTAGATAAGCACGAATCCCTAGGGACAGAGAACTTCAGTCTATCTTTTCCCGCACCTCAACCAATAAGATTGGTCTTCTTTTTGTTCAAAGAGATTATTCAGCCAAGATGGATTCTGTCGAGGCAACTCTCTTGATCTTGATGTCGAAACTAGGGTTGGTTAATTAGAAGTTAGAGGGAACTCCATTCTTGAGTCTCGAATCAACGAACGGATTGATTGTTCCGCACGGTTGCACTCGCTTTTTGGTTGACTACCTCCGTCGTTATCTCTCTTAATCCCCCCACCCCGAAATCTTGGGTGCCTGTAGCCGCATTTAGCTAGCCCCTTAAGCTTCCCACGTCGATACCAGAAGGACTACAACTACTTACGGGAGTGCTAAACAGCTCCGGCACAGTTACTTGAGTAAAGTCGGGAAGGTAAGACCAAAAGAGACTTAATCCTATAGACAAGGGTGGGAGAATGCGGCAAGGCCAAAAAGACCGGTGCTTCGCTAACTCAAAGGCTGACACGGGAAACTGGCATTTCACGCAATTTGACATGAGGACGGGAAAGACTTTGACAAACAATATGACCTATTCCCCTTTCGGGGGACCTTTCAAACCGCGGCTTATGCAAACTTACACCTGAAACTAGAAAACTGCTCGTGCCAGTCAGCTCCTTAGCGATTTTGATCGCTTTGACCCCTTTACCCCGAGTCAAAGGGAGAGCTTCTACCTTCCTCAAGCTCTACTTGTCGCTCCGAAACGCTCTTTCTCGCAGGACGACTAGGGGCCAGCCCGGGAAAGTTAATGCAAGGTTTGGGGGACAACGGGGCATATGAAGAAATTGGGGACCGGAGGCTTGGAACGGGGCGATTCTCGTTATGTCTTGGGTCAAGTACACGATGATATACCGAATCTAAGAGAGATTTGGTGGAAAATCCAAACATAGTTGTAACATCATTCAATCTTATTTCTTAGCACACCGCCTCCTAAGAAGGGAAAGGAGTGCCTTTCGGCTAAAAGGTGGGGACCTCGCAAACATGTGGGAATGGGGGCATTACAGCTACCGTCTTGTCTTTCTAGCTAGACTATACTACGAAATTTTTATCGGCCTTTCACAGCCGATTCGCGAGCACAGGCTTTTGATAATAGAGGATTTCTTGCGAATGAGAATTTTTTTTGAAAAAGAGATGCTTCGGGATCCAGAGATTTCTCCGTTGAAGTTAAATTTCAAATCGGATCGACTGAAACAAGTATCCGATCTTGGTTGGCCTTTCACCCCTAGCCCTTTCTTAGCTTCGTAGCCCCATCATCTTCCACTTGAGGTTTCTTTGGAGATTTTTTTTCCCCTAGGGGTGAGCTTTCTTGGCTTCACTCTAGAGTCCAGGGGGACGTGACGGACTGATACGTATGCTTCTCCTCTAGATCCTGAAGATGAGCATCTTGGGTCAGGTGGTGGGATGTCCTCAGCAAAAATGAGATTTTAAATAATTTGCTCGGCTAACAGTTCTTCTGCCTCAACCCCTTTCCTATCTATATAGTCAAGCGTTTGAAAGCCTTGTGGCAGCTAAGGGATTAATACCATGGCAAAGGATAGCAAGACCCCGCGCATTCGTCGATTCTAGTCGTTCTGTCCCTACGCCCGTTCGGATAATACCCTAGCCCCTTCGTTCTCCTGCCATAGCTCTTTCTTCTCCTACTGAAGTTGATAATTTTACTTTCTTGCCTAAGATGCCTAAAATACTGCTTTAAAGGAAGACTAGACAGATTCTCCACTGGGGACTTCCTACTATTTATTAATATTATCTGATCCTGGTTAACCCTCTATTCAAGAAATTTAAGGAAGTTTAAATGAGAGATAATACGGAACTTTTCTTTTGTAATCCGGAACTGCCATAGAAGTTCAAATACAAATTAAGGAAGGAGAATACGGAAATGAAAGAGGGACTAGAGGTCGCTTGCAGCTAACAAAGAATACAGGTAAGCGGTTCCAAGGGACAACCCATATGGGAATACCGGCTACATTGCATCCTCAGCTAACGTATTTATATACATCATTTAAATGACTACTATATCATACTTTTCTATAATACGAAAAGGAAAGAGCTACAGGGCGTAAGGAAAGAACTTCATTGTGAGAGACCGGAGTAAGCAGATTCAAGGAAGGGTGCTACTGCGGATGCAGCTAATCGGCCACTATTCCTGGATCCAGCTAATCCACGAGACAGGGGAATCCATTTACAAACTATCTATCAAAGAAGGGGCGTAATCGAGAAAGGAAAGTAATTAAGAATTCGATCAAACGGGTGAGTGAAGGCCGTTAAGGTTCATATACGAATATGTGGATGTAGTGCTTTTCAAAGCCGACTTATATGTATATAGGCGAGAGGCTGAAGCAACTGCCTTGCGATGAGCCGGGGATCCCGTCATAGAATATTTCAATTAGATCGAACCTCTACTAACAAACAGAAGTGAGGAAAGCGGCGTGGGTGTGGTACATTCTGCGGCAGTTGCCTCTTCTCCCCTTTTGAGGACTCGTGGAATGAGACAAGACCAAAAAGTAGCCGTGAAGCCCCTGTTCGCTCTATTGAGCAAGTACATGAGATAAGGCAACATCCGGTCCTCTGCCCCTATAGCCAAAGAAAATCTGATCACATAGCCGGTAGTGATAGCCCCGCTGAGAATAGAAATTTGAACTCCTTACTGGAATCAGTGTTTTTGACTTTAATAATCCAACTGGTGTAACTAGAACACTTTACTTCACTTCGAGTTGCTCTGTCCCGTATCCCTCTGAATAGGCATTCTGTTGATTCACTGTGCCATCTTCCTTATACTATTGATTAACCGCAGACAAGACCGGTAATTCATCTGCTGCCCAGACCTGCTACTCCTGTAAGCAAGGTTCGCAAGACTGTTTGTCCACCCCTTTTCTACTACTATTATTGGGATCACCGGATCACAGTACCTAGCTAGATTCCTAACAGCTCTCCTTTTTGCATAGGAAGAAATTTGGCATTGCCTTTTCGATAGCACAAGTACAGGTCTGGTGCGCATAACTGATACCTGCCATCCATACTTGGAGAAAGGGACGAGCTCTAGCAGATAATCTTGCAGCACATCCAGTGCCGGAATATCAGCTATTGAGAGAAGTAAGGCTCGTAGGCGGACTAAGAGCTCTTGTCACGGAATAGGGGGTTATCGCCTTTCGGGTTGTGGATGTTATAACTGATTTAGTGGGATAGAATGGTATTAGCAGTAGATTAGTCTTAGTGAGTGCCATTGCTTTCGATTCTCCGCATTTTTTGTTGTCAACGGGAAAGATTGGCTGAATTCCTCTTTTCGAACCGGTAATGAACCCCAGAGTGCCTAGCCTTAGAGCTCGTACTCATACTCTCACATCGGATACGAAAGCACCGGAGTCAATAGCTGCGCTTATTCCTTGAACAGCGGAGAGTTTCACACGAACTGAAAGACATTCTACAATCACTTGCATTCAAACTGATCAATGCTTTGCTACCGGGCTTCTAGTTGTCCTTTCTCCAACAGCTGAAATAGCAGCCTCCACTTCACTCTCTTGAGAGCTAGCTGCAGAGGATATTCTAACAATAGCTGAAAGCATTCGTTCACAGTCGATTCAACAAGGGACAGAGTTCTGGCATCCTTAACTCTATTATCTTATTTCACCCTTCGAGTCCCTATACCGTATTCTCATGTATTTTAGTAATAAGATAAGGTGTGAGCCCGTGAGAGTGAGAGAAAAGAAGATGCCCTTTGAGAGGCAAAGCTTAGTCGGATTCTAACCCTGTCGCCCGTGGGTTCCTTCAATCGGGTTAACTGCATCGGATATTCTCACTGCTAGCAATCAATCATTATATAGTAGAGACAACGCTACCTACTCTTCCCCTCGGTTTTGGCCCTATCACTAGTGGTTAGCTCTTCCTGATAGGCTGAAAAGGATGAAAGCCCGGGTCAGGAAAGCGACCTTAAGAAGTTAATTTCCTCTCCCTTTTCATTTCCAATTCGTTCTACTTAACTTAGGTGGAGCAACCCGAACTCTCGACAGAATATAAAAGAGGGCCACAGGCCCGTGTAGACACCTCAACGAACTCATGTGGACACTCCTCAGCCCGAGGACAATCTCTCAAATACACATAAAGATGTTGTTGATCCGTTTTTCTTTTCTTTGCTGATTCCTCTCAATGAAATTTGCCATGTTGCACTAAGTTACTTACGGATGTATGCATGCGGTCCGGGAACACTTTGGGGTGAACACCCATCCGAACAAGTAGAGTCAATAGTTCAGCATTTAGGCCGTAACATTTAGCAACAAAAAAATCTTTAACCCAACAAGTGCTCTCCGAACCAAGCTAGATAGTCTCCTATCACTAGGCTCACCAACCAACCCGGACTTTGATTCCTTATTATTCCTACCGGATATCAAAACAAACCATAAGGATTGTTTCCAGCCACGAGTTCCCCTATGACATAAGCACTCTTGGGTGGGGTGGGCCATTCCATCAAATCTTTGAGAAGGGGCCCAATCTCCTATTTGATGGTCGGCGTGGCGATAGGCTTCGCTTCAACGACTGCCTTCCCAGCCGTTGAAAGACTGAGCGAGAACGGTAAGGGGCGCACACAAACAATGTCGTTGTGCGGGGATGCGATTCGCCAAGCTGGGGCAAACAAAGCCGTCCGGCCCTACCGGATTAGGAATGCGAAGGCCTCTCCTTCGAAAGGAGACCAGGGAAAGAAAGAGCTATGCTATTGACCGACCCCTTTTTCTCATTTTGTTTGAAGCGGGCCAAATAGAGAATGAAATGCATAAAAGGAATAGGGGAAGGGTTCCATTTATTTTTGTTTAAGGGCTGCTCGCCCTACCGAAAAAGGCTTTCGAGGCTTACACCTCCCCTATTACACGACCTAAAAAAAGGCTTTCAGTAGCGCCCTTAGAATCTAAGCCTTTTGAAGCGCCAGTAGTCGTAGCTGTGGCCATACCAACCCTTTCGTTCTTATCGCTCCGGATTCCGATCTATATGACCTCCGGGCGGTACAAAGTAAACCTCTTCCGTAGAAGCAGGTAAGTAACCTAACCCTTAATCATTTTTTCAAGGGGGCCTCTTATCTATCAATGGAAAGATCTCCATGTGTGGCGTGATAAGGAATCCTAGAAAAGATCGATTGAGACTCCCTCCACGGTCCCACGAAGATCTCAACGTACTTGTCCAGTCCAGGACAAGTGAGATCTTCCGGTCTGCGTGCGTGGGAGCAGCTCAAAGACAGAAGAGTCTGGTCCGGTCTGAATTCAGGCACGGCCCGCCCGTCTGCTGCTAGGTCCGGGCGCCAAGCGAGGGCGCCGCTATGCCCCTTAATGAATCGAATGGTCCTTCGACCTTCGTTTGATTCCTACGGCCGGCATAGATCTCATGAGACCCGCCCACTATTAATACGAAAAAAGCCCTGCCCCTTTCCTTCGCTACTAGGAAAGTAAGCAACTTCTATTAGCGCCGGACCCTGAGTCGAATTGATCGTGTCATGTGCAACGTCCATCAATGATGGTTCATTAATGTCCATTGATTTAGACTCCTTCCCCCTTCTCAACTACGAAAAAGATCGATCGGGGCCCGAAAGCCCCCAAACAAGAACGGAAACGGAAGCCTTTCGATTCACTCCCCATTCTCTCTTAAATAAAATAAATAAAGCTCGCCCTCGAGCCCTGGGTCGGTCGGCTGGGTCTTTCTCTGTTGTTCTGTTCCCGCCACGAGAAAGACGCGGGAAGAGGTATGCCCATCGCGCGGAGGATTCGTTGAGAGTTTGTCTCGGTAGGGAACTGTACGATCTTTTCCCCTATTGTATTGAATCAATAAAAAAAAGAGGGCAGCCTCCATGTTAGGGGTTCTTTCGCTTTTGCCAGATCTAGAGAGATACTACAAGTCCTCCGTCCCAGATTCCATCGCCGCGGCCATCTGGTTCACCGGTACTACCAAAAAGTCTCATGCTTACGTTACTGTTACTGATGGTTTTATTATCTTGGACCACGAAGACCCCAGTCGTGCTTCTGGTTTCCATTCCCATCATCATATTGATGATAAATCTCCTCGTGCTCTGCCATAAGAACTTGGAGTCCGTATCATGGTGAAGATAAGGTAAGGCTGTGATTCTTGCTCAAAAAACAGACCGAACGCGTTCGAGTTATTGGCTCGTCCGACCCGGCAGCATTCATGAGTCGCTCGTTCAACTGTCCCTCGGAGACAGGGTCGAGAAGTACCATGCATGGTTGCCCCCCGTCCTTTCTTTCTATCGGTCCCACCCAGCAAGATAGGGCGACGCCAAAAAAAGGTAAGCGCCTAGCGCGAGCCTTCTTTTTTTAGTTTAGTAAAGTAAAGCTTTGGCTCCCTAAAGACTAAAGAAATGGATAAAAAAAGGGGGGGGACTTCTGCAACGGGCTATGCCCCCCAAACCAACTGAGGGAAGTCGCATCCGTCCCATCGCAAGCACCTACAATGTCATGATCACATTGGTTTACCCTTGTTTCTTTGGTAGTTTAACGGGCGGTCGCCCCTCCAACAAGAAAAGGTATAAATATGGAAACTTCTCTGCCATTTGGATCGGAGAATTTATGGAGGAAATCGGGTTTTAAATTCCCAGAAACCGCACGATTATATAGCCAAAGGGAATAGGCCGCGCCTAAAATCATCCCAAGCGCTGCTAATGTGGCTACTAAGCTATTTCTTTGGAAAGCTCCTACTAAGATGAGAAATTCCCCGATAAAGCTGCTAGTACCAGGTGAACTCATATTGGCCAAAGTGGAAGAGAAAAAAATGGTAGGGAGATTCGGCATGGTGCTCACTAAACCTCCGTAATATCTAACAAGTCGAGTCTTATGCCGGTCATATAGAACACCAACACATAGAAAAAGGGCTGAAGAAACCAGTCCATGACTTGACATCGGTAGAATGCTACCTCCAATTCCCTGTATGTTCGATAGAGCCAAAGATTCCCCTCCCCCACTGATCGGAGTACGCCGATTACCCCCCGAACCGTACAAGATAGTTACCACCTATCATACGGCTTTCTAACTTAACTTCTTTTTCTGGTCGTTCCGCTCTGTCGATCGATGGTAGTATAAGAGATCTGTAATCCCCCCGAAATTTTTTACATAATGGTTCCTGCTTCCTACCCATAGTTAGCATTATCTCCCCCGGTCATACTTGAGTATCACATCGTAGACCCCCACCCAAAATCTATCTTCCTTATCAGTGAACCGGAACATAGTGCATAGGTACTCTTCGATGCAGCGGGGACGAGACGACGTGACATACTACGATCACGTACAGAAGTGCTGCCCTTCGTCTCGGCAATATGGAACCTCTCAACAGCTCCCGTTCTTTTATGGGGTCCTATCGGGATAGGTAGGCCCAAGCCCTTCCCCTCCCCCATAAGACCCTCTTTCTCTTTCCCCCTCGGGAAAGAGAAAGAAGAGAAGAAAGGAAAAATTTTTTCTTTCATGTGAACGGCCCTATCTTGTATCGAAAGGTTTTTCGTGCTATACACCACGTTGAGAAAGACCAACTTCCTATGTACCGTACTCTTTCCTTAGCGGCCTCGAAAGGGAGGTCCTCCTTATGATGCTACGGACGGCTGTCCGAAGTGCAAGGGGTAAACTCGGACTCGGATAGGATAGGATTGTGCGTGCCGGGCCCTTCGGGTGTCATATTTTGGCCGAGTTTACCGTACCTCCGGCCCCTATGTTAGGCGGCCATAATATTTTGTTACGTTTTACCGCTGTTACGCCAGAAATAAAAGGTTCCACACGAGCTCCCGTTCTGCGACGTGGTGGCAGGACCGCTAGGGGAGTGGTTCGGGGTGTAGATAGGGTTAAATCAGCAGGGGTCATGCAAATACATAGGCCCCTTCCCTTCTCTTTTGGATGAATGGGGTGGTTTAGAAGGCGCTTTCCGATCTACGGTCCCTCGGAGCGAAGGGTTAGGCAGGTAGTATGGGCCCTCTGACTTCCAGCTATGTGCTGTGCGGCTCCCGCGAAGCAAATGAAGGGAAGCTCGAAGAGCTTACGGGCGAGCTTACGCTTACTCTCAGCCTCTTTGATTGGTAGGCGGGCGGGCTAAGCCTCCTACTTAAGATTCCATTCATAAGGAAAATTTTATGTTGTCGTGATGCTTTGGTTAGGCCGACTACTAAAAAAGGCTACTACTTCTAGCTTCTATAGTGGCCCTTCCATTGGACACGAACATTATTCCGTTCTCAGCGGAAACCCGCCTTAGAGATTGAACGGAAATAAGATAAGTCGACCTTCAATCTAAGACAGCGCTCAGCGCTGATAGCTTGTAGTGAACAGCCCCCTTATGAAACCAATCGAAAGTAGCCTTTGGTACTTAAGTAGTTAAGGTTTGGAACCCTTGCAACTATGATAGAAAGCCGTTTGCTTGTTGCCAAACCCTTCGCCTTTCTTTTGAATCAAAGTAGGTCGCGACTGTTGTATTTTAGTCGGTCGGGAGAAGCTACCGCTTCGTAGACAGCTCTGCTTGCTTCTGGCAAAGCTTCTACTTCTACTTTGCTTGCTTCTCTCGCGCTTGCTTGCGTGAAGGCTTAGAGTCCTTTTCGCTAGGTCCAAAAGCTTTCCAAAAGATCTGATCCAACAGAAATCCCGTCCCGCATATTGAGCGCAGCTGATATGCGGCTACGGCTAGGCGATCATATCATGCCATAAAAAAACTTGTATATGTATAAAGAGATCCCCTAGATATACAGATAGAATAGGATAGACAGACATTCCATTGATTCTTTGTTTTTGGGCTGAAAAAGCTCGTCGATCCAAATGAATCATTCTTCTGGTCTCTCTTCGGCTCCCCGCCCCGAAACTGACCCACGGCACAGCGCCTATTCGCTTCGCGCGCGGGAAGGCAACGAAGTTCAGTTCATGAGACCGCAGCGGAGTGGAGGAGCCGCGACACGAAGTTCCTTACCTTAGCTGGATCTCGCTGGTGTCACCTAAACGGTAGGTAGGCGGCGGATGTGTGACGTTTGGAGTTGTCGTTCGTGCACCTGTCCCCAATGGAAGAATGAGTTCTATTTTCCCCTGCAGATCATGGCCTTACCACTCGGTCCCCGATGGCCAGCGGGGGATTCGGTATAGCAACTCACGTTCGTTTGCGCTGCGCGTTCCCGCGGGACTGGACACATGTTAGCTGTAGGAAGTATGGTTCCGAAAGTGACTTCGGTTCGCCAGTTCAGGCTCAACTCCTCGCTTTACGTTAGCGGACCTACAGGTCGGGCCGGGGCTCCGCGCTCTTTCTTTCTGTGTGGGACGATACCGGGGAGAGAAGGGAATGCGTCGAGGCGGCGAACAAGACAAACTACATTTTGGCTTTTCCCTCCATGAGATGAGCCCAGTGCATTGGACCGATGGATAAGAGAACTGAGTTGGCCTAAAAAGCGCTCGGGCGCTCTACGTACGATGTAGACTCCATCAGATACATATCGATTTCTTTCTGATGGATCAAGAATAGATAGTTGTCTCATCAATAGAAAAAAATAGGAAAATTCCCCTTATTATTGATAGATTCCCTTTCTATCTCTTTTGATCTATCAGAACAGATCAGGCTATCTATCAATCGATTTTAAAATAGCACGTTCATATCGCTGCTTTTCGTTCATTTCCACCACGAAAACATAGCCGCCATAAATAATAGAATATAAAAAGAAGCAGGCGAAGCAGCTAGAAGCACTCGCTTCACGCCCTTGAATTCTTATTCACGAATGAATTGGGAAAGCCAACAGAAAGATTCGATTCTGACTTCGTAGAGCCGGTGCTGCTGTTGCCTGCGCGTAGGGCCGTCCCCCACTCCCGTCCCGGGGCGCTAAGGGGCTTTTGTTTTTGGAACAGACGGCATTGCTGACGCCTCGAATCAAGCTTTTATTGCGACATGCTATGTTTTCTCCCCCATTGCTAGTAGGTTGATGGGTCGCACGCCCGGCACACATGTTTTGGCCTTGTGTGTCCATAACTCAAAATAGGTGACCTAACGGCCGCCGCCCGACTAAACATACCAATAGTCACCAGATTCATATGAGCTACTGAGGAGTAAGCAATGATCTTCTTAAGATCGATCTGTCTTAAAGTGGTCGAGGAAGTATATATTATAGCAATCGCGCTTGAAGTATAAATGAAAGGAGTGGAACAAAGTGTCGCTTCGGGAAACATGGGTATTGAAAATCTTAAAAACCCGTAGGTTCCCAATTTTAAAGGAATTCCTGCCAAGATGACGGATCCTGCCGTAGGTGCCTCTACATGAGCTTCGGGTAACCAAATATGAACTGGTACCATAGGCACTTTGACGGCGAAAGAGGCGAAAGAAGCAATCCATAGAAAGATTTGGCGCCGCTCACTAAATTCTGTGGTTAATGATATTTGTAAATCGGTTGTTCCTGTTTGGAGAAGAATCAACAGAATAGCTAATAGCATAAAAACAGATCCAAGTAAAGTATAAAGGAAAAACTGATATGCTGCCTTGATCTTTCTTTGTCTCGAACCCCATACCCCTATAATAATGGTAGAGTAAGGGGTGGCCCCAAAGCGGAATTGACCGGTGGTGGTTGGTCGAAGCTCCAGTAGGTAGCCACTCCCTTCTCAGAGAACCGTACGTGAGACTTCCGCCTCATACGGCTCCGTCCCGAGCTTCAGTCGTCGGCCTTGGCATTAGACCACTATCTATGCATGTATTTTAAGCCTGGACTCTAGAATCTTTTGCTTCTCGGGTGGTGGCGAACAATGGTG